GTGGGTTGGCTTAATTCTACTAATGCTAAAGAGATTGGTACTCTTTATCTAATATTTGCAGTATTTGCAGGAATGATAGGAACTGCTTTTTCTGTACTAATTAGATTAGAATTATCTTCTCCTGGAGTTCAATTTTTACAAGGAGACCACCAATTATTTAATGTAATAATTTCAGCTCATGCATTTATCATGATTTTCTTTATGGTTATGCCTGGGTTGGTAGGGGGATTCGGTAATGTGTATTATTTTTCTCTTCTCTCGCCATTACAGGATAAAATTAAAAATTTATTGCCTTTGTTCAAAGTGTATAAATTATCTTTATTTCAAATATTTATAATTATCCTGTATAAATTCAGGATAAATTTGGGTTTAAGGTTTAATTTAACTACTATAGACAAAAATACATTAAAAAACTCTACAAGCCCTGCCCCGTACGGGATAGGGATAGAGGCTAACAAATTTAGTAGTACAAATATTAAAAGGTTACTCTACTCGCATAACGGAACTCAGTTGAATAACTCTAATTTTCAACTTGGGCCATATTTAGCTGGTTTAATTGAAGGTGATGGTACAATTGCTGTACAAAATACTGATAATATAAGTAAGCTCTCCGCTGGACAAATATATAATCCAAAGATTATTATTGTATTTAAAAAAAGTGATCTTCCTTTAGCAACATATTTAAAAAATTTAACAAATAGCGGTCAAATTTTAATTAAACCCGAGAGAGGGTATGTGTTGTGGCAGATTCAGGACATAGTTAGTATATTTACTATTCTTTCTATAATAAACGAATATATGCGAACACCAAAGTATGAGGCAAAAAATAGGGCTATTGATTGGTTAAATCAATATATAGTTAAAAATTCTAACAGTAAATTACCTAGCACTATTAATATTTTAAGTAAAATACATAATTTAGAAATTAAGCCTTTAGACACTTCCCCAATTGAAAGTAATAGTTGGTTATCAGGTTTCTCTGATGCAGATGCTAATTTTTCCATAAATATACATAAAAGATCAAATAAGAATTCTACAAGAGTTCAATTATATTATCGGTTAGAAATTAAACAAAATTATCATATTACAGACCATGAAGGAAATAAAGCGAGTTTTTATCCTCTAATGTCTCAATTAGGTATGTATTTAGGTGTAACTGTTCACAGTAGATCTAGACTAATTAAAGATAAATATTTTCACAGTTTTACAGTTATTTCTCAAAATAAAAATAGTAATTTGAAAATTACTGATTACTTTGATAAGTTCCCTCTCCTTTCTTCTAAGTATTTAGATTATAAAGACTGGGCATTTATTTTAAAATTACAGAATTCTAACCCTATCACAACTTCTTATCTAGATAAGGCCTTAAAAATTAGAACAGATTTTAATAGTACACGTACAACTTTCAATTGGAATCATCTAAATTTATAATTTTAAACTTTAGCAATTAAAAGAGAAAAAAAAAATAGTTGCCGTGGTTGACTGTGAAGTCGATCTTATTACGCTACTATTTGCGGGAAAGTCCTAAAGTGCTCTTATAGAACCTTTTGAAAACTTGAAATTAAAAATTATTCTATAACTAAATCTTTATTTTTATTAATGTAAAAGCATTATTAATTAGGAATCAAAGTTATAGACATCTAACAAGCGTACAATGGTCTTAATTATTAAGAGCAATCAGCTAAATTAGCTAATGGATAATCCGCAGGAAACCAAAATAATAATATCTAATAGTCACCCTTCCCTCCCTACCCCTTTCCCTTTGTAATTACGGGGAGGAAGTAAATAAGGGACCCTTCCTACCCCTACCCCGATCCCGTATCCCTACCCCTACCCCGATCCCGTTACCCCCTACCCCTTCCCCTTTATTAATAAGGGAAAGGGGAGGGGAGGGTAGGGATGGGAGTAAATACGGGGTCGGGGGAATAATTAAGGAATAAGAGTCAGGGGGTTGCGGGATCGGGATAAAATTAAATTTTTTTAATAGATTTAATGTTATTTTATTAAGATTTTTATTATTGTAGGATCCTCAGAGACTATACGTAGCGCGGTTTTTAACCTGAAGATATAGTCCACTCAATTTTGAAAGACTTTGAATAAACGAACTATTTCTTACCTATCCACTGTGGTAGTCCAGATATGGCTTTCCCTCGATTAAATAATATCTCCTTTTGGTTACTTCCTCCTTCACTAATATTACTTTTATTAAGTGCATTAGTCGAAAATGGAGCAGGTACAGGATGGACAGTTATTGGTAAGCTGTCCTTGATGGCTAGTATGTTTTTAGTACTAGTTAATCTATTAAACACTACTCGATGCGGGAAACTCCTCTATTCGGAGATAAATACTTATTCAATTTATCTGAATAATGTAAAAATGTTATCAACTTGGGGACAATCCGCCTGAGTTTTCATTTGTATGAATACTCCTGCTGTAATTACTGTAAAAGGTTTTTTAAAAGGAATTTCACTGGATTTTTTTAATTTTTTAATTTCTAAAATTATCCAAGAAAACTCATCAGAGACTACACGTAGTGATTTTCCAAGTAGAACTACTGATAAAAATAGTAAAAATTTTTATGAATGGCTTGTTGGAGTAACGGATGGAGATGGTACTTTCCATTTTAGTAAAACTCAAAAGGGAATTTGGAGTTTTACATTTAAAATAGGTCAAAGTAACTATAATCTTCGTCTACTTTATTATATTAAGTCTATGCTTGGTGTTGGTTCAGTCTCAGTACCTAACTCTAAAGATAATTGTGCTGAATACCGAGTACGAAACATTAAACATATTATCCAATACATTCTACCTATTTTTGATCAGTATCTACTACTTACTAGCAAACATTTTAATTATACTATTTTTAAACAAGCTATACTTATTATGAATGACTCCACTCTTACTAAAGAACAAAAAGATATTTTTATAAGTAAACTTAAATCTCAAATTATGCCTAATGATTATGTATCTCCAGCTTGGCAAACTATTGATAATATGGTTACTACTATAGATTCTGCTATGAAAGTACTGTCTAAATCATGGCTAATTGGATTTACTGAAGCTGAAGGAAGTTTTTATATTGTTAAAAAAGGTTCTAAACGATTAGTTCATGCATTTGAGATCACACAAAAACTAGATATTATTGTACTAGAAGCTATTGCTAAAATTCTTGGTCTAACTGTAACTAAGAAAAAAACTTATAATACTGTAGTTACAACTAATACTGAACGTGTTAAATTTTTAGTAACTTACTATCATAAAACTATGAAAGGTATGAAAGCACTAGAATATAGAATTTGGGCACGATCCTTTAGTAAAGAGAATAAAGATTTTGAATTAATGTCTAAAATTCAAAATCTTATGCGAAATATTCGTTCTATTCGACTTGATAAAAATTTTAAGTTAAAATAATATGTTTGCCTGCGGAGCGCGGAGTCACTAAATTTAGATATTTATATCTTTATTTAATCCCCTGCCCCTCCCCTTCGGGGGCACGGGATTGTATGAATTAGTAAGGGAAATAAAGGTATAGTCCAATCCAATATGAGAATATTGGTGTATAACTCTATTAATTATGAAATATTCGTAGAGTAGAGTTATTCTTATATGTTATCCACCATTAGCAGGAATTCAATCACATTCAGGTGGTTCAGTAGATTTAGCTATATTCAGTCTACACTTAGCTGGAGTATCTTCTTTATTAGGAGCTATTAATTTCATAAGTACAACTTTAAATATGAGAACAAATGGTATGTCTTTACATAAATTACCTTTATTTGTATGGGCTATATTTATTACAGCTATACTATTATTAATATCATTGCCTGTATTAGCCGGTAAGCCTTTTAAAATAGTGCCGGCTTTAAATCTGGCTGTATGCTGGGAACTCTTTTATCCTTATTCTTTCTCTCTCCTTCCTATCTCTTTCTCTACCCTTTTCCCTTCTCCGAGTGGTTTAGGGGAAGGGATCTCTCCCTCCCCTACCCCTTACGGGTTAGGGGTAGTGGGTTACGGGAAGGAAGGATGGGGCTATTTGAAAGAAATAGTAGAATGAAGACAATCAGCAGGTAACGAAGATATTTATCTTTGGAACCTCAGAGACTGCGCGCCAGAATTACTAAATTATCTATCCTCTCTAATATTAAACCCTACCCCTGTTCCGCAACCCCTCCCACCCCTTATCCCTACCCCTATCCCACTACCTCTTTATCCCAATCCCGCTACCCCCATCCCGCTAGGGTCCCGTGCCCCGTGCCCCGTACGGGATGGGATGGGAGAAGGGGAGGGGTGGAAGGGAGGGGAAGGAATAGGGGTAAAAGGATTAGGGAAGGGACTGGGGCCTTATTTAGCAGGTTTAATAGAAGGAGATGGAACTATCATAGTACCTAAAATTGAGCGTTCGTTTAAAACAGGCAAATTAACTTATGCCTCTATTCAAATAGCCTTTCATGCTAAGGATTTACCTCTTGCGGTTATGTTATTAAAACTAATTGGAGAAGGATCAATTAACAAACGGAAAGCCACAGCGGCTTATATTTTATCCTTAAATAGTCGTAAAGGTTTATTAAATATGATTTCATTATTAAATGGACATTTGCGAACTCCAAAATGGTTTGCTTTTTCGGATTTAATTGTTTGGTTAAATAATCGAGATTCTTCCCTTCAACTCCAAATTAAGCCAATGGAAAAAGAATCTCTTATTTCTAATTCATGGTTATCTGGTTTCATAGAAGCTGACGGATCTTTTCAAGTAAGGACTAGTCTAAAATCTAAACAACCACGCTTAGGGTGCTCACTAGAAATTTCACAAGCCAGACAAGCTAAAAATGGAGAAGATATGTTTCCTATTCTTAATTCTATTGGAGAATTATTAGATGTAAAAGTTAACCCTATTAGAGGAGATCGAAAGAATCCACAATACCGGTTACGAACATCTACGCTACAAAGCAATCTTAAACTAGTTCAATATTTAGATAAATTTCCACTTTATAGTTCTAAGCGACTAAATTATCAAGATTGGCGAAAAATATTTCAATACTTCTTAGAAGGAACACAACTTAATAATGTAAATAAAATTTTAGAAATAAAATCTCAAATGAATGATAGACGAACGGTTTTCAATTGGGATCATCTTGCCGAGTTAGATAATATTTAGTAATAAGATACAGTCCCACCTCGTATGTGAATACGAGAGCGCCTACCTAGTTATTAATTTATATAATTAGAGACAATTAAAAGTCATAGAGTTTTTACTCAGTAGGACAAGAATAAGGCTATTACAATGTTGCTTACAGATAGAAATTTCAATACTAGTTTCTATGATCCAGCTGGAGGAGGTGATCCTATATTATACCAACACCTTTTTTGGTTCTTTGGTCACCCAGAAGTTTATATCCTAATTATACCTGGTTTCGGTATAGTTAGTCATATAGTTTCAACTTTCTCAGGTAAACCAATTTTTGGTTACATTGGGATGGTTTATGCTATGTTCTCAATTGGAATCTTAGGGTTCTTAGTATGGAGTCACCATATGTTTAGTGTAGGTTTAGATGTAGATACTTTAGTGTCTAAGGTAATGGCAACATTATTTGTTAGTATAGGGCTGTATGCTGGAAAACTCGAAAATTTTCTTGGTCCACTCAGTTTAAGACTGTTCGGAAAAATCCAAATTTTTATTTATAAATTTATTCTTTTAATTTTCTTGCCTTTTTTTATTAGTGCAATAGAAAGTAAAAAAAAATTGAATATAGAAAACGAGCAATCAGCAGGTAATTTTGATAATTCTGATAAAACTAATAATTTAATTCAAGAAAATTTTCATATTTCAGATCATTTAATTAAACACAAAAAACCTAAAACTGATAAAGAGTTTGGTTATTATCTAGCTGGTTTAATTGAAGGTGATGGTTATTTTGGTGATCATAGATTTGAAATTGCTTTTCATGAACAAGATACTTTTTTAGCTTATTTTATTAAAAAACAAATAGGTTATGGTTCAGTTTTAAATTTAAAAAGTTCAAAATCTGTAAAATATGTTTTAAGACATTCTGAAGGATTAAAAAGAGTGTTAACTCTAGTAAATGGTAAATTTTTAACAAATCAAAAAATAAATCAATTATTAAAACATAAATATGATCTTAAATTTAATATTACTATATTACCTCCAACTAAATTTGATCTAAATTCTAATCATTGGTTAGCTGGTTTTACTGATGCTTACGGTTCTTTTGTAATTCATCTTGAAAAAAATAAAACTCATATCACTGGTTTTAGTTTAAGATTAGAATTTAAAATTACCCCGTATCCACCCCATCCCTTCCCCACCCTTGCCTCCTACCCTCCCCTACCCTCCCCTACCCCTTACGGGTTGAGGGCATGGGAACGGGGGCACGGGAATGGGGAGGGTGGGGTCAGGGGTCCCTCCCCTACCCTTAGCGGGAGCGGGTTACAGGGGGGAGGGGACAGGAAAAAAACAAATGAATTATTAGAATTCATTCAAAAAACTTTAGGAGGTAATGTTTACTTTTTAGAATCTGAACAAGTATTTTATTATAATTCAACTAATTTTAAATCAGCTAAATTTGTTCTCGATTACTTTGATAATTTTCATTTAAATTCTTCTAAATTAATTAAATATTTAAAATGGAGAAAAGTTTATAGAATTGTTCAAAGAAAAGAACATTTGCTTGAAAAAGGATTAGAAAAAATCAGAAAAATACAGAAGAACCTCAGAGACTAATATGCCCTACTCCAATTTATTTATTTTATTGGATGAAGATATAGTCCAATTTTTTGACTAGAGCTTATTTTACAGCTGCAACAATGGTTATTGCTGTTCCAACAGGAATAAAAATCTTCTCTTGGTTAGCTACTCTATACGGAGGAAGTTTAAGATATTCAACACCTTTATTATTTGTAATCGGATTCTTAGCTTTATTCACTATAGGTGGGTTAACTGGAGTAGTTCTATCTAATGCTTCATTAGATATCGCATTCCATGATACGATTTTGATTGATTCCTTTATAATTATAAAGGGTGCCTTGTTTTTTACAACTAAAAAAGATACCTTCACCACTGTATCTACTAACCTTTTTGCTCTAAAAAAAGGGGACCCGTATCCTACCCCTCCCCTTCCTTATCCTGTAAGGGGTATGGGTAAGGGTAAAGGGGTAAGTGTTAGGGAACCAAGGTATCGAGATAAGGGGAAGATGGTTAAAAGCGATGAATATATAAAAATGTTTTGGGTTGGTTTAATGGATGGAGATGGAAGTATTCAAGTGAATCATTGGCGTAAAAAATCTTTACAATATAGACTTATTATTAAATTATCCAATATTATCTCAAATTATGAAATGTTAATAAAAATTGCCAAAATAATTGGGGGTAGTGTAAGGATAACTGGAAAAGGTGAAGACGTTATTTGGGTAGTTAATAAAAAAGAAACAGTAATAGAAATTATTAAAATTTTTGATACCTATCCTCTGTTAACATCCAGAAAAAGATGTCAATTATTATTTTTAAAGACATGTCTATTGAAAAATTCAGTAGATTTTTATTTATCTAATAGAAATTATAAATATATAAACCAACCAATTATTATTAATTCCAATCCTTTCTTTGAAAGTGAATCTCCTTACCCCGATCCTGTAAACCCCAACATTCCCTCCCCGATACCTCCTCTCCCTCCCCACCCAATCCCTTCCCTCCCCTCCCCATACGGGGTAGGGGGTAACGGGATAGGGGAAGGGGGTAATAAGGGAGGGGTAGGAGAGGGTTGGGAATACTCCCTCTTTCGAGATATGACCGGGAAACTAGCATATCCTAATTACTTTAAAGGTTGGCTTTCAGGATTCATAGAAGCTGAAGGTTGTTTTTCAATTAGAAAAAATAATGTTCATTCCTTTTCTATAGGACAAAATGATGACTTTTATCTAATTAATGCGATCAAACAATTTGTAAGGGCTACAAATATAGTTAGAAATCCTTATGGTAAATTTTATTTCATAGAAATATATAATAAAGAAACTTTAAAACAAATTATCGATCATTTTAACTACTATCCTTTGTTAGGAGAAAAAGCAGAGTCCTTAAAAAAATTCAATCAAACAATTCAATTATAAGTGTCATGTGGTCTTACCACCATGAAAAACCTCATATGTTTTTCGGTAATATTTAATATTTTTATATTGCTAACGGTGAAATCTTATGTATTTTCTTAATGCGGAAAATTCAAAAAATGTAAGACAATACCGTGGAAACCAAATTTAGTCTGATATCTCCCCCCACCCCGACCCCGTATCCCGACCCCGTATCCCGACCCCGTATCCCGTACGGGGTCGGGATACGGGAGAAGGGGCCCAAAAGGGCCCAAAGAAAAAAAGGGGGGTTAGTTCTCCCCACCCCTATCCTGCTACCCTTCCCTTTACCCTTTTCTCGACCCTCCCCTACCCTTATTTACAAAGGGAATGGGGAGGGGGTAGGGAAAAGAAGGAGGATAAGATAAAAGGAGAGGAAAAGGAGGGAGTAAAAAAAAATTAAATTTCTAAAGACTAAAAAGTAGGATCCGTAGAGACTAAACGTGGTAGTCGAAATTTTATTCAGTTAAAAAGTAGACAAGTTATAGTCCGATCCTCAGGGTGACTTGAGTCTATGAATCAAATATTACCTCTGCTCTTCCCTCCACCCCTCCCCAAAGGGGGTAGCGGGATAGTATTAAAGAAAAAGGGTCGGTAGAGGTAAGAGGGAGAGGGTAGATTTATTACTAAGACTTATTACGTAGTAGCTCATTTCCATTATGTTCTGTCAATGGGAGCTGTATTTGCTTTATTTGCAGGATTCTACTATTGGACACCAAAAATAGTAGGTAAAACATTCAGCGATTTATTAGGAAAAATACACTTCTGGACATTATTTATTGGAGTTAATTTAACCTTTTTCCCTCAACACTTCTTAGGTCTAGCGGGTAAAATATATTTTCAATTCTTTAATGAAATAAATTTTAATATTAAAACATTGTTAAATAGTATAATAGTATTATATTTTTTATTAGACAATGAAATTGTAATAGATTCTTTTTATTCTGACTCTAATTTTATAGAGCTAGGTGCTATAGCACCTCTATCTATTAAAAATAAATATAGAAAAAATAAATTTATAGTATTTCCAAATGGTCCACATATTAATCCTAAATGAATAAATAACCCTGTACGACTATATGATAATCTTAATTTAAACAGAAATTTAATTGGTTCTGATAATAAAAAACGATCAATTATATATCAGTGGGTAAATCTCATTACAGGTAAAATTTATATAGGTAGTGCATGGAATGGTTCAACGAGATTATTAAGTTATTGGACACCTAGTGTGTTACGTAGAAATTATCCTATATATAATAATATAAATTATTATGGTATACATAATTTTGCTTTAGGTATAATAGAAGACCTATGTATCTCGGGAAATGCTACAAAAGAATTTATTCTTTCTAGGGAACAATTTTATTTAGATATATTATTTAAAGATTTTCCATCTCAAATAATGAATTTGTCAAAAATAGCAGGTTCGACTAAAGGTTATAAACATAAACCTGTCCCCTCCCCCCCAAAGGGGAGGGCTTGGATTAAATCGTTCAGGTAAATTAAATCCACCCCGTACGGGAGTTTGGTCGTGTTAAGTCAAAAGAATTTATTGCTATGCAACATCGAGATAAAAAAGGTGTTAATAATCCTTATTTTGGGAAAATAAAAAGTTTAGAAACAATAGCTAAATTAACTAAATTAGTTTATGTTTATAATAGTTTAGATTTATCTTATATCGGAGAATTTTCTACAACAAATTGTTCTAAACATTATAATATGGGAAAAGATACTTTAACAAAATATATTAAAAACGGACTTCCTTTCTCCCCTGCCCCGTGCCCCGTACGGGACGGGATTGGGGGTAAAGGAAAAATTTTTAGCCTAAAAAAACTTCATTAAAGATTAAAGGTTGCCCCAGTAATATTACAATATTATTTGTATATTATTTGCAAAATTGGGTGAATTGCAAGAAATACCTTATTAAATTTTAACTTTAATTAACTTAATTTTATACAGGTCAATTTGCAGCTTATCTTGTTACGATGTATTATAATTTAAATTATAATAAGTAATAAGCGAGTTCAACGACTAACGGGTGAGTAACATCAACAATAATCCCGATACAAGCGCCCAACAATTATATAATAAAAATATAATTGATGACATAGTCTGAACCCAATAGTAATATTGGGAAACAGGGTTTAAATTCCCCTGTAATAAACAAATTGATGCCAAGAAGAATACCAGATTACCCTGATGCATTTGCTGGATGGAATGCAATATCAAGTTTTGGTTCATTAGTATCTGTTGTAGCTACTGTTTTATTCTGTTATATTATTTATGATATTTTTGCTAACCAACCTACATGCTCAAATAACCCTTGGCAAGTAGCATCATATTTTACATCTGAAGCACAATTAAATAATGAAACTCAAACAGTTAATACTTTAGAATGGACATTACAAAGCCCTATACCATTCCATGCATTTAAAATGTTACCAATTCAATCATAAATTAAATTAGTAAATTATACCCCCCTTTTTTTCAATTAAGTATTTTTTATAAATTAGCTTTCCCTTCTCTCCCTACCCTTTACCCACCCCCCCCTTATTATCCCTCCCTTAATTACAAAGGGTAAGGGTAAAGGGACAAGAGGTAACAGGAAGGGTAGCGGGGTCGGGGTTGATTTAAAATAATTATCTTTGCAATTGTAAAAGTAAAGGACAGTATCACTGTTCCGCTATAAGCTTAAACAAATTCGGTTTATAGTTTAAGCAACTCCGCATTAAAGAGAGAGAACTTTGTATAACTTGATTAAGTAAATTGTTATTAATTCTTATAAAAGAAAGAAATTGATCTATAATGTATAATAAAATTTATAATAAATAATTTAAATATAAATAACACTAAGATGCCTTCAAATTTATATCATTAAAAAACTCCTAACTCAAATTCATAATAAAGGTTAAAATAAATAATTAAAAGCTTACCACCTTATATTACTTCAAAATATCTAAGAGTACTGGTGGTCTTGCTTTATCAATAAAATTATAAAACTCAAATTCTTATTATAAATAATAATAAGATTCAAACGAAAAATCAACAATGATTACTTTACTAATACTAATTCCTATTATAGGATCCTTATTTTTAATACCTCTATCAGACGATGAAATAGAAAATCAAATACAAATGAAAAAAATAGCACTAACAACTTCTCTAATTAATTTATTTATATCTTTATTTATATGGTTAAAATTTGATTCTAATACAACTCAATTTCAATTTGTATCTGAATTTAATCAATTAAATTTTTGTCATTTAAATTTTGGTATAGATGGTGTATCACTTTATTTTGTATTATTAACAACATTTGTAACACCAATAGCTTTATTATCTAATTATACAAATATAAATAAAAATCTAAAATTATTTTTAATTTCATTTTTACTATTAGAAAGTTTACAAATATGTGCTTTTGTATCTCTAGATTTATTGCTTTTTTATATTTTTTTTGAAAGTGTGTTACCTATTTTGTTTATTATAATTGTAATATTTGGTCATGGAGAAGATAGATTTAGATCTGCATTCTTATTATTTTTATATACTTTAGCTGGAAGTTTACCTATGTTACTTTGTATTTTAACAATCTTTAGTTATATAGGTTCAACAGATTTTCAACTAATTTCTTTATGTGAAATAAGTTTAGATAGCCAAAAAATATTATGGTTAGGATTTTTTATAGCTTTTGCTGTTAAAACACCTCTGTATCCTTTTATTATTTGGTTACCGAAAGCTCATAGTGATTCACCTTTAGCTGGATCTATAATATTGGCAGCTACTATATTAAAATTAGCGACATATGGTTATATTAGAGTATTAATTAATTTTTTTCCTGACGCTACTAACTATTTCAGTCCATTAGTTCAAACTATTTGTGTAATTACTATAATTTATGCTTCTTTATCTACTGTAGTTCAACAAGATACTAAAAGATTAATTGCTTATAGTAGTGTAGCTCATATGGGTGTTCTAGTATTAGGTTTATTTTCTAATAAAATACAAGGAATTGAAGGTGCTATATTACTAGCGTTAGGTCATGGTTTCGTAAGTCCTGCTCTATTTACTTGTGTAGGTGGTATTATTTATGATAGAACAGGTAAAAGAATAATTAATTACATTAGAGGATTGGCTACTTATATGCCTGTGTTTACTATTTTATTCTTTGTTTTCACTTTATGTAATACTGGAATACCTCTAAGTTTGAATTTTTTAGGAGAACAATTATCTTTATTAGGTATATTTGAACAAAATCCAATTATAGCTTCTTTAGGTGCTACTGGAATTTTATTATCTGCTTGTTATTCTTTATTTTTATATAATAGATTATCATATGGATCTTATTCACCACATTTACCTATTTTAAAAGATATTAATAGAAGAGAATATTCACTTTTAATTAGTTTATTAATACCAACTATTATTTTTGGAATTTTACCTAATGTTTTATTGAACCCTCTTCATATTTCAAGTTCAGCTTTACTTTATACTGTTTAATATTATATAAATTAATAATCTAAAAATACTATAATTAGAGTAAAGAAAAATCTAAAATCAAAGTTAAAATTAAAGAAACTATCTTTCAAATAGTTTATATACCCCCCCCCCTCTCTATTTATAGGTTAGCCAGCTCTGATTCTTGCCCTTAATTTTTACTTTGTTACCTTACGGTACATACCTAACCACCTTCCCGTATTTACTTCCTTTTTTAAAGAAAGGTAAGGGCAAGGAGGTGAGTAAATAAAGAATATTGGATGGTTAAAGGATAACAGGATAGAGGTGATAGCGGAATAAGGCCCTATTCATTACTTAAGGCCCCACCCTAAAAATTGAAGATAAAGAGTAAAAACCTGGGTCCCGTAATTTATTCCCCCCCCCCCCCTTATCCTTATCCCGCTACCCCTTCCTTTTATGGGTAGGGGAGGGAAGGGGGCGGGATATTACAAAAGGTAAGGGGTAGGAGAAGGTAAGTAGGTTATAATATAATGCAGTGCTAAGCTAAAGGTGGTTGTATTTTAAGAATAGATTAAAATATATATTTAATTTAAAAGAAGAATAACTTTTATTAATAAATAAAAATAATTATTATTATATAGTTACACGAGTATAGTTAAGTGGTATAACCTCTACCTTCCAAGTAGATATCATCAGTTCGAATCTGATTACTCGTAAAAAAAAGAAATATAAAAGTATGAATAGTAATAAATCAACTCTTTCACCCCTTTCCCTAAAGAAAGACAGAATATAAAGCACCTCCCCACCCAGTACGGGATAGAAACCTCCTGACCCTCCCTCGATCTTTGTTTAATTTATCCCAATCCCGCAACCCCTCCCTTTTCTCCCCTTCCCGTAAGAAATTGGGGCAAGGGAGGAAGTGGTGGGCTTTTTTCCCCCTACTTTTAAATACATCCTCCCTTCCTTCCCTACCTACCTTGCATTAAGAATTAAGGAGGGGTAAGGGTAGTAGGATAGGGGGAGGTAAGAATTTGTGGGTTTGCGAACACGGGATATTACTCTTCTCCCTTTTAATTACAGAACCTATACCCTTGTATTTACTCCTTTTCCATTTTTAGATCTCTCCCTCCCCTACCCCTTAATTAAAAAGGGTTGGGGGCAGGGGACCCTTAGTAAGTTAGGGAAGTGGAGGGGAATTATCTCTTTTAGGTCATTGGTAAGGAAAAGGGTAAAAGGCAAGGATGATTATTAATATAAAGAGAACGGGGGGGGGGGGGAAGGGGAATGGGACAAGGTGGTTGGTTCAATTAATTAAAAAATAGCCACAAAAAATTAAATAAAAATGTCAAAAAAAAAATTGGAAGAATCTTATGATGAAATAAGAAAATTAGACATACCCCGTCCGGGAGAATTTTTAAGCTCTTTATATAATAAATATAGTGAATTTTTGGATTCTTTGACTCCTGATAAAATTGTTTGTTTGTTTAATATAATTATAGATGGATTAATTTTATCTTCTTTCCTTAGTGTTTTATCTATTATGTTAAGTGAAAATATAATAAATAAAATAGTTTTCTTAGAAAAATATCCTAGAATACTTAAATTATTAAAATTAAGAAATAATATAAATAAAAAAGTATCTAAATTTTATTTATTAATGCATTTTATTATTATTATATTTGGTATTTTAGGTAATATTTTTATGTTTTTTATCTAATAATAAAATAACATATTTATTGATAATTTATATTTATTGATAACCCCCCCCCCCTAAGTAACTTATCTCTTCTTCTTCCCTCTTCATTTCCCTCCTTTTTGTCCCGTATCCCGCCTCCCCAATACCACCTCGACCCTTTAAAGAATTTTTATAAAAATTAAAATTAAAAAAAATTTTAATAGGTTGAATATTATTTTTAAATTAATGTTCCTTTAGGCTTTTTTATTTATATTTTAAATTTATACAAAGTAAATATAATTCATTTTATTATATTTATAATTAATAATTCACAGTATTTAAAATATATTTGGTTAACTGGAATATTCTTAGGTATTTTATTTTATATTCTATGTATTATTTTAATAAATTTCTTCTCTAAGAATAAGAAGATTAAAATACCTGAAACTTATCCTAAAAATATAAAATGTGGTTAAATGTTCTTCATTTGATTGATACAAATAATTACTTAAGAAAAGAAGAACAAGCATTAAATAAGAAACGTGTTTTAATGTATAGTATATTATTAATATCAGCCATGTTTTTAATGTAAGTTATTTATATTAATTTATATGTTTTAAATTTCTCCCTGCCCCCCTCCCCCCCCCGTACGGGATATTTAAAAAGGGAGGGGTAGGTAGATCTTTTTAATATTTTTAATATTTTTTTATATTAATTTTTATTTTATTTTTATACCCCCTTTACTCTCTAGCCTCTCCCTTTACCTTTTTATCCCTTCCCCTCCCCTACTCATAAAAGGGTAGGGGTTGCTGGATCGGGGTAAAAGGTCAGGGAGGGGAGTAAATACAAGGTCAGGGAGGGTAGGGGATTGAAAGAGTTAAGGAGAAGGTTGCAATGATAAATAAAAAATATTTCTTGATTGCTTAAATTTAATAAATCTAATATAATTACATAAATTTAATGATATTAATCACCTTTCTGCGGTAGTTACCGTTGAAGTAACGGAGCACTGCATAGGATTGGGGATATATTTATTACTATTCATTTTTTATATTAAATTTACCCCCTTCCCCCTTCCCCCTGCCCTTTGTAATTACGGGGGGGAGAGATTTAATTCACTTTAATTTCAATAAATGAAGCGAACTTAAATTATATAGTTACATGAGTATAGTTAAGTGGTATAACCTCTACCTTCCAAGTAGATATCATCAGTTCGAATCTGATTACTCGTAAAAAAAAGAAATATAAAAGTATGAATAGTATTTTATCAACCTCTTCCACCTTTTCCCTAAAAAGATACAGGATACGTGGCACCTCCCTTTTTATAAATCCTTGCCCCTCCGTCTTTAATAATAGGAAAAGGTTTCTTCCTCTCTTATCTTATTTAATTAAAGCCACTGACCTTCTCCTTCCGTACAGGTCCTTCCTTTACCCCGTGTTTAAAAAGGGAGGGATAAGGATTAAGGGTTGCGGACACGGGATGTTACTCTTCTCTCTTTTAATTACGGAAACCCTTACCTTGTATTTACTCCTTTTTTAAGATAAAGATCCCGCTATCCTCCCAATCCCCTCCCCTACCCTTTAATTAAAAGGGATGGGGGCACGGGATAGGGGTAGGAGGTACCTCTAGGAGGTAAGGGTAAGGAAGGGTGTAAAAGGTAAGGATGATTATTAATATAAAGAGATAGGAGGGTGTGGAATAAGATGGTTGGTTCAATTAATTAAAAAATAGCCACAAATTTAAAAATTAAATTAAAAATGATAATAATGATCAAACAAATAATAATGAATCTAAAAATTAGATTTCATAAGATTATCTCTCCCTTCCCTCCCTTACCTCTGCCCCTAAACCCGTTATCCCCTTTGGGGGTAGGGGAGGGGAGAAAAGGGAGGGGGTTGCGGGATCGGGGTAATTGTAATCAACAATACAAATCATTTTACTTATTTCCTTTAGTAAATAACTATAAAGTTAGAAATCCAGTAACACTTAATGTTGGAAATTCAAGCTCTGAAACTTATAATATTAATTTAAAATTTATGCCTATATTTACTCTATTTAATAAATATAAGGTTCCAAAATGGTTAAAATATTTTATTTTTACAATAATTAATGTAATTATATTTTATTTTTCAATAAAAGGTTTGTCAATTAGTAATTCTATATTAAGTATTACTAATTTTATATTTTATTGGAATAAATATAGATTTATTATAGTATTTTTCACTTCTTTACCTATTTTATACAATTTATTGTAAATTTATTTATTAGTTAAATTTTCATTCTTAAAAAAAACAAGATATAGCTACTCTTCAGTATATTCCTAATTTCCTTAAAAAAGAATTATTAGAAATAGAAAGAATTAGCAAAAGTAAAAATTTAAATAATTATTTAGACTTGTATGTAAAATATACATTAATATTTTTTATTATGTTTTTAATTATCTTATTTAATTTCTATTTAATTAATTAATAAAAAAATTTAACAATATAAATGAGTTTACTTGAAATTGAAATTTATCAGTAATACACTATTTTTCTTAAATTAAAAAATACCCCCCCCCTTATCCTGTATTACTCCCTTCCTCCCTCCCCTCTCCTCCCCCTTTTTAATAAAGATCAGGGATAGGGGTAGCGGGATAAGGGTAAAAAGGGTAGGGGTAGGGGAGGGGGCACCCTTACCCACCCTCCCTTACCCTACCCCTTTAAGGTGTAATTCTTTAATGAGGCACGGGGGGGGGGGTAAGGGAGGGAAGGATAAATATCAAATATATAACCCCTTTTGATATTTTCTAAAATCAGCCTTTTTTAGAGATTAGCTAAATTTCAAAATCTTCTATTATTTCTGAATATTCCTACTTTTTAAATAAAGGGTGTAAGTGTAATAATAGTTTTTATTGTTAATAATTAAGTTAAGTATTTTTTATAAAGAAATATCTATCTCTATCTATTAATAAAGGTTTTAAGATTTTAAATAAAAGAGGCTAAGAAATGATTTTTATCTCAATATTAACATTAATAGTGGCTAAGGCCCTACCTTCACTTAATAGTAATTTATCATCGATTTATTTTACAAGAATATCAGCTATAATTTTCGTATACGCCGGAGTATTATCATTTAATTCTCTTTACATTCAGTCAATTGGATCGGGTATAGGTATATATAGTGGATTATTTCACGTTACACAAGTATCCCATATAATAGAAGTATTTTTATTAATTATAGGTTCTTTTATATTAATAGCTTGGCCTTTAATACAAACAACTCCGATCTACAAGGGAGGAACTAAATTAAATAATAAAAATATAACAGGAAATACTTCTAGCACAGCATCCGTAGAGAGAGAAATATTATTAGATACAAATACAAGTAATATCAATTATTCTACAGATTATTCTTTAATTGTATTATTTAGTACCATGGGTGCAACTTTATTAATTTCAAGTTCTGATTTAGTTTCAATGTATTTAAGTATAGAATTACAATCCTTTGGTGTATATGTATTATCTACTTTATATAGAGATTCAGAATCCTCAACTTCAGCGGGATTAAAATATTTCTTATTGGGTGGTCTATCTTCTTGTTTAATATTACTAGGGGCTGGTTTAATATATGCTTTTACAGGTTTAACTAATTTTGAATCAATATATAGTTTAATATCTGTTAATGAAATAAATTATATTTCTCAAGGATTAAGTTTAGGTTTAATATTAATAATAATAGGGTTTTTATTTAAAATAGCAGCAGCACCTTTACATAATTGGTCACCTGACGTATATGATGACACACCCACAATAGTAACAATATGGTTAACCATAATGCCTAAAATCTCAATATTAATCTTATTATTAGAATTATACACACAAATAGGATTTATAGGAGGGCTTGATTCACTAATTATCAATACAAATGGATACGCAGAAATCTTAAATACTATTACAACTCTAAATATTAATTCTAATATCTTTACTCACCAAGAAATAGGAGGTGCAAACGCAGTAAATTCTATTTATTTAATAAAAAATTTATTACTAATAAGTTCTTTATTATCTTTAATAATAGGAACAGTAGTAGGATTAAGTCAAACACGAATTAAAAGACTATTAGCTTATAGTACAATATCTCACATTGGATTTATTTTATTAGCTTTAGCAATTAATACTGAACAATCTATAGATTCACTTCTATTTTATATAATTCAATATACAATAACAAATTTAAACGTTTTTTTAATTATAATTGCTTTAAGTTATATAATTAATCATAATTTAAAAGATATTAGATATATATCAGAACTAAAAGGTCAATTTTTCTTAAATCCTTTACTAAGTTTAAGTTTATCAATTTGTTTATTTTCTATGGCGGGTATCCCTCCACTAATTGGTTTCTTTTCTAAACAGTTTGTTTTATATTCTGCAATACAAAGTGGATATTATTTTATCGCTGTTATAGCTATAATTGTTAGTGTAGTAAGTGCTTCATATTATTTAAAAATAATTAAAGTACTTCATCAAGAAAACGTGACTCCAATTCTACCCAGCCCGTACCCTGTACAAGGATCCTTATCTAACCAGGGAACGGAAGAATCAGGGCCCTTACAGAGTCAGGTTAATAATAATTCAGCCAACTCAACCTTTGCTGCCCTGATCCCGCAACCCCCAATCCCGTTATCCCCTTTGGGGGTAGGGGAGGGGAGGGAAGGGAGAGTGACAGGATTAAATAAAAAAATATTGTTAACTAATTTCCATAGTTTTTTAATTTCTAGTTTAACTTTATCAATATTATTGTTTATTTTTAAACCTTCTTTAATCTTAAATAGTACGCAATTACTATCTTTATCTTTATTTAATTTTTAATGAACAATTTATTTTTTTTATTTATTTTTGTGCCTTTATTAGCTTTAATTTTACTAGGTTTAAATGTTTTATTAGCAGTACATAGACCAGATGAATCTAAAGTTTCAGCTTACGAGTGTGGGTTCAATACAATTGTTGGACAAACTAGATCTACTTTCCAGATTCATTTCTACATAGTATCTATGTTATTCTTAATTTTTGATCTTGAAATTTTACTTTTATTCCCTATTGCTGTGACTCTTTACCAAGTTTCTACTTTCGGATTTTCTATAGCAATTATATTCTTCATTGTTTTAACTATAGGATTTGTATTGGAAATCGGTTCAGGTGCAATAGCTTTAACTAATTTTGAAACATCTACTCCGTCCGGAATTAAAAAAAATTAAATTACCATTACCTACCTTTTTAATATCCAGATCCCCGCTACCCCTGTAATAACGTAAGGGGTAAAAGGTAAGGGGAGGGACACTGGGTAATTAAAATAAACCCCTATTTATATCTGCCCCTACCCCGTATCCCTCCCCTGCCCCGATCCCGTTATCCCCTTATCCCGCTACCCCTTACCCCGTAATTACAAAGGGAAAGGGGAGGGAGAGGTAGGGGAAGGGATGGGGGCACGGGGTCGGGATACGGGAGAGAAGAAAAAATTTCTAACTCAAAATTATAAATAGGTAATTTATTCTTTGGTCTAAAAAAACTATTAAGATTTAAAAACCTCTCTGTATAAAAAGAAGAAGGATGAAGATAAAACAGGATTGATAAGAAAATTAAAATTAAAATTTAAATATCTTGTTTCCCTACCCTATCTCGCACCCTTTACCTTACTTTTAGAAAGGGAAGGAAGGAATCAATAAGGATAAGGGTCCCCGTGTCCGTTACCCCTATCCTTATTAATAAAGGGAGGGATATTAAAAAGGGATACAAAGGGGTCGGGATATTTACAAATGGAGGGAGGGATTGATATATTTTTTTAAAAGAAGTAAAAGAGTTGATTATTTTATTATTATTATTATTTATATTTATATTTTAATTTTTAATTTTATAAAACTTTATTTAAATAACTTAACTTTTATTTAAGACTTTAGCATAATGGTTAATGCAGTTCGCTCATAATGGATATTATAAGGGTTCAACTCCCTTAGGTCTTATTCTGATTACAATTTAACTTAAAAAAATAAAAATAAAAGAGAATAAATATAAATGAACTCATTAATTATATTTTTTTTACAATATAAACTTTATCTATCTGTCTTTTACTTCTTAAAGCACTCCCTGCCCTTATTTACTCCCTACCCTTTAGGAACAGGGGTAAGGGAAGGGGTAGATTCATATAACTTATAAAAAGAAAAGCAATACTCTCCATTCTTTAAGAATTGAAAATCCTCGGCTCCTGCTTATTTAAATTACAATATTTCGTTTTTAAAAAAATTAGACAGGCAGGTTGAACGAAGGAGCGGAAGTTTATAAACCCAAAGTCCTTTATAATCCCCCCCCCCCTTCCGACCCTTACCATTTAAGGGTAGGGGTCCCGTATTTACTCCCTCCCGTAATTACAAAAGGTCAGGGGTAGGGAGGGAGGGAAGGTTGGAGGTTAATTAAGAAGCTTAGCGCTTTTCCCTTTCTCTCTGTTTTCTACCTTTACGATACCTAAGGAAGAAGGAATGAAACAAACGAACCCTCCAGTCCAGGTTTAATATAAGAGCTAGATGCTAAGCGCCTAAAAGGTGAAATAGTATAGCGTGACCAGCTACAAATAAAGAGGAGAAGTAATAAGGTAGCTAGCAATCTTCATACAAGCTCACCCTAAAGGGTCCCATATTATCCTTCCCCTTTTACCATTTATTTACTCCCTCCCTAACCCTCCCTTATGTTTGGGAAGGAGGGTAGGGATTCCGTAATTACAAAAAGTGGTAAGGGAGGGAGGGGGACCTCTTTATTAATAAAGAATCGTGAAAGGCAAGGCGGATATCCGTTGTATAGTATAAAGACAGTTAACTAAAATAAGAGGGCATTTGGTCGAGTCTGGTTTATGGCGCTCGTCTTGAAAACGAGTACTTTACAAAAGTCGTGAGTTCAAATCTCACAGTGCCCGTTTATACTAATATTTTTTTTAATAAAAAAAAAAGTAATCTTTTATTATACTATCATTTAATTCTTTTCCTTTATTAAAATTTAATAATTATTAACGGTGGATGACAAATTGGCCAGTCGCTCCTTTTGGGTGGGAGACATATTGCGCGTTCGAGTCGCGCCTACCGTGTATACCTACAAAGTATAGAAATGTATAAAAATCCGCTTTACCCCACTCCCCACCTTACCCTTATCTTGCTATCTTATGATTTTAATATCGGAAAGGGGAGGTAGGTAGTAAAAAATGATAAGGATATTAAACAGGAATCCCCTTTTCTTAAAGACATTCGACTTAAATAGGGTCCCTTCCATTTCTATATTTTAAAAATGGATAGGAATACTCCTTCCCCGTGTCCCGTATTTACTTCCTTTTCTTCCTTCCACCCCCCTCCCCTCCCTACCCCTTTCCCTTTGTAATTACGGGGGGGGAGTAAATAAGGGTAAGGGGGTAGCGGGATCAGGATCAAGGTAAAAAGGGTAGGGTAGGGGGTTCGAATAAAGAGGATCCTATCTGGAGCCCAAAAGGTCCTATGGAAGAATAAAAAATCGCTCTAAACTTGTTCGCTTTAAGAAACCTGTATCCTTTTATAGGAAAAAGGTAAGGGAGTTATTGTAATCCTTTTAACTGAAAAGATAAGGAGGAAAAGATCGTAGTGCAAACCTTAAAAGAGGAACTAAAAAATAAAAATAAAAATACTAAATTATATATTTCTTTTTATTATACATATAACTTAAGGCTGAGAAAAATAAAATAAAAGCGTACGATTTAATACAGTATAAATTTATTAAATTTAATATAAAAGGTCTTATGGCTGAGTGGTTTAAGCGAGGTACTGTTAATACTTTCTACAGGGGTTCGAACCCTCTTAAGGCCTAAATTTTAAAAAATTAAAATAAAAAATAAATTAGTTGCTACACCGCTAATTTTATTCTACTATTTACTTTATATGTTTTAATAAAATGAATTTAATAACCCTAACGCCGCTTCGCCTATTATTGTACTTCTGTTTTAAATAATTTTATTTTAATGAATCCCTCCCTTTTTAAAGACCCAGACCCCGTATCCCTCCCCTACCTCCCCCCCCCCCCCAAAGGGGATAACGGGATCGGGGCACGGGATCGGGATATTTACTCCTTCCCTAGCCTTCCTTTTGTAAATGAATGTAAGGGTAGAAAGGTAGGGTTACGGGGAGGGGTGGGTAGGTGTTGCTTTGGTAGGAGGGGCTCTTTGATCGCACCCAACCATGTATCCTTAAACAACTATTTTATCCCCCTTTATTCTTATCCAGCCATCCTCCCTTGCCCCATCCCACCTTTCTCTAATTACTCCTTTCCTCGCTTCCTTCCTCCCCTCCCTTTGTAAATAAGGGTCAGGGGTAGCGGGATAAGGATCAGGGTACAAGGGTAGGGTAGGGTAGGGATATACATAAATAAGGGGTAGGGTCCCACCCTCCCCCTTTATCCCGTAGGGGTGAGAGGCAAGATATTCGGGAAGAGGAATATTAACAAAAAGGTGGCGGGATAAGGGTAGGTTATAAACAGAATAGCGTATAAATATAGCGAACATGTTGAAATTGGTAAACAATCTTTTCTTAAGCAAAAGTGGGAGGTATCCCTTAAGAGTTCGAGTCTCTTTGTTCGTATAAATAAAAATAAAATTAATAAAATAAAAAATTAAAGGTCCTTTAGTATAGTGGTTCGTACAGCTCCCCTTCAAGAAGCTAGGATCAGTTCAAATCTGATAAGGATCAATATTAATTTATATTAACAACAATATATTATTAAGGGTTGTTACTTTTTTTACATTTGAGTTTTTAGACCACACCACCCTTGGTCCCGTTTCTTAAATGTAGGGTGGTAGAGTCCCTTATCCCTTTTAATGTCCCGACCCCATACCCCCTACCCCCCCCCCCCTCCCCCTTTTTGTACCCTGATCCTTATCCCGCTACCCCCTGACCCTTATTTACAAAAGGAGGGGAGGGAGGAAGCGAGAAAAGGAAGTAAATAGGGAAAAGGTAAGATATGGAGGGGGGTGGGGTAGGGATACGGGGTGGGGTAGGGAGAACCTTTTATTTATATCTTGCACCTGACCATATCCTGTTTTCCTACCTTCCCATTCCTTCTCCTTTATTAAAACTAAAAAAAAGATAGGGGAATCTACCTTTACCTTCCTTACCTTAAAAAAGAGGATCATGGAAGGGGAGTAAATATCCTTTTTTAATTATCCTGACCCTGTATCCCTCCCTACCCCTTAGCGGAATCGGGGGGCACGAGGTCGGGGGATCCAAAAAGGGGCCATATATGTGACACGAGTCCCGTGCCCCATCCCACCTTTCTCTAATTACTCCTTTTCTCGCTTCCTTCCTCCCCTCCCTTTGTAAATAAGGGTCAGGGGTAGCGGGATAAGGATCAGGGTACAAGGGTAGGGTAGGGTAGGGATATACATAAATAAGGGGTAGGGTCCCTCCTTCCCTCTTTATCCCGTAGGGGGGGGGGGAGAGGTAGTTGAAGGTTTAAAAACATAAAAGAAGAGTGATATAAAAATATAAATATAAATACAGAGAAATATAAATTATAACTGAAAGTTTACTGGTTTCTTTAAATTAAATTATTAATATTATACTATATTATTTTATATTATATTATTAAAAATAAAAAATACCCACCCCTACCCCCACCCTTTTTACCCTATCCCTCCCGTAATTAAAAAGGTAGGGGTAGGAGGTAGGGGTCCCTCCCTCCCCTCCCTTATTAATTACGGGGTAAAGGGGTGGATTCATCAGGGTTACGGGAGGGAGGGGATAAAAATAATTGTTTTTATTTTTTTAAATAAAAAGGTATACGGGGGATAAAAAGGAGTAAATTAATAAGGTCCAGGTAGCGAGACCGGGATAAAATTAAATTTTTATAAGATTCATATTCTAAATAAAAGGAATAGTGTTCATTGGTAAGATAAGACAATTGCTAATTGTTCGGGTTAACACCCTTAGGTGTTCGAATCACCTTTATTCCATAAATAAAATTAAAAGTACTCCTTTACCTGACCTATACCTACTTTTTCTCATTCCCCTTCTCTTCCTACCCGCAAGGTTAAAAAAGGGGGGGGGAATAGGGGAAGGGATTGGGGGTGGGGGGTGGTAATAGAATTCATTTAGTATCCAGTATTTTTATACTAATTATTTTAATATAACTAGTCGTAGTATTTTTAAGTCTAAAGTTTATATAATCAGAGTAAATCTTTCACCATTAGATATATTTGAAGTTAGAGAATATAATTCTACCCCAATCCCGTTACCCCTTACCCCTTATTTTACTCCCCTTCCCTCCCCAAAGGGGGTAACGGGATAGGGGTAGGAAGGGATAATACGGGACAGGGTCCCAAGGTTAAGGGAAGGAAGGGAGGGTGGTGTTAACCTTTTCTATTATTTATTTAGTTAGATCTTTGAAAACATCTCCTTATGACGGTTTAGATAGTTTTATTTAAGTTTTAATAGGTACCCACTTAAAAAACAAAAAAAAAAAGAAAATAATGCGTTACTTAATAAGGTGTTATTTGTTTATGAGAAAATAAATTGGTCTAATTTACAATTAATATTTAAAGCGTGTAATATAGATATTAGCGGTGGAACTATCAGTAAAAGACATACATTATCTACAGTACAATTTAATTTATCTTTACTATTAATAGAAATGGGGTATAATGTTACAGATATTTATAATAGTTTTGTTGTATTATCTAAATCGTTTCAAGATCAAGATGACTTAATAGACTCAGAATCAAATAAAACTTTAAATATAAAACTAAAGTTTCTAGCAATTCAAAATTTATTAACCTCAAACATTGAAACTTATAATAAAGAAATTAAAAATTTAAAGTCAGAAATTAATATTAGACAGGGAAATATTTCTACATTCCTCCCTCCCTACCCCTTGTCCTAAAGGGTAGGGAGTAAATACAGGACCCCGACCCTCCCCACCCCTTAATTACAAAGGGATTGGGGGCACGGGATACGGGGTCGGGATACAGGGTCGGGATACGGGGTCGAGATACGGGACCCTCCCCTTTTATCTTTTAAGGGGTTTAGGGTAAAGGAACACGGGAAAAGGTTGGATAACAGAAAGAAAGGTAGAGGAAAGGGGAGAAGGTAAAATGGGAAAAGTAAATTAATTAGATAAATTTAAATTTTTATTACTCCTTTTTTTCTTTTTATAATTAAAATTAAATTAAACTTTAATTATTTATTTAGGGTAAAATCAGAGACTTGAACTCTGAACATCGTCGCCACAAGACGTCATTTTGCCAATTAAACTAATTTTACCTCTTTTAATAAAATTTAACAATTAAAATTACTTATGTTCAATTAAGTTTGTTTCTATAAAAGATTCAAATATAAAAGATTAATATATAAAATATTAAAAATACCCTTCCCGTATCTCTTTTTAAAGATCCCCGTATCTTTAAAAAGAGATACGGGACCCTTTCCCATCCTTTTTAACAGGAAAGGAGTAAATGGATACAGGATACAGAACATTTTTTATTTAAACAAGATAAAGGACCATTACCTTATCCTGTGACTCCTTATCTTGTACAAGGTTGGATAGGGAAAGAAGGACAAGGATCTGTGTGTCCCTTAAATATAAAAACAAACAAAAAAAGGGGGGGGGGGTTATGTTCTCTTGTTTCATGAAACTAATTATAAATGTACTACCATATTAGCGTACTGTTGTAGATCTGTATTTTGCTTTAGAAATGTAAGCCTAATTATTAAAAGTAATTTTGTCCAGATGATACTGTAATACTAAAGGCACCTCTTTTATTTTTATTAGTATATCTTGCCACATCTGAAAAGTTAATTTTACCTCTAGCACAAGCACCTCTTCGAGTTGTTTTAACAGTTTGTCGAGGTACAACTCTATGTGTTAATAGCCGTCCTGCCACTCTAATATTAATACCAGATAAAAAAGCAGGTATAATATTAACTTTACTATTTAAAGTAAAATTATTTAAATTTTTAATTATAGCATTTTCAAAAAGTCTTCTAATAATAATTCTTAATTTAATTTTATTAATCATAATACCTAATAAATTCACTAATATGTTACTATCATTATATGGGTAATGTAATCTAATTAAATCTAATTCTACAGGTTTTTTAAATAAACGACTTAAAATTAAACATAATTTTTTAAATTTCAAAGGAAATACTTTAGTTAAAGTAATATTAGATAGTTTTCTTAATTTAATTCTTACTTTAATTTTAATCTTTCTAAATTTACTATATTGTTTTTTAATTTTATTTTTTTTTTCCCCTCCCCACCCCGTACGGGATAGAGGTAGTTTATTATTTAATTTATTTCTATTTCCATATTTATGCATTTTTTTTAGTTTTAAAATATTAGGTATAAGTAAATAGTAAAATAACTGTATAATAATTTTATCTGGTGTAATAACGAAAACCGGTTTACTAATTAAACAATACATAGATTTAAATGAAGCACATAATAAATTATAAACATTTTTAATTAATTTAGTCCCGGACAGGGTAGTTCCCATATTAAAATTAAAACCGATTACATTAGAATAGAAAATAAATACACCTTTACTTTTCATATTATAAATACTCATTGCTTTTAAGTATTGGTTTATTATTGGTTTACTCTCTGTTAAAGGATTAGAAGTATATAATAATTTAACAGGAGCCCTCCCAGCCCACCCCCACCCCTTTGGGGAGGAATCGGGATATGGGTGTGGAGCTACAGACTGAATAGAATGGATAATAGAATCAGTTTTAGATTCAAAATTATTATTTTTTAAAATAGATTTTATTGTTTGTTCAATTTTTATTTCATTGTTTTTATATATTGAATTAAATGTTTTATTTATTATTAGTTTTTTTTCATTTATTTGTACTAATAATTCATTTCTCCCTTCCCATCCCTTCCCTGTACTTTGTAAAGTTAAAGGGTGTAAAGCCTGGGATTGCGGGATAAGAGTAGGGATTGTTGAAATTGAAATAGATCCAGTTGATCTGGTTGAAGCGGTTAAGACAGAGCCGGATAAAGGATTTAAAGGTATTAAAAATTTTACTTGTTCTAAGCTTTGATTTTTTTCTAATTTATTAATTAAATTTTTCTTTATATAGATATAATAATTTAATTCCTTAACTAAATTTTTACCTATATTAATCAATTTATGTAGTATTCTTCTCTGAATTTTTATTTTTCTTTTTAAGATTTTGAAGTATAATTTTTTACCTATTCTCCCTCCCTTTCCCTTTCCTGTACCTCTCTCCCCTACCCCTTTTATCCCGTCTCCCTCCCCAAAGGGGTGGGGGTGAAGGGATGGGGTTGAGGAAGATAAAGGATATAGGGCTTTTTTTCTTTTATGGGATAGAGAATAAAAGGAATATAATTTTAGTAAGGGTACATATAAAAATAATTTATATAAATATCTTAAACGATAACTGAAAATTACATTAGGTTCAGGTTTTAATAAATGTGTAGGTAAAAAAAGTCCAAGATTATTAATTAAAGATCTAATATTAAATACTGGCATATATCTATTTAAAATATAGAAATAATTAGATATACGAATGTTTAATTTATAATATTCATGATCCTTATTTTTTAATTGTGTAATTAATTCTAATTTATTATGTTTTTTTAAATACTTATTCAAATTTAAATTATATAAATTTAATCCTTTTAAGTATATAGATAAAATTTCTTTTAAGCTTATTACTTTATAAGTTAATTTTTTTTGAGGATTTAATAGATTAAAATTATATTTATTTCTCTGTTGTAAATTAATTTCCTTTAATAAAACTGGAATACTAAATAAAGGTAAAATTTTTGTATCTACTTTGATCCCTGTCCCTACTTCTTTAGCACCTACCCGACCCCCGATCCCGTACCCCTTTAAGGGTATGGTAGGGGAAGGGATTGTTGAGGTTGAGTTTTGAAAGGACGTTAACGAAGTGGTAATTTCATTTTTAGCTATTAATTGGTTTTTATTGTATACGTTGCTATTATTATTTTTCAATTTTATTTTATAGTTTTATTTTTTAATTTAAGCTTGGAAAGAATTAAGGTAAAGAAAGATAGGTATTATCTTCTTTATGACCTCCCTTATCTCTATCTATTTTTTCCTTTACCTTTATCCCTACCCCGACCCTTTACCCTGACTATCCTTACCCCTCCACCCCTAGCGGGAGTAATAAATAAGGGAAGGAATAAGGGAGGGAGTAAATACGGGATATTTAAGGGTAGGGGTCACTTGATAAAAGTAGGAATAGAAAAGATGTCACTTTACACTAAATTTAAGTAAAATTAAAAAAATAAAGGTAAAGAAGGAAAGCGGAAGGTCCACCTATATTAAATTTATTGCATATTTAATTCACTTTAATTTCAATAAATGAAGCGAACTTAAATTATATTTTTATTTTATTTATATAAAAAATTCACTAGAATAAACTTCAATTATAAATATTTATCATTTCAATCATAACTATGATATACATTCGTTTCACTTTCTAGACGTTATTTAGTTTAATAAATATAATTAATTATTTAACTATAAATATTAAATATAAATGATAAATATTTCCCTAATATTTTTTTAATTTAATATTAAGGTAGCTAAAATATAAGATGGATTACTTTACTCCTATCTATTATTTATTTTAAATTTTAGTCCCTTTCCTCCACCCCCCTCCCGTAACACGCTACCCCCTTATTTACAAAGGGGAGGGGAGGGACCCCTACCCTTATTTATCCCTATTTACTCCCCCACCCTATCCCGGTATTACTCTGTAATTAAAAGGGATAGAGGTAGGGGTAGGGTAAAGGGTAAAGGGTAGGGATAAAATATCGGGATAGTGGTGGGGTATGGTTAATTAAAGGTTGGCAAACCATAGATAGGGTAATTGTATTCAAAGTTATTTATTTACCAATCATAAATAATTTTCTTAGCTTCTCTTTTAATAAAATATAAATATAAATATAAATATAAATATAAATATAAATATAAAAATATTTATATTTATATTTAAATACCCCGTCACCAATATCCTTAACCCCTTCCGTATGGAAAAAGAGTGAGTTGTTTCTTTAATATTTACAATTACCCCAAATAATTACCTAAATCAATAGCTATATTAAGATTACCAGTATTACTTTAATAAAATAATTTATTTTTATTTTCAGTACTTATACCTCTATTACTCTCACTACGATCCTATTCTTCCTCCCCCGTAACCCTTATTAATCCACCCCCTTTATCCTTCCCCTTCCACTGGATTAATAAGGGATTGGGGCAGGGGTGGGGAGAGAGGGACTCCTACCTTATTAATTAAGGAATAGGGGGTAGAGAATATATAATTAATTTTAATTATTAAAAAAATAGAAAGAAACTAACCTATAATAAGACCAAACCATGAAACCATTTATATATAGAAATAATATTACTTCAAAACCTATAAAATATATACTAGTTGTTTTATATAAATTCATAAATCTTTTTAATAGTTTCCAACGTTCCATTTTGTCTTGCATAAATTTAGTTTCTATAGTGTAAAGTATTATTATATATATCAAGATGTTTAAAAAACATAATAAAGATATAATAGATAAAATAAAGAAACTTAAAGCTAATTTACCATCATCAGGGATATTATCATCTTGTAATTTACTCAAAAGTTCGTTTAAATGGTATAATATTATCATTTGTTGTTTTTAATTATATTTTGACTATTTTTTAATTAATTAAACCAACCGACCTTTTTAATAATTTGATTGATTTATTACTTTCGATACTTTTATAGTTTGAATTTTTTTTAGACCTCCTACCCCGTACGGGACCCCTCCCTTTGTAAATACGGGACCCCTATGTAAATCAGGGGTAGCGGGATCGGGGGGCACGGGATAAAAATAACAAAACATATAATCCCACCCCTCCCGCACGGGCAGGGAGGAATTAAAAAACAATAAAAAAAAAAAAGAAAAAAAAAGGGGGGATATATTGTTTTATTTTATTTTATGTTTACTTTATTTTATTACAGTACACAGATACCTGCTATTAATACAATACTATAAATTAAAATATATATTTTATATATTTTTTGATATTCATTTTTCATGACATTATTTATACCAATAAGATGAAGAGCATTTAACCACATATTAATATATTTAGGATAAGTTTCAGGTATTTTAATTTTTTTATTCTTAGAGAAGAAACCCATTAAAATAATACATAGAATATAATATAAAATACCTAAGAATATTCCAGTTAACCAAATATATTTTAAATACTGTGAATTATTAATTATAAATATAATAAAATGAATTATATTTACTTTGTATAAATTTAAAATATAAATAAAAAAGCCTAAAGAAATAATCAATTTAAAAATAATATTCAACCAATTAAATTTTTTATTATTATTATTAAATTTACCAGACATAAATATTAAACTAGTTACTACTGTGTTACTATCACTGCTGATATTCATATTTATGGCATCAAATAGGCTTTGACTAGTTAAAGTAAGGTTAAAATTTAAAATATCTATAATTTCAGATCCGTTCATTTATTTTAATTGTATTTTGGCTATTTTTTAATTAATTAAACCAACCAACCTTTTTAAAGATTTGATTGATTTATTACTTTCGATACTTTTATATCCTGAAATATTTTTTTTTTGTTTTATTTTTAACATTTTCCCCAAATCCTCCCTCCTCTATTTTAATTAAAGTATGTGTAATTATTTAAAAGGGATAGGTAGAAGGATAGCGAGGATAATAGTTACGAGATTTAATAAATGATAGTAATCCTTATACCGATCCTTTCCCATCCTTTTGTACATTTCTTTTTAATTTCTTTACTTTTACCCCTTTTACCTTCATCTCCTTACCCCTCCTACCTTTATCCTTAAAGGTGGGATCGGGAGGGAGTAAATATCCCGTGCCCCCATTTCTTTGCCCCCCTAAGGGGAGGTAGGGTAGGGGTCAGGATATTAAAAAGGGTTAGAGAGGATACAATGTAGAAAAGGTAGAAATGTATAGCAAGTATGGATTGAAGAAGGTTAAAGTATTGAGAAAGAAGATAGAGTATCTCTTTGACCAATGGACCTTTAATTTAAAGTAGATACAGCGGGAAAACAAAGGGTCCTTCCTTTATCACAATGGACTCGGATTCCTTTTTAAAGACTCCGACTCTTACCCTCCCCTCCCCTTCAAGGGGGGGAGGGCAAGGAAATAGGGGCATGGGATATTTACAAAAGAAAAAAAAAAATGGGGGGGTTGGATAGGGGGTTGTATAAATTATATCTAATAAATCAATTTAATTATTAACATATTTAATATAAAATAATTAAAACACAAATATTTATATATATTGCATAAAATAAAGCTAAAACAATTAAAATTAAGTTAAAAAAGAAAATTGTATGTTGATATTCATTTCTCCTTATCCCTCCCCTTTTTTTATCCCCTACCCCTTTGTAAATACGGGATAATTAAAAAAGGAGGGGGTACGGGGCAAGGGTAAATTTAATTAAACTTACTAATTTAGGATATTTATCATTTTATTTATATTTATCTATAAAAATATTACCATAAGTAACGCTTACAATAGAAAATAAACACATTAAAATAAATATACATAAGCTAATATGACTTATTGCACTCAATTCAATTATCCTTACCCCTCCCTTCCCACCCACTGATCTAACCCTCCCTTACCCTTACTTATTTTTATTGGACAATTAATTAAACGTTAATATACCGCTAATTATTAAATTAATAATAATTATAAATACTAAGATTATTATACAAACACCCCCTTCAATTAGAATAATTGTAAAAGAATATTTTTCATAGTATTTAATTAATCTTTTTAATTTAGGATATTTATTATCTATATCATACTTGTGTATTAAATATAAAGAAATAAAATATCCTATTACATTAATAAAACAGACTAAAGCAATTAAAGTTAATGTGAACATAGAAAAAGAATAAAGAATTATAGGTTCAGCATCATTTGAAATGTCTTTACCTAAATTATTTATAATCAAAGGAAGAAGAAAAGATGATTTAACTTGTTGATTTTTATTAAGATTCATTTACAGATTTATTTTTATTTGTTTTATTTGATCTTGAGATTATTATAGTAGCAAACATAGCTAATAATAGTATAACACTTAATGTAATTAATAATACAGCACCATAAGTATATAAACCATGACCTAATACTTCTATTTGTTGAAATTCTGTAATTATTACATCAGATAATGATGATAAAAAATAATTATTTACAATAGAATTAATTAAATTAATAGATACAATTTTAGAATCTGATAGTATACTGTTTAAATATGTAATTTTATCTAATAATACAGATAAAGCAGGAACATTATTAAAATTAAAAGGTATAATAGTAAAGATAATAAATATAAATAAAGATCCTATTGCAATAGCTAATGGTAAATTTTTAGTATATTGATTTCCAGTTTCTAATATATCTGTTAATTTAATATTTATCATCATTATTACAAATAGAAATAGTACAGCAATTGCTCCAACATATATAACTATATAAGATATACCTACAAAATTAATACCAATAAAGATTAAATATACAGCTGCTTGAACAAAAGTAGAAATTAAAAAAATTACTGATATAACGGGATTTTTAGAAGTGATAGAAAAAACACTTGATAATAATGTACCAAAAGCTAAAATATTTATAAAAAGAGTTGTCATTGTAAAAAGAAAATTAGTATTTTATAGCCTGCGTCCTTAGACCTTTTCCACCCTCCCTACCCGACCTTATTATCCTTGTTTAATATCCCGACCTCGTGCCCCCAATCCCTGTTTATCCATCCCCTCCTCCCCTTCCCCTTATTTACAAAGGGATAGGGCACGGGGGGTAAGAGGTTACAGGGTTACGGGGTGGGGAGAGATACGGGGGTAAAAGGATGAGGGTAACGGGATCGGGACCCGGCCTTTTTCCGGAACCTTGCCACTATTTTAATTTTTCCTCCTTTCCACCTTTTTACCTTTAACCCCTTAATTAATCCTCTCTCTACCCCTCCCCTTTTTAATTAAAGGGTCAGGGCCTCTTTTAATATCCCTACCCCCTTTGTATCCCAACCCCTACCCTTTTTACCTTTTTTTACAAAGAGAGGGAAAGGAGTAAATACTGGGTTACGGGATATTAAAAAGGGAAGGGGCGGATAAAACTAAAAAGGGTATAGGTAGAGTTCCTACCCTTTTTATTAAAGATTAGGGGTCAAAAGATAGGGATACGAGGTGTTGGGACTCCTTCCCTTTAATTATAAAGAGATAGAGATACGAGGCTGTTGACTTTTTTAACCTGTCAGATCCTTATATCCAATAAGGGGGAGGGCTATCCCTCTCCTCCACCCCCACCCCGATCCCGTACGGGGGGAGGGATATACTTTATTTAAACAAAGGTAAGGGTAGCGGGATAGGAGTAGGATAAATAAAAATTTTAGTGCAAAAATACCTAAAAAAGAAACACAGATGACGGAAGGTATATAATAGGAAACTACTTTATATATAAAATAGAAGTACTCAGTCAATAAGTAATTTCTTATTTTAAATTATAGTTGATTAAAGGCTTTAAAACAAGAGTTAACATTATAATAAATATCCAATTCTCACCCCTACCTTATCCCCCTTATCTTTAAAAAATAATATTAATATTTAAAAATGGGAAAATAGAAAGATCTTGTCCATGGCTGGGATTGTAAGTTTTATAAGATATTTAAAATATAATATATAAAAAGGCTGCAGGTTTAACCTAGAAAAATTGACCTTAAATTTTATTATTATCCCGATCCCTCCCCTCCCCTCCCCGTATTTACAAAGGGGTCAGGGGTAGCGGGAGACGGGGGGTAAATAAAATAAGGCAGGATGGCTTTGCATTCTTTTAAAAAGTACCGTTTCCTGTGCCTCTATCCTTAACCTAGAATTATAAAAAGAAAGAACCCCTCCCCTGCCCCCGTAACCCCGTAACCCTTACCCCTATTTACAAAGGGAGGGGAGAGATAAACAGGGATTGGGGGCACGGGAAATAATCTGTAAAAAAACACCTTACCCTTCCTCCCCTTTACCCAGCGGGGTCGGGGGTTATAATAACCCCCACTACCTTATCTAAGGTAGCAGAATAAGGTAAAGTAGAAAAGGGATAAGTGTAAAAGGTAGCGGGATAGAGATACGGATTACAAGGAATAAAGGTACAGAAGAAGTAAAGTTAATGCTTGGTAGAGTTTATATATAAACGTCAGAAAAGCACTAACTTTTTTTACAGCGCTTAAAACCAAACCCAATAAAAGGTATAGGTTAAACACTTTATTTTTAAATTAAATAAAACGAAGATTTTAGATATTTAGAGTTATAATCTAAAAATTTAATTTTAAATTATATAATAATATATATTTATATATATTTATTTTATTTTTTATATAAGGTAAGGTAAATACCTAAAATAAATAAAAATCAAATTATTATTTAATCTCTATTTAAATATTAAGGTAAAATTAATAATTAATAAAATTTACTTTATACGAGCCCTTCCAGATTCGAACTGGGACCACCCTAATCGACAATTAGGTACTCTACCAATTAAGCTAAGGACCCTATAATTATTTAGTATTCTATTTGCTCCGACGCTCCCCTACCCCCCCCCCCTTCCTCCCGTTTACCCTAGCCCCGTTATTTTCCCCTTCCCTTATTTCCCTCCCCACTCCTTTATTATAAAGGGAGTGGATAAGGTAAAGGGATAGGGGTCCAGGGATAGGGAGGGCTTGGGCACGGGAGAAATTATTTGAGTTTATTATTTTAATTTTATCCTTTCTTTCCTTTCGCTGACTCTACTTATTTACTCTTGTACCTCTACCTCTAAATTTCCTGGTATTTAACAAACCTAGCCTAGAGTAAATATAAAGGTAAAGTCAAGATAGAAATAAAAATTTAAAAATTTTTTTTATGTTACTTTTAGTTAGTTTATATTATTTGACTCTAAAAAAAAATCCCAAAGTCCTAAATTTTCAATATCTGATATAAGGTGTACCCGCTTTAAAATTAGTAATATTATCCTATACTTTTTTATTTTTATACTAGTTATTATCTTTCCCTATCCTACTCTCCTATTAGAGATTAGGTCAGAAAATGGAGCGAGATAAGGATAAAGGATAGGTGGAATAAAAGGGGTAAATGCTGGTAACTTTAATCTTAAAAAAAGGTCGCTAGCACCTTTCCTCCTCTACTGTTTTAGGTACACCTGACCGACTCTAGCCAAGCCTACCTTTGTCCTTTATTATCTCCCCTTTCCCATTACCATTAATTCCTATATAAATACGGGGATAAAAAAAGGGAGGGAGGAAGTAAATACGGGAAGGGTAGGAGGATAAGGTATTTTAAAAAGGTAGGCGTTGGTGGGAAGGGGGGGGTTATATACATTTTTATCTTTATTTAATAAAAATAAAGATAAATTCGTTAATGTATTGTATTAAAAATTATTAATGTAGTTCAATAGCATCTCTTAAATAAGAACATACCAATAATGTGAACACAAAAGCTTGGATAAGTGAAACTGCTAATTCTAGACCAATTAATGCTAAAAAGATAGCAAAAGGAATTAAAGTTAATACTGCTACTAATATGCTTCCTGAAAATAATTTATAAAGATAAGTTGATAAAATTTTTAGTAATGTGTGACCTGCTACTATATTGGCAAATAATCGAACTCCTAATGATACAGCTCTAGCTAAATATGATACTAATTCAATTAAAACTAATAAAGGTACTAAAGCTAATGGAGTACCAGCTGGAATGAAGAAAGCGAAAAATTTAATTCCATGTATTGATAAAGCTAAAATAGTTACACCAATAAATATTGTAAAACTTAAACCTAGAGATACTACTCCACTAGCTGTAACAGCAAATGAATAAGGAACATTAGATATTAAATTACCGAATAAGATAAAAAAAAATAAAGAATAAATAAAAGGTAAATATATTTCACTTTGAGATCCTATTTGTTCTCTAACCATTGAACTTATACTTGCAAAAGATGATTCTAATGATATAGACCATTTATTTGGTATTAATTTTGAATCATTATTTCCGTAAAAATGAAATCCTAATACTATTAATAATATAAAACAAGAATACAAAGCTAAATTAGTTAATGTTATATTTAAGTGACCTAATATAGGAGCATTCACCCCTATTAAACTAGATACTTCGAATTGATTTAATGGTGATAAAATAAATAAATGTGACATTGTAAGAAATTTTGTTTGGCTATTTTTTAATTAATTAAACCAACCTTCCTGTAGGGACTTTAATTTTAAAGTTAAGGTAGGACAAGCGCTCTGGAAAAAAGGTTCCTCCCCTCCATGACCCTTACCCGTTTTTACTTCCTCCCATCCTTTTTTTATATCCCTACCCCTTCCCCTATGAGCAAGTTACCCCTCCCCTTTTATCCTGTCCCGCTAGGGGAAGGGGTGGGGGGAAGGTATCCCTCCCCTACCCCTTATCCTGTAAAGGTCAGGGAGGGGCACAGAAGAGGGTGTGAGTTAAAAAGGTAGGAAGAGAAGGGACCGATATTTTTACTTTTAAGCTAGTGACCTATCTCTACCTTGTGATCTCTAAGGGAGAGGGAGAGAATTATTACTATTCATACTTTTATATAAAAATGGAATAGTGTTATTGTAATTTAAATTTTTATGACTCAGGGCCTACGATACTGTAAGAATCTCGAACCTGCAATTCTCTTTCAGATAAAGAAATCAGAAAAGGAGGGCCAACGTATTGGCTGTTTAAGTGGTCTCTAATTTAAAAAGGGGTATTTATTCCCCTCTTACCCTTCCTTTAAAAAGTAAAGGTATAGGGGGTAGGGATACAAGGTAGGGAGGGGAGGAGGTTTTTCCAGGGTACCCTTTACCTCTCCTATCCTTTTGTTAAAAAGGAGGGGTCCCGTATCCCCATCCCTTATTAATACCGCGTACAGGACCCCGTACGGACCTTTATTTACAAAGGGTAGGGAGGTAGGTCCCGAACCCGCAACCCCTTACTCGTAATCAACCTTTCCCTCCCACCCTACCCCTTGTCCTTAAAAGTAGGGAGTAAATACGGGATAAGGTAAAAGGGATAGGGAAAGGGGGTAAGGTCAGGGAGGGAGGGAGGGATGAGGGGTTTAAACTTTTTATTTTTAGTTTTTTAATCTAGAGGAGAGTTCTTTATATCTAATTCTTCACTTTTTAATATTTTTTTAATATTTTTATATCTATGAAAAGAAATATAAATATAAAATATTAAAAAATTTATAACAAAAAAAATTGAAATATATAAGGCTAATCCACTTAATTCAAAATAACTACGTCCTAATAAACTAAGCAAACTAATTCCCCCCAATACTCTTAATATTCTGATTTCAGGTCTATTTTGAAATATTAACATATCTTTAGACAAAGTTGGAGTAATTAAACCCTTTTTAACTCCGTTTAAAGTTCTTAACATAATCCCTTTTTTATTATTATTCATATTTTTCATTTTATTATGAATTTTTCTGGCTATACAAAAGTAAAAGATACCGATATAGCTTGTTTTTATTATGATATCGAGGTTTATTATCTTTTTAATTTTATTAGTTAATATTAATTAACAAATTAAAAGATAATAATTAACAGAAATTCTATCCTTCTATAAACCGTTCCTTTCTCCTTTCTATAGAGAAAACAATCGATATTATCTACTACTTCAGTTACCCTTTCCCTACCTTACCTTTTTAATAAAGGACAAGGGTACAGGGCGGAGGGTTGAAGAGGGAGAGAGAAAAGTTAAGGAGAAGGTGCAGGAAAGAATAGAAAATGTTTCTTGATTGCTTAAAATTTAATAAATATTATATAATTATATAAACTTAATTATATAATTACCTCTCTGCCGCAGAGCACTACAAATATTTGAGGATATATTTATTACTATTCATGCTTTTATATAGATATTTAATTTTTAATTTTTGTTTGTTTATAGGTTGTTTAATTTTAGGTTTTTTTAATGGCTTAGTTCCACTTTATCCCTCCCCCTGTTCCCGATCCCTGATGAATATCCCGACCCCGTATTTACTCCCTCCCCTACCTTTTAATTAAAAAGGGAAGGGTAAGGGTCGGGATAAGGGGGGGAAAGGAAGGGGCACGGGTAGGGTTCATGGAATCTATATAAGTTTGTTAAGGAAACCTATGGTTAATATACATATAATCCATAGGTTTTAGTGGTTTAATTATTATAGGTTTAGTCATATGTATTTAAAAATGTACGAATATAGAGGGCAGTTTTGTTTATAGGTTGTTTAATTTTTAAAATCAGGAACATTAAAAACGTTTTTATAACCCTCCTGTATTCTCCTTTAAGGAGGAAGGGTTTGAGGTTGTAAAAATAAAAATAAAAATAAAAATAAAAATAAAATAAAATTATAATATAAATTCTTTTATCCCATGTCCCTTTTTTAATTATCCCGTATTTACAAAGGGGTAGGGGTCCCAATCCTTTATATCCCTTTTTATTTTAGAATCAGGGGAGGGTCCAAGATTTACAAAGGGAAGGGGGGTTATATTTTGTAATATTTTCTGCAATATTTTAAATAGTTTTTTATTTTATGTTTCAAATTGGTAATTAAAGACACATTTGAATCAATTAAATTAAAATAGCAGATTTCAATAGGATAATAAACATTATTTATTTATTGTTTAATATTAGTTTTTTTAATTGTGATTTTTGTTTAATTAATATTAATATTTAAAGTTTTTATAGACTTATTGAATCTTACAGGTATTTCTTTAGTTATTAAATTACCATTATAAACAGATTTAATTTCTGCAAAATTTACACTATCCCTAGAAATACCAGAAATTATTGATTTTTCTACAATAGTTTGGGATTGATCATAATACCAGTATCCATATTTTTTAATATCTATAAAATAGGCTTCCTCTACTATGGAACCTTTTAATTCATCTTTCATCAATCCTAAATCATCATCAATTAGATGTGAAGGTAAAGGTGTAGATGTAAAAATACTGTCTGTATCTGTATAAACAGTTCCAGGATTTAAAATGAAAGGTTTCATATGAATTATAGCATAACTAGTTACAGCAGAAGCTATACTGACGTTACTGTGTATGTACCCTTCCATCCCTTCCACCTCTTCTCCTCCCCCCGTATCCCTACCCCCATCCCTTTTAATTAAAGGGTAGGGGAGGGAGTAAATACGGGGTCGGGGTATTCATCAAGGATCGGGATACGGGGTGTATAAAAATCATTTAAATGACCACTGCAATCTTGATTACTTAAAGGTATGGGATTTATATAACCTTCCCACCCTGACCCTATCTTTTTACCCATATTTACTCCCTTCCCCTTCTCCTATCCCGTACGGGGCACGGGGCCCTAGCGGGATAAGGATAGAGTAAGGAGGGAAGGGAGTAAATACGGGATACGGGGTGTGTTTATATTTCTATTTAAATTCGCAGTTGCATGGAATTTACGTGTAATATTAAACATTGGTTGATGTTTAGTTGCGTTTTTAGTTATAGTAATTTTACTATTAGCTAATATATCTACGTTTCATACTCTAACATTAAAATTATGAATTGCATCGAAAGGATAACCGTCCTCGTAATTTTCTACTATTTTATCCTTAACCTCATTATAAAATTCTTTAAACATTGTATTATTTGTTATTAAGACATCCCTACCTCCCCTCCTGTACAGGACCCTTGCCCTTTTTAAATAAAAGGTCCCGTACGGGGGGGGGGGGAAGTTTGCGAGATCGGGGGTAAGGTTAAAGTATGTAGGAGAATTATATATTTTATATTAAATGAAATCTTAAATAAAAAATAATAAAATTTAAAATTTTATTAATATAAATTAACTGAGTTGACCAGACTCGAACTAGTATTAAGCCATTACCAAAAAATGGTGTTTTTCCAATTAAACTACAACTCAAAAATAAAATACTACGTTTAACATATCTTTTAAATATTATACTACCTTTTACTCTACCCTTCCCTCCTTTTGTAAATACCTCTACCCTTTTGTAAATACGGGACACGAGAGGACCCCTACCCCTTATGAATATCCCGACCCCACCCTAATCCCTTTATTAATTAGGGATCGGGATTTTAAAAAGGTAGAGGAGGTGGATGTTATAATCCCTGACGGGAGGATAGGATCCCGTATTTACTCCCTCCCTCGCGTATGGGACCTTTACCTTTTTTTAGGGTTGCGAATTAAAGGTGGAGGGGCAAGGTTTAAATTTTAAATAGGGGGATAAAGGAAGAGCGGGAGAGATAGGTTATTTAAATTTTACTCCTTTTTAATTTAAGTTTAATTAATTTATCTTTTTATTATTTTTTTAATAAATTTAAATTATATAAGCAAAGAAAAAAGGTTTGAAAGTTAAGGTTAATATAATTTTCTCCCTTCCTCCCCTACCCCGATCCCTTTGTAATTACGGGGGGGGATAATTACAAGGGGTAGCGGGATCGGGACCCTACCTCTTTTTAATTACAGAGTACGGGACACCATCTCCTTTTCCCTTTACCCCCCCCCCCCAAACAAAAAAAAGCCCCGTATGTTCCCTCCCATTTACCTTTTATCTCTACCTGCTACCCCCCATAACCCGTAAGGAAGGGAGAGGAAAGGTTGGGTGGTTAAAAGGTCAGGGTAGGGAAAAAGTGAAGAAAAAGGTAAGGAAGTATAGCTTGTATTTTTACCTCCTTACTTATCTTACCTTTGTACTTCATAATGGTATAATGACAAGACTTTATTACTATGCCGAAAACTGGAATTGAACCAATATTTAAATCTTACAAGGAATTCGTTTTACCAGTTAAACTATTTCGACATTTTTTTAATGAAATAAAATTTTTAATTTTGCCTCGGGAGAGAATTGAACTCCCATCTCAATTTCTTCAGAATCGCGCTTGGACCACTAAGCAACCGAGGCTCTATTTTTATTACTCTTCTCTTTTAAATAAATTAAAAAAATAATTATAATTAAAGATGAAGCACGAAGAGACGGACTAGTTTTTCTTTAAAAATTACCCTTTTAGTTTACACCATTCCACTTCCAGATTAAAATGGTAGAGTAGGAAGAGTATACAGGACCCCTTTAAACCTAACCTATTGGTATATAACTAAAGACTCACCTACCTTATCTTTCTTAGCTAAACTATTTTTAGTAGGGACAGAGTTATTTAAAATAAAAAAGAAAAGAAATGAAAAGAAAAGAAATGAAAAGAAAAGAAATGAAAAAACAAAAAACAAAAAACAAAAAACAAAAAACAAAAAAACAAAATAGAAGAGAAGCCACCCCTCCCTCCACACCCCTACCCCAAATTTAAAAATGGGCCCTTTTTTAATATCCCGACCCTGTATTTACTCCCCTCTCCCTCCATCTCCTATCCTAAATTAATTAGGGAGGGGGGGAGAGGGTAAAATCCCGGTTTCCTTTAATATCAGCCAGGACGGGATAGTGTCCCGTATTTAATTCCCCCCGACCCCGATCCCGTACGGGGGGGATACGGGACCCCTTAACCCTGTAATTAAAGGGGTAGGGTAAAGGTAGTTGGATAAACGTAGGGAAGGTTGCGGAACACAGTACCTTACCCTTTTAATTACCCTCCCTTTCTTTTAAAAGGGAGAGAAAGAATCCCCATAAGGATAAAGGATACGGGATAGTATACGTGAATACGAGACCCTTGCTAGTATCGTCTCTTAATAGGGTGCTTGCGACACCTTTCCTATTTTAAAGAGTCGCTTAACTCTATCTTAAGCTAAGATAGTAATGTAGGTCAATGCAGTGTTAGCTAAATACCTTTGTGGTAGGAAATACCACCTACCCCAACCCGTAATTAAAAGGGAGGGGACTCAATTAAAAGGAGTGAAAAAACAAAAAAAAGGGGGGGGGGGGGAGGGGGGATTAAATAGTGAATCTCAGTAATTTATAATTTTATTAGACAATCATTTGTTTTTGTTTAATTGGAGAAAGATAGATTTGAACTATCATATTTGTAATGCAAATACAACTGATTACCATTATCAGATTCCCCCTTTTTTAGAATTTTAAAAGCTAATCACATTTCTACCTATAAGGAGCAGTTGACAGCTTTATTTTAATTCTTAAATAAAAATTTTAAAATAAAACATAATTAGCCTCTTGCCTCTTTTAAATTAAAAGGAAAATAAAAATATAATATAAGTCCTAAAATTATTACGCGCTCTCTTTGTCTCAGACCCTTCCTGAATTTAAAGTTAAAACTTAAAGCCCTAACCAGACCCTCCTCCGCCCCTCCTGATTCGTATCCCGATCCCGCTACCCCTTATCCCGATCCCGCTACCTCCTTTGGGGATACCCCCCCCCCTTTGGGGAGGGGTGGAAGGGAGGGGAAGGGTCGGAGTCTTTTTATTATAAAAAGGCCTATGCTGATAGGGGCCCTCCCCAATTCTACCTTAGGATCTGTTAGGTTTGGGTAGGTATGAATAAAGAGGAAGCGAGATAGGGATAAGAATACTAATAAAATGGAAAAATTTTACAAGGGTCTCTATTTTAAAATATCTAAACCAATCCCTACCCCGATCCTTTTATTATATCCCTTCCTTTTACCTTTAACCTTGCCCCATCCCTTCCCTTTTATTAAAAAGGGATAGGGTAGGGGAGGGAAGGAATAATACGGGTAGGGGCAGGGGAGTTTTATAATCAAGGGACAAGAGGTAGAGGAGCAGGAAGCGTAGTTACAGTCTACCTTTTTATTTAGCGAAATCAGGAATCGAACCTAAACTAACAGATCATGAGGCTGTTGTGCTTAGCCTTTACACTATATCGCTTTATTTTATTTTATTTTTTAAATAAAATAAAATTTTAACACTATCTTTGAAACATGATTACGAACAAAGAGACTCGAACTCTTTAAAGAAAAAAAAATAAATTTAATTTCCACTTTTATGTTCCTATTAACAATTCGCTTAATTTTAATCTTCAAATAATAATTTATCCCCTCCTCCACCCCTCCCCCCGTACGGGATCGGGGTGGGGGTAGGATTCCACTGCCCCCTTTTTTCTAATCCACCTTTTAATTACCTACCACTTTAGGGTAAAAAGGTCCTTTTCCTCCCCTCCCTTTGTATTTCGTTAGGGTTATGGGACCCTCCCTTTTATCCCGACCCCGTGCCCCCTCCCTGACCTCTTAATTAAAAAGGGATAGGGGTAGGGGAGGGATACGGGATCTTGGATTAGAAAAAGGGATGGGGGTGGTGGGGAGTAAATACAGGACCTCTTCCCCAATTCCGCTACCCTTTACCCCGTTTAAATACGGGATTATGGAGGGAGGGGTCCCCCCCCCCCGGACGGGATATTTACTCCCTCCCTAATCCTATTTAAATAAAAGATAAGGTAAGGGTAGGGTGGGGTATAATAAAGGGAAAAAGTTAAATTAAAAAATATTAAAAACAATCCTTAACATCAAGTTTCTTTATAAATTAGTACTGCTAAACTTAATATTTTACAATACGTTCATTTGCAGCCTATCTAGAAATGTTCTATTTCTTAAAAATTAATGATATTTTTCTCCCTTCCGCACAGGACCTGTACATTGTACAGCTTAAAATTCTTTTCATTCCATTACCTAAAGATAAGGAATTATTAAAAAGATTGTAATTAAGATAAATAATCATTTTTAGTATCTAGGGGTTAGATTCTCGCTTTATAGACATTCAGCACTTATCTATTATGTTTGTGGCTACCCAACTATGCGTTCCGATTTTGTGACCTTTTTTTTAATACCTTATTTACAGATATTTCAAATTTAAATTTATCCTTTACCTTTTTGCCCCGTACCCTAATCCCTTGCGGGGTAGGGAGGGAGAGGCTGGAAAACTTAAATTTGAAAAAGGATTTTTCCCATTTTTCTTTACTTTTGCCTTCAAGATACTTTGAGTTCCTTACAAAAAAGTACAAACAATTGGTACACTAGAGAAACACAGCCTATTGATCCTTTCGTACTAGAAGGTCTGCCCCTTTTTACTAATTATCCCTCCAGAAGATAGGGACCATACTGACTCACGTCGTATTAACAATTATGTTATTGTAAAGACTCTTTATTCTTTACCTCAGTAACTCACGCTACTGTTCAGACTATGTCATCGTTAATGTTTAGATTAACGCCGGAAATTCGTGTCAGGCTTATTGTTTGTGATACTCACCTGTTAGTCGTTGAACCTTCTTGATAAACCGATTTTTTTATCGTTCACTTTATTCAAGCTCGGCTGCAAATTGACTATTTAAAATAGTTTTCCTTGCAATTTCTCCGGTTTTCTTTAAATTTTTATATTTAAAGGGGCTCTTTTTAATTAAAAGTTTGTATTTTATAAACCTAATCTATATAGCATACTAGGTTCAAAGTGATGTTTTACTGTTTCCCTTAATAAATCTAATTGTTTTTTACCTATAGTTAAAATCCATTGATCTTTTCTATCATGTAAAACTCCAACATAAATATTAAAGTTATTATTAATAACATTTGCTAGTTTAGTTACTTCTTCTTTAGTATAACTATTAGTATAAATTCTGATTCTATTTCTTCCTTTATCAAAATTACCGTCACTCATTATTAAATAAGCTAAAACAGTAGAATCCATAAGTTCTGAAATATTTTTAGGTACTATTTTTTTATATTTCCAAGTTAAATTATTAGCTTCATAAAATATATCATGATAATAATTAAAAATAGGTAAAGTTTTAGTTTTTAATCTAAAACCAAATCTAGAATTAAAAAAATTATTTGTTTTATATTTAATTACTTTAAGATCATTACTTAAATATTCACTAAATAAACCACCTACCCAATGAGCAAAGTGAATTCTGTCTTTACCAAAAGACATCTCAAATCTACTATTACTACTTGGAGAAGTTTTATAAATATGTCCATCTCCTAACATTATCCCGATTAAAACAGAATGAAGATTTCCAGATAAAATATTTTTATTCATTTTTATTAAAATTTAATCCATCTAATTTTACTGACTTAAAATTTTAAGCTAAAGATCTGATTGTTTAAAAAGATCTCATTAGATTGTACTTTGATGTAAGATTCTAAAAATTAAAATTTAATCTAATTTTTATCTCTTTTAATATAAATTTTAGTATACCTTCGACCCCGACCCCGATCCCTCTCCTCCCCTCCCCTTCGGGGGCACGGGGTAGGGGTGAGGGGATACGGGATAATTTAATTTTTGTTATAATATTTACGAACTTTTAATTTTGAGTATTAAACCCAACTCACGTACCCTTTTAATCGGCGAACAGCCGAACCCTTCCAAGCTTCTTCCCCCGGAGGATAGGATGAGTCGACATCGCATTATTGTATTAGTCTGAATAAAACTAATACTCTTAACTTTTCAGTTAAGTTTAGATCATATCTTAATCCAGTACCAAGAGTAGAATGGTAAAGCTCTGGATCTTGGCGTGTGATCGTTGAGGGGTTAAAAATTTTACGGTTGCTTATACCTAAAATTAATAACTTCCCTGCTGATTGCCCAATCTTTCAAATTTTCACTAGTTATCTAAAATAAGATTTAAATAACTAGTATTGAAAGCTCTAAGGGTGTTCCAGCAAATAGCCAACTTCTAAATTAACATTGCTATTAAAATCCCCCGATGTAAAAAATATCAATAATAATATCTGAGTCACTTTCTATTTCGGAAGAATCTTGTTTAATTATATCCCGACCCCTTCCCTTCCCGTATTATCCCTTTCCCTTCAGGGATAGGGGTACAGGGAAGGGACACGGGGCAGGTTCATCATTTTAATTTAAATTTATTCATGGTTAATTAAGTTTATATAACATTGATTCATGCATATGGGGCTTTAACTGAGCTGTAATTTCTCCCACCCCTCCCTTTGTAAATACGGGACCCCTTTATTATACAGGGATAGGGATACGGGGGAGGCTATTCTTTTTAATGTAAATTCTTTCATAAAAACTTTCACTGTCATTTTTTTCTTTTTTTATGAATAGAAGTTTCAAGATTAAAATTTTGTTTAAGAGCTTCTCTAAGAAGTTCAATCTCAGCTGTTTTAAAACTACCCCATCCCTTTGTAATTACGGGGGGGTAGTACATAAAGTTAAACCTCCATTTTTTACATGTTGACCATCATCCATTATCCAAAAAGCTAAACTTCTTGGTGTTAAATGTTCTGCGATGTTGAGTGGTATAACTTTCTTACCAGAATAATCCAAAAATAAATCAGCTATTGGTTTTAGTTGTTCAATTGAATGAGTTCTAAAATATCCTGACTGGCTTATAGAACTATTTCTAAGATCTGTTCTTGTGTATTCTCTAAGTTTGTCATTCATTAAAGATAATCCTTCGTTTTTAGTAATAGTAAGTAGATGGTTTAAATAATCTAATTTTTTTATAGATTGTTCAAAAGAAATAAAAGCTTTATTTAATCCAGTTTTTTTGATATGGGCATCCCCTAATATTACTCCAACTAACATTTCTTTAAGTGCTTTGTTCATTTTATTTTAAATTTTTTAAATGGCCTTCATATTTAAAAAGACAGTCTCTCCCCTTCCTCGTGCCCCCATTCCCTGCCCCTTAATTTATAAGGGAAAAGTAAGGAGGAATTGGGGGGAAACATAATAATTTAATAAATTAAATTAAAACCTTCCGATATAAATGAGACTTTGAGGGTATCTTGTTTATAAATATAAATATAAATATAAATAGAATTTATTACATAATTTTTATTTCAAAACCCAGGTGCCAAACAGCCGAGACAATGTGTACTCTCGTCGGCTATCAGCCTGTTATCCCTAGCGTAACTTTTATTAATTGATCCCCGTCTATCCCATTTTATAGCGAGGGGTCACTATGCCCTACTTACGTATCTGTGCGACTTTTAGGTCTTTCAGTTAAGCATGCTTACCGCCATTGAACTCTGCGCAACCCTTCACTGGTTGATTGATCTCCATTCAATTTCTAGCTATACCTTTATTAAAATTTTTAGTGTGTTTTTGTTTTTAGCCTAACTCTTGACCCTACTCGTATCCCTTTAAAATAAAGGGGAGGGATTAATACTAAATTCCAAATAGAATTTAATTTTAGTCCTATAAGAGTAGGGATCACTAACATCTGGCACTTGAAATAAAATTACAAATGGTAACAGAAGTTTTGTAAAGAGAAAGTTTTTATTTTGTTTGTTAATTAATATTTCAATTAATTATTACTTTCCTCTGTATTAAAATTTTTAATATTTCAACATAGAGAATAAGTTATTTGTTTTAAATATTAAGATCTAATATTTAAATTTAGGTTTTGCTTACGCATATACCTTCTTTTAGTTAAAAAATATTTGGATGTACTTTGCTACTCTATTAAAGACGACCGCCCCAGTCAAACTGCCAATTAGTCAACTCTCCCTTTTGTTTTTAATTATAAGGTAAACATAAACCCAACCTTAGTTATAAGGTTTCCAGTATTTGTCTATCGACTTCCCTATTTGCTATTAACTAAAGTTGTTCTAGATCCATGTGATAACTAACTACAGTAAAGCTGCATAGGGTCTGTTGAGGCTACGTTAAGTATTACTACTATAACATCCTCTAAGAACTGTACGTGCGACTTTCATCGCATACAGCTCAAGCATTAAGTTTAAGTTTATTTAAAAAAGTTATAAAGTTTATTTAGAATCTCGATTAGAATTTAAACCAGAACGAATTAGTTTTATTAAATCTAAACCTTCAGCATTTAGGTGCTGTTTTGTTTTTTTCAATTCAACTATTTTTTTCCAATCTAAATAATCTAAGTGTTTTCTAGTTAACAAAGGGTAATTTTCGACGAAATTTATAATAGTTTCCGTTTCTCTAAGTATAAATCTATTAACTAATCTTGAATTTAAACATTCTAAGATATCTTCATATTTATATTTAGGTTTAATGTAACCTCCATTAAAAAATTTTTTTAATGCTAATAAAATAAAAATATCATGACTGTTTTGTCCTATTTCTAGTGAAGAGTTTACTATAATATTTTCAGTTTTATCCGAAACATAAGTATAAAAACTTGATTCACCGTCTAAAAAGGCTTGAACCCAATGAGGAGGTAAGTTATAATTAATGTTATATTTTCCATCTGCTAAAACACTAAAACCTAAAAAAGACTTACAATGATTATATTTATCTTCGAAAGGTCGTTTACTGTTCATAAATGAGCTAATATTCTTAATTTTATCTAATCCTTCATTAGTTAGATGTTCTTTTTTACTTATAATTGTAGCTATCTCTTTCCAATCTCTAAAATTTAAAAATTTAGAGGTTAAACAAGGGTATTCTACAAAATGAGGTATAACTTTTTCTAATATATCCTTTATAGATTTTACCTGAAACTTCATTGTATCTGTACTTCTATTATCTATAACTACATTACCACACCCAAAATATTCTTTAAGTTCATGAAGAATACCTTCTGAGTGAGTTTTTTGTGTAACTTTAAATTCTAATTTTACAGAATAACCTGTTAATCCTTTTCCAGTATGTGATATTGAGCATATAAACCCTCCTTCACCATCTGTTAATCCTGTTACTTGCCAAGGCAATAATTTACCAATTAATCTTTTGTTTGTAAAATCTCTGTTGTTAATATTATTTATGTTTTTCATCTTAAATTTTTATATTTTATAAATTTTTTTTATATATGTTAGCAGCATAAAATACATAGAAGTAGAATTAGCATAATACAAGTTTAATTAGATTGAGTTTAGAATTGATATTATTTGAAGTAAGGCTTAACATTTTAATTTGCCTGCGCTACCCCTTCCCTTTTAATTAAAAGGTCGGAGAGTACAACGCGGGATAAACACTTAACACTAATTCAAAGTGGGCATCTTTTCAGATTAGTTAAATTTAACCTATCCTCATCATTACAATAAGGCATTTGCTTTTTTGAATTTCCTCTACCCACTAACAGTTATTAATCTTCACAGATTAAACTCCAATTTAATATTGGTTGTTATTGGGCTTACCTAGTTTCTACAATAACACTTTAATAATACCCTTAGGACTCCACTATACGTAATAAGATATTAAGATCCATTAAGAAAAACACGGGAAAGTCTTTCTACAATCAATATTACGCTTCAAACGTGAATTCACATTACATTGCCCCTAGGTATCTAGCTCTTATTCATAGGCTTTATGCTTTAAAATTACTTTCAACGCACTCTATTAGAGCTCAAATTATGGATTATAAGACGGAATTACACCGTATTGCTATTGTAAACTTATCTAGTCGCTATTTTTTTAGTTATTTAAAACTAACTCCAGGTTTTCAATTTAAGTTTCCCGTCCCCCTGGAGGCAACGCGCATCTGCACGCGTAATTCAATTTCACTGAGCAAGTTGTAGAGACAGTGAGGCCATCGTTACATTATTGATACCGGACCACATTTAATGGCCAACTTATTTTGCTACCTTAGGATCCTCATAGTTAAGACCGCTATTAACCAGATTTTCGATTAGTCACAGTTCCCCATGACCTCTCTTATATTAATGGCATCGGGCAAATTTCACACAGTATACTATCATATTAATGATTGCACTGTGTTGTGTTTTTAGTAAACAGTCGGGGCCTCCGATTCTGTGCCACCGCCTTATATTTAATTATTTTAATAACCTATCCACCCTATCCCGTAAGGGGTTAACTTAAAAGTCTTCCTTAATTAAAATTAAGGATTTGTCCGTAGCGTTCAAGAGTAATTATTAAAAATTTTAATTATAATGCGGTCCCTCTTTTCGTCAAACTTATGCATGGCTATCAAATTTATCATGCAATTAAATAAATATACCTCTTCCCCTATCCCTTTTTAAATTTCCGACCCCGTGCCCCTCCCTGACCCCTTAATTAAAAAGGGTTGGGGTAGGGAGGGATACGGGGGTAAGGGGGTATTTACCAACATCTATTTTGATTCATGGTAGATTTTATCTCTAATATTTTGTTTAAACCTTCTGGACTCAAATGCTCTTTATTTTTTACCATATATGCTACTTTTTTAAAATCTGCAAAATCAAAGCTTTTTATTCCTACTAGATGGTACTTTTCGAAAAACGGAATTATTGTATTAACTATATCTGAAATTTTTGAAATTTGAAGACCTACACTTTTTTCTAATATAAAAATATTACTATATTTAACATAAGTTGTTTTGTCCGATACCAGGTAAACTTTAGTTTCATATAACTTAAAAAAGGTAGCCAGACCTTTAATAACTTCTTTTTCTCTAATATGTAAATTTAATGAAAATCTTAATGAGACACTGGAACTTTTTTTAGTTTCTGGGGCCCTAATAATTAAATTAAAAGATCCCTCACCACTAGTAAATCCTGCAACCCAGAAAGGTTCAGTTATACCTTTAAATAAATATTCTGGTCTATTTACAGGTTTAACATTTGGAAAAGCTTTTTTCAAATTATCGGAAAGCCCCCAATTAAGTGAACTTTTAAAACTTACTATTTTTAAAACACCTTTTTCCGTTAAATGTTCTCCCTGCTTAATCATTTCAAAACATTGTTTAAATATTAAATAATCAGAAACCTTGGCAGTAATAAGCGTATATTTATCAAAATGATCTACGATTACTTGTAAGTCTTTAAATGATTCCACAACATATTGACACATATTTTTTCCATTTTTTCTTATTTTACCCACATCCCCCTCCCCAAAGGGGTGGCGGGATAGTGTGTTTTTAATTTCTTCTAATATAGCTAAATCCTTTAAATGTAGTTGTATAATAAAAAGAGGAGAAACTCTCCATTTAGTTTTTAATTTGGCATCGGGTTTTACTGAAACAGAGAAACAACCTTCAGCATCTGTAAACCCAGTGATAAACCACGGGTTTAGTCCAGGTTTGCAATTTAAAGTAGAAAAATTCGATTTATTTAATTGTTTAGAATGGATTTTGATTTGATAATTTCTTTCGAAACCCATTAGAGTACACCTTAAGCGCATTAATTTAGAATTATTACACCAACTACCGTCTACTCGTTGCTCTTTTACAGATTTCAATTGCCCCGACCCAGTACCCCTAACCCTTCCTTTAAATAATAAGGAATAAAGGTAGGGGAGAGAAAGGGAGAAGTCTGACTTAGATCCGCGATTGCCCATTTTCTTTTCATCTATCTTATGACTTATTACCATACATGAGTAATTAATTCATCCACTTATAGCCTTTCGGATATAGTTTGGTACCATAAGCTTTAGGGGTTCCCCGGAGTTTGATAGTTTTACCCATCTTAGCGTTTTCCAATAACGCATTGCAGGTGAACTTGCCGAGTTCCTTAACAACTTTTAGCTCTACGCCTTAGTATACTCTACCTACGAACCTGTGTCGGTTTAGGGTACGGTAGTTTGATATTTTATATTTAATAAATTTAGAGATAAATTATTATTTTATTTATACTAGTAAACAAATAATAGTTATTCTTTATAACTAGACAATTATATACAACTAACCTACTTTTTAATAGATATTTAACCATTTTTCTTAAACCCTATTTTAAAATTTTTAATGAAAAATAAATTAAACTTACATTTAATATTAATTAAAATTTAGCTAAATAAAGTTATATTAATAGTTAAGTTAATATAACATAAAAAGAATAATAAATGTAAATTAAACAAGGGTGTATGTGATATAAAGTTCATCTATTTTTGATTTTATTTATAAATATAAATAAATGTCTCCCATCACTTTCCACTCTTCCTCTCTTACCTACCTACCCCGCCCCTATCCCTTTGTAAAAAAGGGTAGGGAAGGGAGCGGTGTTTAGTAAAATTTTTATCCCGCCCCTGTATTTACACAAGGATGGGAAAGGAAAAGAATGCTTGACTCTTAAGCAAGAGATGGGCTTAAATTAGTTAAAAGATTAAACTAGTATACTTTAAATCTTAGTTTTTTCTAAAATTTTAGTAGACATCGGATAGTGATTTGTATTTATTCTTTAAGGGACTAATTTGATTATTTTACCTAAAAAAGTCAAAGTTAATTTAAAATACTCCAAATAGGGGGGAGACAAAACCTTAATTAGGTATTAACTTATTAAAAATTTAATAAATCTTTCTATAACTAAATTATTCCTATTTCTAATAACTTAGTGTCAGATATTAGAAGGTTTTAATTTAAAAATAGAAAAAAAACCCCAATTTATGTAAAGCAAAAATTAACATAAAATAACCTTTAACTATTTATTTTTTATTTATAAATTAATAAAATTTATATGGCACAATTTTGCCAATTTAATAAAATATAAAATTAAGTAATAAATCTTAACAGCTAATCTAAATTTCTTAATACATATTTATTAATATAAATAAAAATTCTAAAACCTATTAGTAAGTTATTTAAATTAACTAATTTATTTATATTTGTTTAAAACAAAACTATTAATAATGTTTTAAACCAAAAGTTTTCACCGACTGCTAATCTGATTAAAACCTTCAATATTAAATATATTTGAATAATGTAATAACAAATACTAAACACTATAAGGTAATATTTAGAGATTTTTAATTTTATATTTAAATATAATTCGAAAAAAAATTACCCCTATCCCGCTGCCCTATCTCTTCTTAATATCCCGATCCCGTATTTACAAAGGGACAGGGGTAAAGGGAGAGATAGGGAGGGGTGGGTGGTACTGTAAAATAAATTACTAATAATATTAATTTCCTGGTCCATTCTATTTTATAAATTGGACTTTCTATTATATACTCATCAGCCAAAACTTTGGTTCTGGTCCTTAGAGGCCGCATTAAAACAAAACGGATTAACCTTTCCTATTTGCAACCCTTTCGTATTCGGCGAGAAGTATTATAACTTCTTTTTACGTTACTCATGTCAGCATTCTCTCTTCAGTAACCTAAAAAATAATGAAACACTATTTTATAATTAGTTTGACTGAATGTTCTACTACCTAGATTAAGAATAAAAATATAAATTTTATCCTGACCCTCTCCTTCCCCTGGATTAATAAGGGATTAGAGATAGGGACACGGGGTATTTAGGTATTTTATTCTAAACCAACACGATATCGGTTGATTGTTTAAGACCCGTTAAATTTTCGGCGCTACTATCTAGACTGCTGATGCGTTGTTACATACGATCATTAAAAGTAGCGACTACCCATTATCCTATAGCTACTTTTCTACTTAAATCTATAATTTTTATTAATACTTAGTTTATTTGAACTTTCTTCTTTTTCTTTTTTTATTTACCTCCCCCACCCCTTTGGGGAGGGATACTTTTTATTTTTCCTTTACCTTATTCCACTCCTCCCCCTTAATTATAAAGGGATCGGGATATGGGGCAAAAAATTAAAGTGTAGGGGGGTTAAATAACTACACATGCGTAGCACCCGTACAGGGCATAGGAGAAAATTTATATACTTGTTTCAAATTTTCTATGTATTGTGATTTACTTAAATTTCGACGTTTTCCTTTTTTATTCATATTATAGGCTAATTCTACTATCTTTAATTTACTTTCTAAACTTAAAGGTTGTTCATTTTTTAACATTATACTTACAGTTTTAAATTTTATATAGTGTAAAGCTCGTTCTGAAAATAAAGGATTATTATCTATAAATGGAATTAAAATATCATTAATTTGATTTAAACCAGTTACTGTATAAACTAATTCATTTTTAGATCCTTTATGAATAGAACCTATATTTTTTAATTGTTTTTGTATATTTTCTAATAAAGGTTTAGAATTCAAATCATTAGTAATATTAAATCCAGTTTTTATTTGTCCTTCTTTTTGGAAAGAAATATAAAAACTACCATCACCATCTATAATGCCTGAAATAAAATCATCAGATAATGGAGTAGTTATTTCTGTAATATTATTTAATAACAGATTTTTATCTTCACTGTCAAATACTTCTAATAAAGAAAATAAATAATCTATTCTTTCTACTTTTCTATTTGTAGTAGTATTCATTGATAAAGCTAATTTTAATAATTCTCTTCTTCCTTCTATCGTTCTTTTTTCTTTATTATTTAATGCAGTTACTATTTCTGTAAATAATTTAAATGCATGTAATTTTGCACAAAAAACCGGATAATTATAGAAATGAGGGATTATTATTTTATTTAATTCATCAAGTTTTACTACTTCAAATTCAGCAGTATGATTTTTATTGTTTATTGTTACTTTACCACAATTAAAAAAAGAATTTATACTATCTAAAACATATTTAGAATCTAAATCAGCTGTAATAGTATATTTAGGTCTAAATTGAATACCAAAACGATGTTTTGGAGATAAAATGATAGAACAAAAAAAAGACCCGTCGGTTTGAGTTAAACCACTAATATATCCTGGAGACAATTTAAATTGATTAGTGTTTTGGTTCATTAATAATTTTGTATTTGTAGCTTTGTTTTAAATTATAGATTTAATGTTAATTTTGTAGATTAAAAAATTTTTTACTATTTTAACTAAGATTAGGGGGCTAGCCTTCTCAGTGATAAGTCGAACCAACAACTTTCTAGCTATTTTAAATTTTAATCGAAAGAGATACAAAATTGATTTATAGGAAGGCCGTTTCTTTCTCGGCCCACTACCAATACTTTCATATTGGATTAGACTATGTCATAATAATTTAATTTAAAATTATTCTAAGCGTGTAGTCGTTGAGGATCCTACTTTATTCTTTAAAATAAAAATACCCCGACCCCGTACGGGATACGGGATAATAAAATATTTGGTTTCCTGCAAATTGCCCATTGTAATATCTTTAAGATTTTCACTTTTTAATTCTTTTTATTTTTATATTTCTCCCTCGCCCTTCCTTGCGGATCGAGACCCTTTATGATAAAGTAAACGGGTAAATTTTATAATGAATTAAGTACTTAAAGCTTTAGGGGTTTCTTGCATATAGCTCAGTTTTTTGATTATGAGCCCAGTAGTCCTTTTTTAGTCTAGGCTCACTTCACAGCTGTATACGATATTGCTACGTCCTTAATTTCACTTAACAATCATTTGGGACCTTGATCAGTGTTCTCGGCTGTTTCCGTCTTGACTACCCAACTTAGCATGAGCAGTCTGAATATCTACCATCAATTTATGTAATTCCGAGATTCGCTTCCAAAGGTAAGATTTTCGAGGTCCCCGCAACCTAAACGCCTAAAAGGTAGTTGTGATTTCCCTTTCCCTTCCCTGTCCCTTTTATCCCTTACGGGGTATCAGGGATAGAGATAAGGATAGGGGACACAACCCTTAAACTTGTTGGGAATTGCCTTGCTGTACCTCCATAAATTTTGTGTAGACGTCATACTTAAATATGTTTCGGTAGAAAACCAGCTAGCACCAGGTCAGATTGGCATTTCCAATTATGTTATTCTGTATCTTTAGATACAGTTCAGACTATACCTTCAACTCTACGATAATTTTAGGTTAATTTTTTATTTAATTTAAGACTTACAAAATAAATTCAAATACTCTTCTTTACTTATTTTTCTACGACCTGTATTATTCATATCCCAAGCTATATCTACAATAGCTTTTAAATCAGCATTATTAGAATACCCTTTTTCCTTTATTAGTTCACAAATTTTAATAATTATTTTAAAACGTTCTTGTTTTTTAGTATTAAATTCTGTATTTTTAAAAACAGGTATTATTTTATTTAAAATATCTTCTACTGATTGAACTTGAAATCGAGCAGCAGCTGAAGGTAATTTATAAACAGTACCACATTTAAAAAATTCAACTAATTCATTTAAAACAGAGATAGAAGAAAGTTCATTAACAACTGTAAAGTTAACTCCGACTCTTCTCCTTGTAGTAGCAAATGAAACATTAAAACTACCGTCACCATCTACTAGCCCTCTAACAAATTCAAATGTTAAAGGTCCAGTATTGTTTAGTCTTTCTATTGTCATATTTGTTATATCAGGTTCTGAATTATCGGTTTTTAAAACTAGCTTATCTGTAAGAGATTTTAAACTATCTTCATTACGTAATGAAGTTTCTTTGTTCATAAAATATGCTAATTTTAAAATTTTAAATGTTCCTTCATCAGTTAAATGTTTTTTGTTTTTAACCATTAAAGAAACTTCTTTAAAAATATTATAAGCTAATAACTTTCCAGCTCTTACGGGATGTTTATCAAATAAAGGTAAAATTACATCTACTATTTCATCGATAGATTTTACTACAAAAACCACATTTTTTCTGTTTTTATAGATTTTTCCAACTCCTAAATATTTTTGTAAAGCTATAAACATTTCTAACTCAACAATAGATTGAGTTATATTGAATACCGGCTGAGGTCTAATAAATACTCCTTTTTTTTTATTTAAAAAGGAGATTATAAAACTACCATCTGATTGAGTAAATCCTGAGATCCAGTCTCCTGTAAATTTATAATTTTTTGTCATATTCATTTTTATTTATTTATTTAATTTTATACTGTTATTATGTTAGCAGCAGACTTACTTAATACATAGTTTTTTTAAATGGGTAAATTTAGATGAAATTTTAAATTAAATATTTTCTTCTTGGATAGAAGATTAACCATAATTATTTGAAACTGTAGAGTGCTAGCGTGTTGCCTTTAATTTATAGATTTTTATCCTGTTTCCTTTTTTTAATTATAGGGTCGAGGTATTAAAACCTTTTATTTTTAAAAGCCTTAATTTTTCAATTAAAGTCGTTACGGGGTTAATATCAAGCTATTCAAATTCTATTTGAATAAAAATAAATAAATTATTTGTTTCTAGAATGATACAACTTCCCACGGTATTGCCATAGATTTATTGATCCTTAGGTTTCACCGTTATGAGCTAGATTTAAAATGAAAATCACTTTTCAATGCGGCAAAATACTACCGCTTACCAAAACTCATCGGAGAATTATGCAACATTCACCCGTTCGATCCATTATAATCTGGTCTTGGTAAGATCACCTGGCTTCGGGTCTAATAGAAGTAACTTATCCATCACTATATGTATTTATACAAATTATAGTCCAGTCGCTTTCGCTAGGGCTTTAAACCTTGCTACTCCTATTAACTTGCTGACCCATTATGCAAAAGGTACGCCGTCATTCATTAATCTTTTATGTTTTAAAGTAGAATTTCGACTGCTTATAGAGTTACTAATTCATGATCTATTTCACCGATTCATTAATAAAATTTTAATATTATTTTTACTAATATTAATTTATTTTATAATTCACTTTTTGTATACCACTCGCTTTTCAAACTTTTCCTTTACAGTACTTATTCACTATCGCTAAATTTATTATACTTAGCCTTAGAGGATGGTACCCCTATATTCCGACAAGTTTTCTCTCATCGTACTTTGGTTAGAATAACTTTTTTAATATACTATAATAAAATTTAACGATTAAAAATTATATAACTTAACAAATTACTTTTTTTAATTTTTTTATTAAAATTTTTATATTATACTAATTTATTCTTTTTTAATTAATAAATAAATCTACAGGACTTAGAGTTTTTGACCTTCTTTAGAGCATAACTAAAAATGTATGCTAACTAATATATCTTTAAATTAAGCTTATTTGATTGATCCTGACCCTGCGGTTGTGATTCCTGTACTTTGAAGTATAGGTAAAAGGGACCCTTCTTTTATTTCCCTATCCCCTTCCCTTACGGGATAGGGGAGGGTAGTTGGAAGGTTAAGAATTAACAAAATTCACTTTTTAATAAAGATCTTTAAGTTATTCAATTTATTGTATTAATTTAGGCTAATCCGATTTCACTCACCATTACTTTCGGAGTCTCGGTTGATTTCCTTTCCTTTCCCTAATAAAATGTTTTACTTCAGGAAGTAATTAATTAACAAGGTTTACCTTAGGATCGCTTATTTTCATATCGGGAAATAAATTAATATTTCTTGAAGCTTTTGGTTTTAAACCTCCTTTTAAATAAATTTGCCTTAGTTTTCCTTAATAACCCCTTTGAATTACTTTTTATATAATATATAATTATATTTTTTGATGTTTATTACAATATTGTCATCGATACTTTTATATTTTTGTTTTTTTTTATTAAACCTAAAAATAAAATCTAATTTGTCTATAACATTATCCCGACCCCGTGCCCCCAATCCCTACCGCTTATTATCCCCTTCCCTTACGGGATAGGGGTAAAGGGATTGGGGTGGGGGTCGGGGAGGGACACGGGTATTTTTGTTATTTTTATTTGTTACGCAACTACGCTTATTATATTATTTAAATTTTCTCCCTTTCAACTATCCCACACCTCCCATACTGGTTGGGGAGGGTAAAATAAAGGGTCTGAAGAAGGGTAAGGGGTCCCGATCCCTTCCCTTATCCCTTACCCCTTTAAAAATGGGGTCCCGTTTTTACTCCCTACCCTTTACCCCTATCCAGCAAGGGGAGGAAAAGGAGTAGGGAGGGATAATACGGGGCAGGGTCCCGATCCCGTACGGGGGGAGTTAGGGGAGGGAGGGAGGGGTAATATTTTTACTAAAAATAGGGGTTAAAGTATTTATTTTTAATTTATTAAAATTTATATGTTTAATACAGTTAAACAAAATAAAATTTGACTTAAGCTTGATATAAAAATAAATAAAACAGCTAAAAATAGATAATATCGTTGAAATTTTCTTCTTAAATTAATTAGATGAGCTAATTTAGGATATCTTTGTTCCAAATTAAATTTTTCTAATAAAATATCCCCATAAAATATGTATACTATAGATATTAGACTGGATATAATTACACTATTTGAAAATAATAGACTAACTGCTATCTTCTCGAAGATATCCAAATTTTCAAACAGATTGAAAGGGTTAAATATTGTTTTTTCAACAATTATTTCTGAATTTGGATCTGCTGAACCTAAATTTGTTTCCTTGATATTATCAGCTTCTACTCTCATACTATCCATCGATTTTCGTGCTTCTTTTTCACGATAAGACAGATCCTGCTGTAACATCTCTATCTCTTTTAATATTTTGCTTTTTATAGTAGCATCACTAGTTGTATCTAAAGTTTTATGTTTTTCAACTATTTCCTGATTTTTAGTTAATATTGCTTTAGTATCCTTTATAAAGGAATCACCTAAAACGCTGAATCTACCTGTCCCTGCTACTATTTTATTTTTCATTTCCAGGGTAATATCTGTATCTTTTTGAATATCTTCTTTTAAGGTATTTATTTCATTTTGATTTTTTTCTAACTTAGCTTTAGTTTCTTCTAAATTTTTATTAGCATGATGGTCTTTAATACCCAATATACTAGCATATAAGCCTATATTAGCTGTTAATAAAATATAAATTTCTTTTATTTTAATATTAGGGCCGGAATACTTATATTTGTATTCGCATACTTGAGAATTATTATATTCTACCCTAATTAAATAAAAATGTAATACTATTAATATAATTATAATTATTAACTTTAAAAGGCTAATTAAACTTAGATTTAAATTATAATTTTCAAGAAAAAAATTTTTTATAATATAAAGAAGTTTTGATATTAAATATTTAGAGTCTGGAATTGGAGGTAAAAACTTACGTGAGGCTTTCACTATTTTAACAGGTGTTAGTACGATATATGCAACACAATTAGCTATTAAGGCAGATAGAAAAATGAAATTAGAAGATGATATTAAACGAATGAAAGCAGATGAACTAAAAAAAGGTAAAATAGAAGAAATTAATGATTTGGATGTAGAAAAAACAAAAATTGTAGCTGAATGTTTAACTATGGAGGAAAGATCCGAACAAGCAAAAGAGTTGTTGATGAGATGTACCCGACATTTTGTAATTCATGAAAAATATTTAAAAACTCCAGATAAAACAACTGAGAAATCTGAATTAAAACTTCTTTTAGAACGTTCAAATGTTGATTTTGCAACAGAATTTGAAGTGTTTAAAAGAAGTAATAAAGATTATTTTAAAACGGACCCTAGATTTCAAGAATTATTTGATAGTCAAAATAAAGATTTAAATAATGAATCAACTATTGAAAGCTCTTCAAAGACTATCTTAGATAAGAAAAATAATAACTCAGATGGTGGAGATGAGATTAATAAATCATCTTTGTTTTCTGGTTTAATTGAAAAGTTTGAGTATTTAGACACTTTTAGTAAATTAGCTTTATCTTTGTTAATTTTAAAAAGTGTGTTAATTTCAGCACTTATTTCACTAGTATTCATATTTTATGGTGATTACTTAATTAACAAATATAACCTTGAGAGTAGATTCCCTAGATTAGCTAAGATTATAAAATTAAGACGTACTTTTAATAGATATTATTTAATTTGGAATAGTAGTATTATATTCTTTGTAATTTTAATTGAAGTAATTTTTAGTCTTTCTATTCTATTAGGATAAGATAAGTATAAAAAATAAATAATAAAATTATATAGTAATCCCCTTCCTAGTTAATTAGCATTTAAAAGATCAATAAAGATAAAATAGTTAATTAATAATATTTAATAAATAATAAGTCTTAATTGATGTTAATTATATTATGGTGTATTATTATTTCTCTTAAATATCTAATAAATATATTTTTATATAAGAATGTTATTCTATTTAACTAATAATAGCATATATAGATAAAATAGTTTCTAATTTAGGTGTAGCAGCGGCTTTTACAATAGGTTCTAGATTAGCTGCTGCTTATGTAACAAAACATCCTATGCCTTTAATAGGTAAATTAGGTACAGTAATAGGAACCGGTGTTGCAAGTAGTGCTAGTTTTCAAATGGTTAATTTCACATCAAATGTGATTAGGGGTAAAATGCGTGGTGATATACCAAATAATCAAACTTATAACGTTTACGTTGAAGATGTAAAATTTTCTACATCAAATTCTACAGATACTGAAACATTAATTAATCTTACTCAACTTGAAAATACAAATCAATTAAAAGAAAAAGAAAAAATTATTACCCAAATTCGAATTTAAATATAACTACGAATTCTTTAATAATCATGTAACTACTAATACTAATAGACCTTCTGTCATTAAAATGATTGAAGACCACAGCGACAGGAGTTTAAAAGAAATATTTGCTCAAGGAGGAAATAATGTAAATAATAATTTAGGGGATATATTATTTATTCATTCACCCTTAGAATTTAGTGATTTATCTATAATACATAATGATTTAATAACTATATTAAATTATAATTTAATAGTTAATCTTTTTATGGTCTACTTAATTTTGATGCTAGTATTTATTTTTACTATAAAATTTGTTATAGACTCTGATCTTTTCTTAGAAAAGGTTAAAACTTTACCTTTAGGAAAATATCTTTATTATATTTTAAATAAATTAATAAGTATTTGGAAGAATAGTAGTATTCTTTGGATATATTTTATATTATTTTTTTTTTATTTATTTTTAGTTGTTCATCCTCTTATGCTATTTATGGTATTTTATTTCTTTTAAGTTAATTTTATTATTTAACTTAAATCCCTATTCTTTATATTATTATTTTATAACCGCCTATTCTATAAATCCATAATTATAATCCCTTTTATTATTTTAACTATTTATTTTATTTTTAAATTGTATTCTTTTTGTTTAAAAAAATATATTAAAACAAAACCCCTATTTTTAGAAGAAAAAAAAATTTTTTTTTATAAAGTATTTAAATAAAAAAATGTCGATGTACTATTAGTGCATCGGCTTTTTTTAAGATAACATAAATTACTTTTTCTCAGATAATTAATATCTAATTATTATAATATTCTCTTTTGGACTCGAACCAAAATTAACACTTTAGAAGAATGCAGTTCTAACCAATTGAACTAAGAGAACTCATTTAAATCTTTAATATTTTAATCTTAGTTAAGTATTGACCATTTTAAATAAATAATAAAGATATTGGTTAAAAATAAGGTAAAAGACATTATAAGCTTTTTAATAGAGTTAAGAAGGAATTGAACCCTAATTTTTTAGACTTTGCAGGTCTACTACAGAACCATCTGTAAACTTAACCCTTGAACCCTTACTTTTACGATCTTTAATTGTTTAGCTAACTCCATCTATCTAATTTAATATCTCGAACACACCCTACCATTTACCTTTATCCTTGTGTAATTAAGGGCATAGGGACCCCCCCCCCCCCACCCCTTCCCTTGATGAATATCCCGTGCCCCCGTCCCTGATTAATTCAAGGTAGGGTCCCGTACGGGAGAGGGTGGACAAGGGAAGGGGAGGGTCAGAGAGGGTGTAAATAAAGGTAGGATAAGGAGGATCCTTTCTCTTTCTCCTTTTTATGGTTTCCATTTTTGTTGCTATCTCTAAGGTAAAGGAGGGATAAGGATACGAGATACGAGATCGTGAGAAAAAGGTAAAATTTTTGTTTTTAAGGAAAAGGAGGAGAGTATGTAAATATTAACTATGAATTTAAAATTAAAAATTATAAATTAACTGTTACTTTTAAAATAGATAAATTGTTAAAACCTAAAAGCATAGTAAAAATTCCTATCGCTTAAAATTTTTATTATTAAAAAAATTTTTATTTCTACCTTACCTTACTTTGCTTTAAATTAAACTTATTAATTAAATTAGAGAAGAGCCTCCATCTACCCTTACCCCCCCCCCTCAATGTAAACATAAGAAGGAAAAAGTTGAGGAACTAGCATTTGCTTAATAATAAAGCGAGAAAAAGGGGTAGAAGTATCCGCTGTATTTTAATGAAAGATAGAGTCGTTTGCTTTTCTCCACCTTATACCATTTACCGTTTTCCTATGTACCAAAAGGGAGGACAGGAAAAGGAACCATTTGAGAAAAGGGGAGCGGAACATGGACTTAGCTTTCTTAAATTCAGTAAAAATCCCTCTTACCTCCCCTCTCGCATAGGATTTTAAAGTAAGGTCCCATACTTGTTTAATATACCGACCCCTGTATCCTTTGTAATTACAGGGTAAGGTAGGGTCCCGTATTTACTCCTCTCCCTGGACTCCAGTTAGTAAATAGAAATAGGGGTAGGGTAGGAAGAGGTGGGTCCAAAAGGAGTTATCAACTTAGATTCACTTGTGCTCCTAAACCTTTCTTTAAAATATTTTTTGTTTTTGTTTTTTGTTTTTGTTTTTTTTGTTTTTATTTTTTTTTTCGCTCCGCTAGAGTAAAAAGGTAAAGGACATAATAAATTAAAATAATTTCTAAATTAATAACTAATTTTATTAATTTAGATACCCTCAATATCTCATTTATATTATAATTTTAAATCATTATAAAAGCTTAATTTAAGCAGAGATAGTTCTTTTAAACAAATTTAGAGCCAAATAAATACTATTATCAACATGCCTCAATTAATACCATTTTTTTTCTTTAATCAACTATTATTTTCATTTATTATTTTATTTTCTATAATTTATATATTTTCTAAATATATTTTACCTTTATTTACATTTCAACAAGTTATTAGAATATATATTACTAAATTAAGTAAAAAAATTTAATTAAATATAAAACAAGCCCTCTTATTTTTACTAAAAACAATAAATTTAACAAGGTACTTTTAATCGTTTATAACCCCCTTCCATCCCTCCCCTCCCCTTTACCCTTGCCCTATATCCCTAATCCGCTCATGGAAGGGTGAGATAGGGAGAGGGAGGGGGGGGGGAGGGAGATGGTCTAATTTTTATATCTATTTGAAAAGGAACTAATCTTTATTTTTTATTTTATCTTTCAAATTCAATAAAAATATTGAGTTTAAATAAAAGTATCAGTGTTTGGTTTATTTTAATTTTTTAAGTATACCTTAGTTAAATTTTAAAATACCCCTTCCCTTATCCCTTACTCTTCATTAAACAAAGTAAAGTCCCGTATACTATATCCCTTTACCCTTCCCTATTATAAAAGATAAGGTCCCTATCTTTTTTATACCCTCCCTACCCTATCCACCCGTCTCCCGATTCCTTTATTATCAAGGGGAAGGGGCGAGGTTATAATAAAAGCTAAAGTAGCAAAGCAAAATAAAGGGTAGGGTAGAAGAGAGAGAAAAATAAAAAAAAAAGGATATATTTTATTAAATCTTAACAGTATGAAGCTAGCAATGGTTTTATCTTTTTATTCCCGGTGCTAATAAAAGAGTGTAGTATTAATTGGTTAGTATGGCGATCTCCAAAATCACTGGTAGGTGTTCGAATCACCTCACTCTTGTGTTAAAAATAATAAATAAAATTATAAATATATTCAAAAAATACAAAGGTTTAACCAGCACCCTTCCCTTACCTTTCCTCCTGTTATCCAGCACGGGGCAGGGTTTAGGGATCGTGGAGAAATATGTTACCTAAAGAAGAATTAAGGAATAGGCCAGCTAAATTATTAATTATTAACAGCGGAGCTATCCCTCTCTGCCTCACTCTTATATTATTAAGTATGCTCTCCCTTTTTTATCCCATCCCCCGTGTCCCGTATTATCCCTCCCTACCTTAGTAAAAAGGGTAAAGGGGGTAAGGGGTCAGGGTTGGGATATTAAAAGATATTTACAACCTCCCTCTTTCCCTTCCCCTTTAAAGGTAAAGATAAAAGGTAAAAGATATGGGGTCAGGAAGGGGTAAAAGATCGCTGTAAACGACACTTTCCCTTTTCCTATTTTTCTACCTTTAGCTTCATTTTTCCTCAGCTTACATTTTTATTTTATATTTTTAACTACCTAAAACTACCACAGTTAAAAAGGTTCCTATTTCGCTTTCCACTCCTTTATCTTTATCACCCTTTCTATTCTTTATCCCATCCCTCCTTACCCCCTATCCCGCTATCCCCCTTTGGGGGGGGGGGGTAGGGGAGGGGAGTAAATACAAGACCCTTTATTATACTAGGATAGGGTAGGGTGGGTGATAGGATTACAAGGACACCACTCTAAGTAATAATAGGAGGACAGTAGTAGGAGGGTCAATACATAGTAAAAAGATTGAACTTTTTTTAATATTAATAATTCTAGATATAGATAACTTCTATTTTAAATAAAATAATAGTATATATTATTAAACGAGTATGCCGAAATTGGTAGCCGGGTGGGTTTTAGGTACTCATAATTTTAATTGTAAGAGTTCAAGTCTCTTTACTCGTAATAATTAATAATACTAAACACTCCCTCCCTCCCCTACCCCTTAATTACTCCCTCCCCTGCCCCGATCCCGTTATCCCCTTTGGGGGGTAGGGGGAAGGGATTGGGGGTAGGGGGTAGGAATAGGGGTGGATTAATAAGGGATCGGGGTGGAATTTTATTTATTAAATTTAAATAAAATATTTTACAAATGTAAGCGCTTTCAAATTAACCTTTATAAGTGTTATTTTAGAGACAGAGCACCTCTCCACCCCTTTTTAATATCCCGTACGGGGGGACACGGAACCCTTTTATTATAAAAAGATAGGTCCTTTCCCTGTTCCGTAAGGTAAGGTACAGGTTTGCTTAAAATAAAGTGAGGACCTTTTCGATCCCTTTACCTCTAATTCCATTGGTAAAATTAAAAATAATAGCTACCCTTTACCCTTTACCCTTTACCCTTTACCCTTTACCCTTTAAAGGGAGGGGAAATAGGGAAAGTAATAGATTTAAAATTCTGATTATTATTAGTAAATTAAATAAAAATGTAAGCATAGCCATAAAAATCCTTATATTATTATAATATTTTAAAATTTTTATATTTTATTTTTTAATTTTTATTTTTTATAAAGAAAAGAACATAATTTAAATAATCCGTCACCCCGCTGCTTTATGTTTAGTATAGTTTAGTTTAATTTAGTTTAGTTTAACATCTCTAGGTTAGAATCCTTTCCTCCTCTTCCTTTACCCTTTTTCGTATTATCCCTCCCTCCCTTTGTACAGAAGGGGTAAAAAGGGTAGGGTAAGGGGTCAGGATAATACGGGATCCTGTCAGGATATTTCGCAACCCGCTATGCCGCTATTCCACCATCCAGCTATTCTACTATTTGATTATCCCACTATTTACGTTATCCTTTTCTCCAGCTATCTCTAACCCACCCTACCTAAATAAAAGAGTAAAGGTATCCTTTTTTAATTATCCCGTATTTACTACCTTCCCTCCTTACCCCCTATCCCTCCCGATCCTACCCTATCCCTCCCTATCCCTCCCTATCCCTCCCTATTCCTCCCTATCCCTCCCTATCCCGCTAGGGGAGTAAATAAAAAGGTAAAAAGGTAAGGGTGGGGGTGGTTAGATGGTACTCCCCTATTCCTTATTAATCCAGGAGACGGAGGGTGGAGAATAACAAAGATTAAAAATAATTAACATCTTTAGCTGAATTGGTACAGCATTTGCCTTCGAAGCAACAGTTTATTGGTTCGAGTCCAATAAGATGTCTTAAAAAAAAATTAGTTTTAAAACTAAAAAAAAATAAAGTAAAAATAAAAAGGATAATAATTAGATAAATATTAGATTAGTATTTAATAAATATTAACAATAAATATAATTTATATATTATACTTATAATTTATAAAAAAAAAAATAAATAAAGCTCTTTTATTTAATAATTTTTCTACCTTAACATTACCCCTAATTTTAATTCTTTTATACCTTTATACTATCAAACCTTCCTTTTTAATCCTTTTTAATAACCTTACTTCTATTTCTACCCTTTTTACCTTTGTAAAAGGGGGTTGTGCTTTGCCTCTCTTTCGCACTTTGCCTCTGCTTATTTAAATTTACTTACCTTTTCAATTCTTGCTTAATAATAATTGGATTAATTAGCTCCTCTATATTATTAAGCTAGGAACAGGTACCTCTATGTTCACTCTACCTATTTCCTTCCCCTATCCTTTATGGATTAAAACAAGAAAGGATAGATGACAGTATGATCGAACAGAGGGATCCCGTATCCCTTTCTCTATATCCTCAACCATCTCTTCCACCTTTACGGGATACTTATCCCACCCCAAACCTACCTTTTTATTAAGGATTCTAACCTTTATTTACTCTCCTACCTCCCCAACTCTTTACGGGATTGGGGTACAGGACCTTTTTATTAGAAAAGAGTACAAAAAGATGGTAGAATTAGTGGTAGTGGGGTAGCGGTAATAGCGGGGTAACTGGATATTTAATCCCTCCCTTACCCTTACCCTTGTACCCCCCCCCCCTCCCCCGAGCCCCCAATCCCGCTACCCCTTTTACCCGTATCCCTCCCCAAAGGGGTAGGGGTGGAGGGAGGGTAGGGTCCCGTACGGACCTTTTGTAAATACGGGCCCCGTACGGGTCCCTTTGTAAATACGGGAGGTAGGGGAGATAATATGGGTCCCGTATCCCTTTTTAAATTTGATAGGGGGTAAGGTACCCGTACAGTGGATAAAGGTAAGGTGGGAGGGGCCTCTTTTTTATTAATATCCCTCCCCTGGATTAATAAGAGATAAGGGTCGGGGAGAGATAAAATAATTTAATTATAATTAAATTATTTTAAGGAAAGTGGCGTAGATAAAACTAAAATTAAAGAAGCAAAATATATAATAATTAATCTAATTTCAGAAAACATAGAAGTATCTATTAAAACAGGAGCAAAAATTAAAAACAATAAAGATAGTAAACCTATTGTAATATATAATGAATAGGTTGTAATAATACCTGTATCTAATTTAGCTATATTTACTCCAGTTTTTATGAATGTATTAGCTAATCCATAAGGTCCTAATAACTCAATTACTCCTCTATCTATTTGTTTAGATATTGTATAACCAAGTTGTAATCCAGCTTTAACAATATAATGGTTATAAATTACATCAAAGTAATATTTTCCATTTAAGAAACTATATAATTTTCTCCCAAATGTATTATCAGTTAAGTTAATAATAAATTCTGGAGTTTTATGGTACATAAAAATAGCAACCATTAATCCAGTAAAACTTAAAATAGCTGGTAATAATTTAATAAAAGGATTAAGTGAAAATTCTGCTTCTATAATTGATATATTATTAGGATGAATAAATAAAGAGTTTCCAAAAAAATCTGAACCTACTCCCACAAATAAATCACTAAATACATAACCAAAGAATATACTAAATAAAGCTAAAATTAACAAAGGTATAATTACAGGTAAATTAGATTCATGAGAGTTTAAATAAGATTGTTTTTGTCCATTAGGTGTAGTTAAGAATACAAGACTTATTAACCTAAAACTATAAAAGGCTGTTATACCTGCTGTGATAGATCCTAAAATAAACGCATACATACCACTAAAACTGTATTGACCGTAAGCTAATTCTAATATTAAATCTTTACTATAAAATCCAGTTAAGAAAGGTGTAGCTAATAAACTAAGAGATCCAACTAACATTACTGAATAAGTAAAAGGTAAAAATTTTATTAAACCTCCCATTCTTCTTACATCTTGTTGATCTGCAAAAGAATGAATTACCGCTCCAGCACCTAAAAATAGTAATGCTTTAAAAAATGCATGATTTACTGTATGCATTAATGCTACATTATATTGACTTAAACCTATGGCCATCATCATATAACCTAACTGAGATATCGTACTAAAAGCTATTATTCTTTTTAAATCATTTGCTAATAAACCACAAGTTCCTGCAAAAAAAGCAGTAGTTGATCCTATTAAGGTTATTATTAATAATACTGTAGGACTATATTCTAATATAGGTGAACATCTTAATAATAAATAGATCCCTGCGGTTACTAGAGTTGCAGCATGAAGTAGTGCACTTACAGGTGTTGGAGCCTCCATACTTCCAGGTAACCAAGAATGTAGAGGAACGTTAGCACTTTTAGCTAAAGCACCACCTAGTAATAGTAAAGCTATAATTGAAATACTTGTTTCATTCATATAAGGTACTAGTGAAAAGACAGAAGCATAATTTAATGAACCAAATACTGCAAAGATAGCAAAAAAACCTATACTCATTAACATGTCACCTGCTCTATTCATTGTAAAGGCTAATATTGCTGCTTTATTTGCTTGTATTCTAGTAAAATAATAATTAATTAATAAATAGGAAACTACTCCAATGGCTTCCCAACCTACAAACATTACGAAAAAATTACCACCACAGATTAAAACTAACATACCTCCAGTAAAAGCTGATAAATAAGAGAAAAATCTTTGATTATGCATAGCGATCAAATTTATCATGCAATTAAATAGTAGTATAAATTAATTTCTATTTTTGTTCATTCCATCCCTTCCCCTACCCCAAAGGGATAACGGGATCGGGGTATTTGATTTCTCTCCCGTACGGGGTAAATTCATTCCCTCTTCTGTAAGATGGGAACCTTCAAAATTAATTTATTAATTTTACACCAACCCCGTACGGGATAGATAATCCTCTAGTTTTACACCAAAAATAGGATTTTGATTAAATAAAGGAATAATAATATTACTAAGGTCTGAAAATTTAACTATTGATAAACATACAGCAGGAGTATTAGGATATTTGTAAATTTTACCTGCTCCTAAATATTTTATTATATTTTCCATTAATTTAATATCTCTTTCATGTTGAACAATTCTAAATCTTAATTGAACACGAGATCCTATTTTATTTGTTGACTGAGTGATTAAAGCATAAAAAGTTCCTTCACCACTAACAAATCCTGATATTCAATTAGCTTCGGGGATAATTTGAGTATTAATGGTTGGTCTATCTATCCCGTACGGGGTTGGAATAAAATCATAAAATTCTGATTTTAACATATCAGATAAACCTAAATTCATTGATGCTTTAATATTAATTATTTGTTTTAACCCTACCCTTGCGGGAGAGTAAGATGATGTTTATTTTTAAAAAGTTTTACAACTTCTTTAAACAAAATAAAATCTGCTCCTTTTTGAGTTAATAAAGGGTATTTATCGAAATGATTAATTAAAATTGTTAAATCTTTATTAGAATCAACAGAATAATTTACTCTATTCCGATTAGAATCTATATGAATAGTACCAATCCTTTCAAATATTTTTGTAATAAAATTAATAAATTATAATCACGTTTATGTAGACCAATTTGAAATTTAGATTGAACTCTTCAACCTAATTTACGGATTTTATTTCTATCAATTATGATAGAAAAAGAACCTTCTGCGTCTATAAGACCAGTCCAAAATAAAGGATTACTAGGAGATGAAGTAGTTAAAGTAGAAAAATTTTTAACTTTTAATTGTTTAGAAAGGATTTTGACTTGATAGTTTCTTTCGAAACCCATTAGAGTATACCTTAAATGCAAAAATCGATTAATGCACCAACTACCGTCTACTCGTTGCTCTTTTACAGATTTAACTTTAGAGTTAAAATCTGACTTAGATCCGCGATAGCCCATTTCGTTTTCACTTATCTTCTGACTTGTTACCATACCTGAGAGATTAGTTCAGCCACTAATAGTTTTTCAACTACAGTTTGGTACCAGAAGCTTTAGGGTGTCCCCGGAATTTGTAGTTTATTCCCCCTATATAGCGTTTTCCCATAACGCTAAGCAGGATCTGATGATAAATAATCAATACTATATATATGAATTAAACTTGAACAATATAAGACTGCTAAACCTAGAGAAACTGTTAATTGATCAAAGTAAAACTCCCAAGAGATTAACATTAATTCTGAATCTACCCAACTTCCTAAATTAATATTAACAGGGGAACCACAGATACCTACTTCATAAAAAGCAATACTCATTAATAAAGAAGATAATACTAAACAAGTACAAGTTATATAATGTGAACCTGTTACACCTACTTTTCTACCCATGAAACCAGACACAATTGACCCTAATAAAGGTAAAATAATAATTGAAAGATACATTATGTTCTTAATGATATAGTCCCTCTTAAACGATAGTAAGCAACTAAAATACTTAAACCTATTACAGTTTCTGCTCCAGCATAGATATAATATAAATAAATGTTTGTCCAACATTATCATCAAAACCAAAAGACATAATTAATACTAGTAGCGTTACTGCTAATAGCATTATTTCTATAGCTATGATCATAAGGATAATATTTTTTCTATTTAATATAAAACCTAAAATACCTATTAAAAATAAGAATAATGAAAGATTCATAATTTATGTTTTAAATATTCTTTATAGTGACAATTAATAAATGATATTAATTTAATTTAAATTTAATTATATCCCGACCCCTTCCCCTCCCTTTTTAATTACGGGACCCCTATGTAAATAAGGGGGTAGCGGGATCGGGATACGGGGAAGGGTGTGCGAAATTACAAAAAGCGCAACTTTGCTTCCTACCGACTTTACTTTTTTACCTTAATTGCTAAAATACCTTTACTTAACCTATCTAAATCCCTTTTATGTTAAAGGATCCCTATACCACTACCCTCTTCCTCTCCCTACCTATATCCTTAAGAATAGGAGAGGGAGTATCCTTTTTTAATTACAAGATATGGGGCCCCTTTTTAAATATAAGGTAAGGGTCCCCCCCTTTTTTGTTTTTTGTTTTTTAGTTGTTACTCCCTCCCCTTTTACTCCCTATCCTTTAATAAGGGAAGGGAGGATAAGGTAGGGGTAGGGATATTTACTTTCCGTCCATGTCCCTTTTTAATTATCCCGATCCCTTCCCCTACCCCCCAAAGGGATAGCGGGATCGGGACACGGGGTAGGGTAAGGATAGGTGGGGCAGGGTTAGGAAGGAAGAACACCTACCTTTATCTGTTAAGAGTAAAAGGGAAGACCTATTTTTAAGAGACTAGACTAAATTATAGACTTAAAAAAGTAAAAAAAGTTGTAGTGGACAAGTTAAATTAAAAATTAATACTAAAATTAAATATAAATTAAATACAAATTATTTTTATTTTGCCCCATCCTGCACCCTTTTATATTGATACCTGACCTTTATAATAAACCCTATCTCGTCCCCGCTACCCTTATCCTTACTTTTTAGTTAAAGGGCTGGGTCCATTCTTTTTATAATAAAAGACAAGGATGAATATCCCGTGCCCCCGTCCCTGATTAATTCAAGGTAGGGTCCCGTACGGGAGAGGGTGAGAGAAGGGAGGATTATTCCCTCGACTTCTATCCCTCCCCCGTACGGGATCAAATTTGATCCCGTACGGGGTCCAGAGATAGGGTTACAGGACCTTATTTAATAAAAATATAGGGGTAGGTAGGGAAAATTATTATATTTAATGTTTATTTCATCTATATTTATATTTATATTTGGAAGGGGGATTATTTATTTTTTTATTTATATTTATTTTCATTTTATTTTAAAACATATTTAAATTAAAAATAATATGCGGATACTATTCTATAATTTGAATAAATAATATTTGAAATTATTTTTGTAAAGAAACCAAATTTGATAAAAATAAAAATGTGCTACTTTGTTTATAATAATTGATAAAATATTTAAATAAATATAATTTAATAAATTAAGCTCCACCCCAGAAATATACAGCAACAAAAAGGAATAGCCAAACTACATCCACAAAATGCCAATATAGTATACTTGCTTCAAATCCTTGATGATGTTGTTTTGTTAGTTGGTAATTTATGATTCTAATGAATCCTACTAAAATAAATATTGTTCCTATAATTACATGTAAACCATGAAGACCTGTAGAGGCATAAAAGGTTGTTCCATATACACCATCAGATATTGTAAAGCTAGCTTCAGAATATTCAAAATATTGTAAAGCAGTAAACATTATAGCTAAAATAATTGTTAGAAATACACCATCAATTGCAGCTTTTCTATTTCCAGCTATTAATGCATGATGACCATAAGTTACAAAAGCACCACTAGATAATAATAAAAAAGTATTTAGTAAAGGGATAGCAAAAGGATCTAAAGGAGTTATACCTAGAGGAGGCCAAGATCCACCAATTTCTATTGCAGGAGATAAACTAGAATGAAAGAAAGCCCAGAAAACAGATAAAAAAGCAAATACTTCACTAATTATAAAAAGTATTACACCTATCATTAATCCATTTTTAACTTCTTTTGTATGATGACCTAGATAAGTTCCTTCTACAATTATATCTCTAAACCATAAAGTCATTCCTAAGCAAGTTAACACAAATCCTATTGTTAACAGAGCTCCACCATTATAAAAACCGTGCATGTATAATACTCCTCCAATTGCCATATTTAATAATGAAAAACTTAATAAAATAGGCCAAGGAGAAGGATCTACTAGATGATAAGGAAAATGTTGAAATTTATTTATATTTATTTTCATTTTATTATTAATTTTTCTTGCTATACAAAAGTAAAAAATACAGGTATAGCTTGTTTTTATTATGATATCGAGGTTTATTATCTATTTAATTTTATTAGTTAATATTAATTAACAAATTAAAAGATAATAATTAACAGAAATTCTATCCTTCTATAAACCGTTCCTTTCTCCTTTCTATAGAGAAAACGATCGATTTCTCTAGCTTTTCTATTACCCTATCTCTCCTGCCCTTTTAATGTATTTATTTATTCAGAAGGCCCTTTTTAATTAGGGATAAGGGAGCTCCTAATTAAAAAGTAGGTCCCGTTTTTACTCCCCTTTCCTACCCTTAACTTTCCTTCCTTTACTTGACCCTTTATTTAAAAAGGGAAGGGATAATAAAGGGAGAGGTAAAAGGGACAGGAGGTAGGGTAAGGGGTAGGGTCTCGTATCCCTTAATTAAAAAGGGGTAGGAGGAAAAGTTAAGGAGAAGATGCAGAAAGAATAGAAAATGTTTCTTGATTGCTTAAAATTTAATAAATATTATATAATTATATAAACTTAATTATATAATTACCATTCTACCCGTGCTGCGGTAGTTACCGCATAGCACTGCAAATATTTAAGGATATATTTATTACTATTCATGCTTTTATAAAAAAAATTTTTTTTAATTTTTAATTTTTGTTTGTTTTTATTAAAAAAAGGGATACTTGTTTAAATATGTGAGTTTACTTTAAATTATTATTCACTATTTTTGATATAAATAATTATAAATTTTTATATGTTAACTTTATTTTTATTTAAAGGAAAACAGGGGGTTAAGTTTAGATTTTTTTTATACTAAACCTTTTTAAGTTAAAAAGTAATTAACTAATGTTTTATTTTTTAGATGAAATAAAACTATGTAAATCCATACCTAGATTCTCTAATGGGATCGGATGGGTTATCAAAAAATGTAAACCATGGATTAAAACTAGCAAACCTATAACAATTGTAATAGGTATATGAATTGTAGCTATTTTAGCTAGTACTATTTGATATTTTATGTATAACTTAATAAATCTATTATTAAATTTGCTTAAAACATATTCTTGATTTTTGATGAACATGTTTAATAAAAAATAAATAATAAATAATAGTATAACGCTTAAGGAAATTATAAATAAACAAAGTAAAATTACCAACTGTTGACCCATCAAATCATCAAGTGCTCCTTCTACCGGTACAGCTCTAAAAATTTTAGCTATTGTTTCTAAGGTATAATTACTCAATGATTTAAAAAAATCATATATATTTAAATTGATATCCCCTAAAAAATTGTTCTTAGAAGAATTGATTTGATCTGCTAACTCTTGAGCTGCAGTTCCTATTTTATTTAGATCCTCTGGTGAGGGTGTCATGTTTTGATCACAATCCAAAGATTTTACAATGTTATCTTCAAATTTGTTGATGTTTAAATTAGCTCTACCCGTTAAATTAGGCCAACTACCTGTTTTAAAAAATTCGGTATTAGAATACATATAAGAATTAAAACCTATAGGATTATCTATTGCCATAGTATAAAAAGTAGTACCTGTAGCAACTCCCAAAGCGCTTAAAGCTGCAACAGCTTTAATTTTAGGTGGTCCTTGTATTTTATTATATGCATATACAGCACTTCCTATTATTCCAAAATGTGCTCCCCAGCTAGAGGGAAATAGTCTAACGGGATCTTGAGCCCCAGTATTACTTGTATTAGCTGGAATATTATTACTTGTGTTTTCACCTACCATATTTAAACTCTCTAATATGGAAACATTACCATATACTGCTAATATAAAATGAATTATATAGAAAATTAAGTTAAATAAAGTAAAAAAATACAAAATAATATAAACAAATTAATTACATTAGTTATAAAAGAATTATTGATAGTTGAATTATATATTTTTAGACCAAATATTTTTGTTTGCCCTAAAAAAACTAATACTATACATACAATTGTTAAACAAATACTGGATATTAAAAAATGTATTAAAGCAATAAAAAAAGATACTAAGTTTGTCATTGTATATTTAATTTTAATATTTTATAGCCTGAATCTCTTTAGTCCGTGCCCTTTTTAGCATTTACCTTTCCCTTCTTTAATTTAATTCACCTTTGTCTAGTACTGTTTTAGATTAAATGATATCTTGCATCCTCTCTACCTCTCCTCTCTACCCCCTCTAAGTAAAAAGAGGGTCCCTTTTAATATCCCGCTCTCCATCATCCCTCCCTACCCCCTTGTCCTAAAAGGTAGGGAGTAAATACGGGACCCTGCCTTAAAGAAAGGAAGGGGAAAACAAAATTTAAAAATAAAACATAAATAATTTCCACCCCCCCCCCTCCCTGCCCTGTATTTACAAAGGGAAGGGGGCACGGGATAAAAAGAGAAACTCTATTCCCCAATATATCTATTGCCCAGTAACACTAAAATTTTAGAGAATGACTAGTCTAGAAAATACTCCTTATTCTTATAATAATATAAATAATATACACACATAAAAACTTAAACTTAAAAATATCTCTTGTCCCTCCTCCCTCCCTCCCCCCCCCCAGAAAAATATTTGTGTTTTTTGTTTTTTTTTTTTCCTAAGGTAGAGGTAAGGAGGTAGGATATTAAAAGGAAGGGTCACAATATAAGGGAAGGGGGGTTATAATGTAATATAATATATTTTTTTATAAGTTTAATAAAATTTTTTACTTATTTTTAAAGTAAAACTCTATAATCTGGTCTAAATTAATGATAAAAAAGTTTAAATAATAATATGAATATAGATTAGCTATTATTAATAGAAAGAATAAACAAATTATTAAAATTAGACCAGATTTTTTAATTATAATTAAAGATTTCATAAATAATTGAACTATATTTGCAGGTAAAATGTTTGATAATAAAGTTTTTGTTTTTTTTTCATCTATATATAACATAAATGAATTATATATGATTAAAAATAAAAAAATTAGTTGTAACCTATGAAAGTATCGAATCAAAATTAATAGGTCTATAGCGTCATTTCCCGTTAAATTGAACATATCTAATATGTTATCTTCAAGAGGGAAAAATTTATCTCTCCCTAGATTATCTGACATGTTGGAACTTAGATTCTTAGCCGCTATAGCACCTGCTCCTAATCCAATACTTCCTACAAGCACTCCTGCTTTTCCAACTAAACTGGGCTGATGGGCCGCCAGTTTAATACCACTTCCTAATGCTGTCGCCATGATCAAGCTATCTCCACCTTTAGATTGTTTACCGAAACTTCTACTACTTTTAGAAGTATTTGAAGTATTAGAGGAGGATGTTGTATTTGAAGAGGTTGCTGAATCCTTGGAGTCATTATTTAAAGAAGAAGAATTATTTGAAGAAGGAGCTGTATTCCCACTTTCACTGTTATCTCCAGTATTAATATCGCTAACGTTTAAACGATATTCTAAATTAAATAACTCTGAAGTTAAGTAACTATCAGTCATAGATAAAAATATAAAACTGAAACAAAAAAATAATGTAAATAAAACCAATATCAGTTCAATTATGTTTAATTTAATGATATACAGTTTTAAAATTGAACTATATTTACCCTTGAAAAGATAAGTATAACTATACAGTCCAATGCAGAACCAAAAACTGAATAAGGCGATTTTACTAAAGATAAAAAAGATCATACTGTTTATTTATATTTTATAGCCTTAATCTCCTTACGACCGTGCCCTTTTTATCTTGACTATTCCTTAATCCTTCTTTAGGTAACATATTCCTCCTTGATCCTTACCTTATATTGCATTATCCTTGACCCTTCCTTCCTTCCCTTAATCTTTTTCCAATTATTACTGTTATCCCAACCCTGTCCCGCTACCCTTACCCTCTCCCCCCCCCCCCGACCTCTACTCCCTTTTTTTTAAACGGGATACGGGATTGGGAAGGGAAGGTAGATACGAGGATACAAGCCATTCCTTCCCTGTTATTAATAAGGAATAAGGATGGAGGGGAGTCAAAATAGGGTAAGGGAGGGATCCTTTATTTACTCCCTTCTCTACCTTCCTTTACCTCTACCTAGGGTAAGGAGGGTGAGTATGTAGGGGTTTAATTTTAATGAATTTAAAAATTTTATCCAGATTTCAATTTCAGTTACAAATAATTAAATTTTCCTACCCCGATCCCGTAATTAAAAAAAGGGGGATAGGGAGGTTTAAGCTAAATATTTTTAGTTTTTATTTGTAGATGTTGCTACATCTATTAAAGTATTTTCACTAATTCCAATTACTGGTATAATTATTAAGAACCAAGCAAAATAAAATGCTGTAGATATTTGACCTATTTCTAAGTAAGGTGTTTAATACTACTTATTCCCACCTTCCGTCCCCTTTGTCCCAGACCCTCCCATTACCCCTATTTCGTATCTTGATCCTTTATTTATTAAGGGAAAGAGGTAGAAGGGTATAATACAGAGGGCATTGGATCATTTAATCCCGCTATCCCTCCCGTACGGGTAAAAGGGGGTGGGGGTAGGGGAAATTCAATCCCTCCCCTCCCCTTTAGGGGTAGGGGTGGGGGTAGGGGATACGGGTATGAATATATTCTAATATAAAATAATATTAGTCTTTTTTAGGTATACGTTTAATAGTAAATTTTTTGTTATCAAATAATAAATGCTTTCCACTAACTAACTTTCTTGTAATAGTTCTCAAAGATACCTTAAAAAAATCTACACACTCATCTAAGTTTTTAGGTTCATTAATTGGTATAGAATTTTCATCAAATATTTGAATTAACACTGTTTTCTTTTTTTGTTTAAGATAAATATTTTTAGATGGATCAGATAAAAATTCTTTAATTTTTAAGTCTAACAAGAGAGCCTCCTGTTCTTCTTTAATTTTAGTTTTTAAACCTTCTACTCCTGTATAAATTGTATTTTTATTCATTCTCTCTGAAAGTAATAAACAATATTCTCTACCTAAAGGTGTTAAATGCGATCCGCTATTAAATAATTTAATTAAAGCAATGACTTTTCAATCTTTAAAACCTTTTTCCTTTTTTGAGAAAAAGACTAAATTTTCAATAAACGGCAAGAAAACTTTAGATATATAATTCATATTTACAAATTTCAAAACAAACATAGGTTTTACGGTTATTTTATTACCCCCATCCCGTCCCGTACGGGGCACGGGGCAGGGGAGAGGTTTTATATTTAAATGCATTAAAGTTTTAAGTTCATTAAGATTCATTAAATTATATTCAGGGCTGATTTTAGAAGGAATTAAACTTAATAAATAATTAGAAATTGCCTCAATTACCGGTTTTTGGGATAGAGTTAATCCTATTTCAAAACATTGAATTAAATTATTTTTAGATACCCAAAAAGAACCTTCTCCTTCTATAAGTCCTAATAGCCAATAAGGAGTAATTTTAATTTTATGATGTTCTGACTGAAAAAAAGAAATTCTATTACTATTCATAGTTTGTTTTAATCTTAAAATTTCTTTTGTTTTATTACAAATACTTAAATTTAAATCTTCCATTTCCGTACCAGATTCCGTTACCCCTATCCCGCAAGGGCCCCGTGCCCCGTGCCCCGTACGGGATGGGATAGGAGAGGGGAGGGTATGAATAAAATAAGCTTCACGCCAAGCAAGAAAATCCAATTGTTTAGTTGTGTTAAAGTCGTTAAGATCAAATATTTTAATTAAATTTTCAACGTCTTTTTTATTATAAACTTCCCAAGATGACTTTCTTGTGGTATCCTTTAATTCTAAAGGATAAACTTTTCCTATTTTAAGGCGATTTTGAATATATTCTAATAGAGGACGATCATTTCGATGTAACTCTATCCTAAATGAAAATTTAAAAACAGATGCTTTTCTTTTATCCCTGCTAATATAAAAATTACCTTCACCATCTGTAAAACCTCTAAGCCATTCATAAAAATCTTTATTTTTTACTAAATCTCGTTTATCAATTTCTTTACTATAATTAGATAGAGCTTTAATTGGAATTATACTTGAAATCATTACTATGTAATCAGAAATAAAAAAACACTCTTTATGAATTAATAATGATTTGAATAATACGACTATGATTAAAAAAATTAGAATAGAAAGTTTAAGTAATATTAACAATATTTTACATTTACATTCATTGTAAGCTAGATATTTTATGAAGTTAAAATTTTTTATCATGATTTTAGTTTAATAAGTGTTAAAAGATTCTAAATAAGGGGGTTTAACTAAAGATTTTAGCTATTTTTTGCGGATGTTGCTACATCCATTAAAGTATTTTCACTAATTCCAATTACTGGAATTATCACTAGGAACCATGCAAAATAGAATGCAGTTGATAATTGACCTATTTCTAAGTATGGTGTTGTAGGATGTTGAGAACCAATCCACATTAAAATAATAAAATCAACAACAAAGAACCAGAAAGCTAATTTCATGGCAGGTCTAAATTGGTTTCCTCTAATTCTAGATAGATCTGTTAAAGGTAATATTAATAAAATTAATAATGATCCAAACATTGCTACTACTCCTAATAATTTATTAGGAATTGATCTTAAAATTGCATAAAATGGTAATAGATACCATTCAGGAACAATTGAAGCAGGAGTTACCATAGGGTCAGCAGGAATATAATTATCTGAGTGACCTAATAGATTTGGATAGAAAAATACTAATACAGATAAAACTAAAAAGAAAGCAAAAATAGTTACAAGATCTTTAAATACAAAATAAGGATGCATTGCATATCTATCTCCATTTGAAGTAACTCCATTTGGATTATTTGAACCGTGCACATGAAGTGCAATTAAATGTGCCACAACTAAAGCAGTTAATAAAAAGGGTAATAAATAATGTAGAGAAAAAAATCTATTTAGGGTAGCATTTGATACTGAAAAACCTCCCCAAATTACAGATTATTAATGACATAATATTTAATTATATCTTCATTGCCTTACGGCAATGCTTAGACTATGTATTCAACCAAATTATAATAATAAAATGGCTGCGGGGTTATCGTGTCGAGCTTATTGTTGGTATTACTCACTCATTAGTCGTTGAACGTTCTTGATCCTTTATGCTGTTTCCCCCTCTCTACCTTACCTACCCCCTGAACCCACCCTCCCTTCCACCCCTTCTCCTTTATGAATAAGGGATCGGGATAAGGGGTAAGAGGTAGCGAAATCGGGATAAATACGGGATAGGGGCCCCATATTTACTCCCTATCTTTTACCCCTATCCCTTTGTAAATACGGGGGGGAGGAAAAGGGGTAGAGATGGTGGGAAGGGAGTAAATACGGGGGTACGGGTAATTGTTCAATTTTTAATAACTAGAACAAAGGCAAAATGGTAGCTCCATCTGCCCCGTATTTACTCCCCTTCCCTCCCCTCCCCATACGGGGTAGGGGGTAACGGGATGGGGGTAGGGATTGCTTTAATATAACATAATACCGAATCAAGCTTCGCTGCAAATTGTCTTAATTACGGAGGTTCATTTAATTAAGATGTTCTTGCAATTTTCCCCGTTTGCCTCTAAAACATTACTGTTTTAAGGAGCCTATTTTCACATAAATATCTTGTTAATAATTATTTGTTACAAACATAGGACCATATGTACCTTATGAATCCTTTTATTTTAACATTTGCTTGGACAATGGTAAATAAGAGTTATAAAATATATTTATTGAGGAAAATTAAGATTACTGTAACGAGAGCTATTACGTAGAATTGTTAACCAATTTAAGTATTGGATACCTTTCAAACCTATTAAAGGATGGAAGCCTGAAAAGGAGAAAAAATTAATTACTTTTTGTATATCAGTTTTAGAGCTGCCCCGTACGGGAGAAAATTGATTATACATACCTTTTTCTATACCAATTTTTCGGCTAGTCTCAAATACTAATTTAAAAGCTTCAAATAACAGAACATGTATTCTTTGTTTTAATTGAAAGCATCCATCATTATTTATTTTTACGCAAAAAGAACCTTCAGATTGTGTAAATCCTACAATTCAATTATTAAAGAAAGGTAATTTTACGTAATCTGATGCTTTTTGAGGTAATTCAAAAAATGTGGGTATTTCTGTTATAGTAGGTATTTGATCGTAAACTTTTTTTTCCTTTTTAAAGATAAACAGAGCTAAATCGAACTGAGCTCTACGGGTTTCAGTTAAAAAGAATATACCATGATGTAAAAATAATGGAAAAAGAACTTCTTGTAAATCTGTTCTACTTATTTTTAAACTACAATTTGGACTTTTATGATCTCGGTTAATTGAAATTTTACCTATTTTTAATACAGAATGAATATACTCTAAAGTAGAAATATCTTCTAAATGTATTGTAATTACCAATTTAATAGTTATAAATCCTTTAGTTGTTCTAGTTACTTGAATATATCCATCCCCATCTATTAAACCAGCTAAAAAGGCTATAAATTGATAAGGGATTGATAAATATTCTCTTTTGTCTAATCTTATTTTATTTCCTTTTTTTAACGCATGAATACTAACTGTACCTATAGTAGGTAACACTGGAATTAATGCGACCATCTTAAGATATTCTGTGAAATTATTTGACTCTACTATATCTTGACCAAATACTGGTATAGCTGATAATAAATTAGTAATAACTGTTGCACCCCATAGACTCATTTGCCCATACGGAAGCACATAACCCAAAAATGCTATAGCCATCATAAGAATTAAGATTATAACTCCAATAGACCAAAGTAATACTCTAGGACTTTTATATGAACTATAATATAATCCTCTACCCACATGCATATATACAAAGATAAAAAAGAATGAAGCAACATTAGCATGTGTATATCTAATTATCCATCCATTATTTACATCTCTCATAATATGTTCTACACTATTAAATGCAAAATCTACATTAGGTGTGTAATGCATAGCTAAAAAAGCACCAGTTAAAATTTGTATTACTAAACATACACCTAATAAAGAACCGAAATTCCATAAATAGGTAATATTTGCTGGTTCAGGTGAATCTACTATATAAGAATTAAGCAATCTAAGTAAGACTTGGGTTTTTAATATTCTCATTTTTAATTTTAATATTTATATTTTACCTAGAACTCTGCCCTTTACCACTTTGGCTTAACTATATTTGTTTTAAACCTTACTACCTATATCCCTTTATAATAAACCGTACCTTTTACCAGATTTCCGATTTCCCCTCCCTTTGTAAATAAGGGATGGGACCCTTTTATCCTTGCCCGGATTAGTCCGAGTATTGGGTGGGTGGAAGTATTTATAGGTAGGAGGATGAATAAACGGCGGCGAAGGAAAGGAGGGAAGAAAAAAGAAAGATAAGAATTTCCCTTTACCCCCCCGTACGGGAAGGGATAATTTTAGGTCAGGAACCGTTAGTTATTAAACATTGTAAACCTTTCTTTCCTTTGCTTAGATTAAAACGAAAAAGGAAAGAGAAGTTGTCCCTCCCTCCCTCCTTTTTAATAAAAAGGAGGACTGGGGAGGAAGAGAAGGTCCAATATTCCGCTAGGGTCCTGTACGGGACCCGTATCCCTATCCCTTTATAATCAAGGGGGCGGGGTGGGGTCCTGTACGGGAGAGAAGGAGAGTAAAAGTAACTCCCTTTCTTCTTTCCCTCCTTTTGTAAATACGGGACCCTCCCTTATCCCTTTTAATTAATGGAGTGGTAAAAGATAGCGAGATATGGGATAAAAATAGTAGGGAGGATAGTAGAAAATTTGTAATAAAAGAAGTCCTAGCTGTAACAAGGAATAGGTTGAGTGCACATTTATTTAAAACAACGCGACTCACCCTCCTACCTATACAAGGTCAGAGGGATAGCAAAAGAGGGAGGAGAAGGTTAAAGGCTTTTTTATTTAATTATTTTTCTATGTTTTTTCTTATATTTAATTATGATTAAAGTTAATTAATTAAATAAATTTAAAGTAATAATTTTTAGTAAGAAATATAAAAAATCAATTAAATAGGTTTTTTTTTAATTATAAAACCGTGATAATACATCACAAAATAAAGAAAGTTTTTAGTTTATATAACTTATATGTTATATTTTAACATTAAATTAATGTTAAATTAAGTTAAATTAAGTAAAGTAATAAATTTAAATTCCTCCCTTCCCGCCTCACACCCTTCCCTACCCTTTTCCCTGTATTCCGATCCCTTTATAATCAAGGGGGCGGGGTAGGGAGTAAATACTGGACCCTTTTTAATAACCAGACCCCGTAATTAAAAAGAAAACTAGGGTAGGGAGAGGGGACCCCTTAACCTTTTTAATTACGGGCCTGTACTGGCCCTGTATTTAAAAAGAAGTAATGGGTTGTGTATAAAAGGATAGAGAAGGGAGGACCAACCCTGTACCAACCTTCATTACTTTTTACTTTTACCCTTTTACCTTTTTATATTTACAGATCTTTTTTTAAAAAAGAATAGGATAAAGAGGAAAGTAAAGAGAAAAATATAAGATCAAAGGTAAAGGTAGGTAGTTTTTTTACCAACTCTTCATTATAAAAAAAGTAAGGTAAAGGGGAGAGGAAGCTCCTATTTAATTTAATTTTACACTATAACTATATATTATAATTTAATTTGTATTATTTTATTTATAAGCCCAAGAAGATTTGAACTTCTACAGATTCCTCATCAAGAAATAATTCTACCATTAAATTATAGGCTTTCATATTATTTATAATTTTTTTAAACTTAACTACTTTTATTTAATAATTAAGTTTATTCATTTAACTATAAACGATTATACAGATCCTGCTATTTTTGGCTTAAAGTTTTCCATAGTTTATTTAACCTTTTCTTAGTTTAGATTATTTACAAATAAAAAGCTTGTCTGCTTTAAGGTTTAAACTAGTTAAATTTAAGCATAAGGAAAAGGGGGTTAAATTTAAAATATAGATTAAATATCTTAAAAAAGATATAAAGATATAGATTAAATATCATAAAAAAATTTATATTTAATAAAGAATATAGATTAAAATCTAATTTTTTAATAAAGTAAAAATTTTAATTTGTGTCTTCCCTTTCCTCCCTTACCTTTATAATATAAAGGTATCCCGCTACCCCCTTATTTACAAAGGGGAGGGGGTGGAGGGTCCCGTATTTAAAAAGGGAGAGGAGTAAATACGGAGAGTAGGGGGTCCCCCACCCCTTTTACCCGTATCCCTCCCCAAAGGGGTAGGGGTGGAGGGAGGGATATTAAAAAAAGGGGGTATATGATCTTAAACACAGATCAAAAATAGGAATTTCACCTAACTAAATCCCGTATAGAGTAGGTAAAAAAGTAGAAAAATAAAAATACCTTGTTTTCTCTATTCCACTCCTTCCCTTTTTAATAACGGTACCCTACCATTTAAAAAGAGGTCTTTTTTAATATCCCAACTCCTCCCGTATTATCCCATCCCTTTACCCTTATCCCGTGCCCCCGTCCCTTATTAATAAAGGGGCAGGGAGGGGATAAAAAGGGGGTACATAGAAGGGATCTTACCCTTTATTTATAAAAGGATTGGGAAGGTAGGTAGAGAAACCAAAATATTAACAAGGATACCGGGACCTTAATAAATAAAAAGAAAATATATTCTAGTATGGTGATATATCGAATGCGACTAAAATACTTGGTACAAGTATAATAAAGGCTACAGCTACTGGTAATAGATTCAACCAACACAAAGAAATTAATTGATCATATCTTAATCTAGGTAAAGTGGCTCTAAACCATACAAAGAAAAAACAGAAAATACAAGTTTTTAAACCTAAAATAATAGCTTGCAAGTTTAAAAAAGATTCATTTACGAATAATTCTGGAATATTATATCCGCCAAGAAAAAATATAGAAGTTAAACAACTAAATAAAACTATTGATGAATATTCACCCAGGAAGAAGAATACAAATGGTACTGATGAATGTTCAGTGAAAAAACCAGCTACTAATTCAGATTCAGCTTCTTGTAAATCAAATGGTGTTCTTGAAGTTTCAGCTAATATAGATATAAAATAAAAAATAAAAACAGGAAATAAAGGTATAATAAACCATATAGCTTGTTGGCTTTCAATTATATTAGTAAAATTTAATGAACCTGTTAATAATATTATTATAAGGATTGCTGAACTTAATATTAATTCATAAGAGATCATAGCTGCAGTAGATCTTAGTGAACCTAAAAAAGCATATTTAGAATTAGCAGACCAACCAGCTAATAAGACTCCATATACTCCTAGTGAGGATAATGCAAATGAATATAAAACTCCTAATGAAAAATCAGATAGAGCTAATCCTTGACCAAAAGGTATTATTCCCCAACCTAATAGACTGAAAACTAAAGTTGACACAGGCGCTAAATAAAATAATACTTTGTTAGATTGAGATGGTATAACTGTTTCCTTAAGAATTAGCTTTAGAGCATCGGCAAAGGGTTGAAGAACCCCATAATATCCTACTTGATTAGGTCCTACTCTTCTTTGATGAGCAGCTAGTTGTTTTCTTTCAATTATTGTCATAAAAGCAACCGCTAGCAAGATAGGTAAAATTACACATAGTACATCTATCAAGTTAAGAAGTACACTTATGATTGTTAACTTTAAATTATTAGTTATCATTTTTAAATTTTTATTTTATTTTTATATTATTTTTCATTAGATGTTAAATATTAAATTATTTAAATATATAAATTTTAATGAAATCACTGTAATTTAAAAGAATTTTATTTTATACAGCCAAGATATTAAATCAAGTTATTATTATAATCCTTTACTTTATTTTTTAGATTTCTCCCCTTACCTTTAGTCCGTATTTATAGATCTATATTTAAAGACCGCTCCCTACCCTTCCCTCCCTTTGATTATAACTGGATCGAGTATTAAAAAGGATATTTACTCCCTCCCTACCCTTACCCCCTTTTTTTTTTCACCCCCCCCCGTAATTACCCCTTTCCTAAAAGGGATAGGGTAGAGGAGGGGAGTAAATACGGGACCCTTTATTATCCCTACCCTACGGTAGGGTAAAAGGAGGGGATAGGGTAAGGGATACAGGGAGGATAAAGGGTAGCGGGATATTAGGTTAAAAGGAAGGTAAGAAAAGAGCAATATTTCTATTCCCTTTAACCCCTCCCTTGCCCCGATCCCGTTACCCCCTTATTGACATAGGGGAGGGAAGGGATGGGGGCACGGGAAGGGATAATTTAAAGAAAACGGCATAGAAATATTAAGTAAGGTTCGAGTAAAGGGCCTAAAATAAAGTATTAAAAGCTGGTGCAGAGCGTGCTCCGCTAAGAAAGGTAAAACGCAAAGATGGTAAGGTAAATTTAATTATCTCCCATCCTTACCTTCCTTTACCTTTGCTAATCCACCTGCCCCGTGTCCCCGTCCCTGATTAATTGAAGGGTAGGGGAGGGATTGCTTTATTATTCCACCTTCCCACATCTGATCTTAGAAAATAAAAGGAAAGGATACAGGGCTCCTTTATTTATAGAGGGTAGGAATAAGGTAAAATAGGAAGGGGGCAAGGCAAGCGTTGTTATCACTTCCTTTAAAGCGACCACCTTCCTCTTCAATTAAAATATACGCTACCACACTTTACCTATTTTAAATCTATCCACCCCTTCCCTTTACCCCTCCCCTACGGAAAGGGGTAATAAAGGGTCGGGATATTTACTTCCCTCCCCCTAACTAACGGGATTAGGGTCAGGTCAAGGTCAGGGTAGGAAAGATTGGAAAGGTAAGAAAGGACGTGGCCAATTGTTAAATAATTTAAGCTAGGTACAGACAGATTAAGGAAAGGGGCATTTCTATTTTACTTTTAATACTAGAGACTTTAAAAAAATCATCTTAAATTTTAGAGTTAATTTGATATTAAAGTTCAATTAGAAAAAATTAATTAAAAAGATTAAATTTATAAGTATACGCAAATATAATTAGGCAGTATTTGGGCCGTAGCTACGCGGTATAAATATTCGCTAACACTATCTACCTTCCTCACTCATCTCTCTCCTTCTTTTTACCACCTTCCCTACCTTACCCCTATCCCTGTTTAATATCCCGTGCCCCCATCCCTGTTTAATTGAGGGGCAGGGTGGGGTCCTGGGAGAGGGTAGGGTCAGGAGGGAGAGGGTCAAAATAAATGGCAGGATCCTTCCTTGTATACAAGGAGATAATACGGGATATGATGCCCTCATTTATTAAAGGATCAGTACCCTGGCGGTAAAAAAAGGGAAAGGTTCCGGATAAGGTAGGAGCTCCGCAAATTCTACTTGCAAATTTCACGTACTTATTTTAAAATTTAATTTAATTTTACACTATAACTATATATTATAATTTAATTTGTATTATTTTATTTATAAGCCCAAGAAGATTTGAACTTCTACAGATTCCTCATCAAGAAATAATTCTACCATTAAATTATAGGCTTTCATATTATTTATAATTTTTTTAAACTTAACTACTTTTATTTAATAAGATCAAATAAAATATTTAAGTTATTTATTGTTATAACTAAACTTTTAGTTAATAATTTAACTTTAGTAAAATTGACTATGCCTATTAAAATAAAACAGGTAGCGCTATTTTTTCCTTTATACTGACTAAGGCGTTTTAGATCTTAGTAATCTGCCTTTAAACCGTAGCCTCTTTTGTTTTTTTTTTAATAAAGTTAGGAGCTGCGGAAAGCTTTATTTAATATTACTAATTTTACCGCCTTTACCTTTTACCGTAAGTGTATTTTTTTACCCTACTTCTCTTCCTATTCTTAGTCCCTATTTTAGAAAGCAAGGGTCCCAATCCTTTTTATCCCTTCCCTTCCCCTTTATTAATAAGGGATCGGGGAGAGGTAAGAGGGTGAGGTAGCGGAATTGAGATACGTAAGGTATCAATTTATTTCTCTACCTCCTTCCCCTACCTTATCATACTTTCTAAAAATCTACCATTTCCTATATTACCTCCCTTCTTTAGAAAATATCTCTTTTTAAAGACCCCAACTCCGTATCCCGATCTCGCTACCCCCTTATTTACATAGGGGTCCCGTAATTAAAAAGGGAGGGGAAGGGGTCGGGATATTTACTCCCTCCCGACCCCTCCTTTTTAAATAAAGGTAAAGGATGGAAGGGTAAGGAAAGGGGTAAGGTAGGTAGAGAAGGATAAGGGTCCCCCCGTATCCCGATTCCGCTACCCCTTATTTACATAGGGGTCCCGTAATTAAAAAGGGAGGGGAAGAGGTCAGGATATTTACTTTCTCCCATAACTCACGGAATTAGGGGTAAGGGTAGGGAGGGACAATATCCCTCCCTTTTAATTAAAGGGTGGGTGGGGGAGGAAGAGCAGGTAGAGGTATAAGAATCAAATTTTAAATAAAAATATTTAGTATTAAAAGAGAGTTAAGATATCTAAAACTGTAATTTGTTTAATCTATTTAGATTTTTATTTTTAAATTTAAATATGATTAAAAATTAAGTAAAGGTTCTAGGTTAATTAAGGTATATCTTAAGAACAAAAATAATTTTGTGGTAATATTTATAGAAAATTTTAACTTTAAACTCTATTTTTATTAAATTAATTAGAAATTAGAAATAGAAATAGAATAAACAAATATCTAACACTTAAGTATGTTTATTATTTATTTATTTAAAGTAAAAGGTTATTAAATTATAGTTCCTATACCTAACTAATTTATTTTTAGATTTAATTCAGTAAGCTAATACTAACTTATAAATAATATTATTTAATATTAATTTACATTGTAGTAATATCTTTTTTTAAGTAGTTTTTAATAGTTTATTTTACAAAATAAGTCCTATAGATAATTATTCTAACTCTATCCTTCCCTCCGACCTTTTATTCTTAAAAAAAAAAAAAAAAAAAAAAAAAAAAACAAAATAATTAAGGTAGGAAGATCTACTAGTTATTTCCTTTTCCCTAGTGCTAAAGATTAAAGGATAGAGTAAACTCACTCTATTCTTGCTAAGCGAATCTCCCTACCCTGCTACCCCCTCATAGAGTGGGGAGGTAAGGTGGACTATTTTAATTGGAAACCTCCCTCCCCACTCCTTTCGTTTGTCCTTTCTTATCTTTGTGGTACCAGGAGGGATGCGAAATACTAGGCCCTTTATTATAACTAAGTTCTTCCTTCCTCTATTTACTTCCTTTCTCCTTATCTCTCCCTTTATTCTATAAGGATTAGGTAAGGTAGCGGGATAAAGGTGGAATGATAGTACCTTTCACCCTTCCTACCCCGAACCCGTACGGGGTGGGGGGGGGGGGGATAGGGTTAAGGGGGGGGGGGGGTAGCTGGATATTAAAACCCTCCCTACCCCTATTTACACCCTCCCTGATTAATCAAGGAGTAAAGAGGTAGGGAGTAAATACGGGACCCTACCCCGTAAATACAAAAGGATTGGGGGCTCGGTGTAAAGGGTAGGGTAGGATTAAAATTAAACGGCAGTCCAGGCGAACAGAGGCATTATAACATATAAAAGCAAACAACAGAGTAACGCTCATATTAAAGTAAACGTCGTTCTTACCTCTCAACCTCTACCTGTTTTATACATTTATTATTCAATAAGCTTAAATAAAGAAAAATATAAGGAGGGAAAGGATAATGGGGTATTTTTAGCTGAAATAGTTTAAAAGGTTAAAACATACCACTCATGACGGTAAAAAGAAGGTTCGATTCCTTTTTTCGGCTTTTTACTTAATTAATCTTTATGTAAAAAGAACTTGAAATCGTTAATTATTAACAATAGTATACTTTAAATTAAAATTAGTTTAAAAACAAGAGTCCTTCCCTATTCCATTTTTAGTTATGAATAATAAAGGATTTTGGATAGGTGTACCCCCCCTCCCCTTCAGGTTGTGGCTCCCTACCTTGTGCCTAACCTTTCCTTACCCTTTACCATTGGATAAATAAAGGATAAGGGTCCCCCCCCCGTATCCTGATTCCGCTACCTCTTATTTACATAGGGGTCCCGTAATTAAAAAGGGAGGGGAAGGGGTCGGGATATTTACTTCCTCCCTTTTTAATTACGGGTTGGGGTAGGGAGGGAGGGGGTTAAATTAAGGATGGGGGTTGCGGACACAGAGTGGGGGTGAATAAATAATCAATCACTTAAAAATAATTTAATTAAAAAAAAAAAATAAAAAAAAAAATAAATAAAAGAGATAATAAATATTGCATTAAGCAAATAAAATACGACAATTATAATTGTCTAATATTCAGTATGAATTTAATTTTGGTTCTGATTGAACGTTTTTCAGTAGTTTTAAGACATGCAAATCGTTGTTCCTAAAAGTTTTATATTTATGTTTACTGTTAAAAAGTAAATATTAAATTTAAAAAAATAAGAATAAGGTGTAAAGGTGAGTATTGTAAATTAGATACCTTATAGTCTCTTTAATTCGGAGATAATTTTATTTCTCCTATTATAATAATAAAAAGTTATTTAAATACCCCTCCAACTCACCTCCCTTCCTTTATAATCCTTTTAATTAAAGGGATTATAAAATGGGAGGGAGGTGCAAGTTGGAAAAGGGAGGAGATACTTATTGTAGAATAAAAAAAAAAAGGGTTAAAATCTTTAAAAAGGATTAATTAGCTAGCCTTCTCTAATATAAAAATATTATGGTTATATTAAACAATAAGGAAAGTAAAAGATAAATTAGCTATTTATTACATAAAAGGAAATTTTCTGCTATAAGATTCGATTTATTTTGTTTAATGGTAGTTGGTGGGGTAAATGCCTACCAAGCCTACGATCAAAAGCCATGTTTGATAGAGCAGATGGCCACATTGGGAATGAAATGCCCCAAGTAGTGTAAACTACCAGCAGTCAAGAATATTAGTCAATGCTCGCAAGAGTGAACTAGCTAACTGAAATCACATGAGTCATGCTAAATGTTGGTGATTGTGATAACGTAAGGGAAAAAAATGATGTTACCTTACTATTAGTGTTGTCCAAAACTGGTGCCAGAAGACTCGGTAAGGCCAGAGACGCAAACGTTAGTCGTCCTAATCAGGCGTAAAGGGTGTGTAGGCTGCTTTAAAAGTTTTATCTTTATTTAAGCTCTGTAATCGTAGTAAAATTTATTAAATTAAAAAAATAAATGATATTAATATTTATAATATCCGTTTACGGTAAGGATAAGATTAATTAAAGCTAGGATCAAATTGGGGATAAACCGAATAATACTTAGAGTAGGGATTAAATCCGTAGATACTAAGGGGAATACTAAAGGTGAAAGCTTTTTATCTACTATTGATTGACGCTGAGAAACGAAGGTGAGAATAGGAAATAGGATTAGATACCCAGATACCTCTCACTGTCAACGATGAATGGTGGTTGTTAGTTTTAAAAAAAACTGGTAACGATGTTAACACGATAACCATTCCGCCTTGCGAGTACGGTTGCAAAACTGAAACCAAAAAAATTAGTCGGTCTCGAAGCAAACGAAGTGAAGCATGTTATTTAATACGAGAATACGCGTAAAACCTTACCAGTTCTTGCATATCCAATCTGTTCTTAGATTTATCTAGGTTCTTTTTAATAAGTAAACAGATTGAGTGGTTTCTTTTAATAATTAAAGAAATCCGTTTACAGGTGTTGCATGGCTGTCGTAAGTCCGTGCCGTGAGAAGTGAGGTTAACTCCGCTAACGGACGAAATCCCTGTTGTTAATTTATACTTAACAATTAATGAATTTTATATATTTTCATTTGGGGCTAAGACAAGCCGTTATGGCCCTCATGAACTGGGCTATAGACGTGCCACGAAAACTTTTACAAAGTGACGCAAAAACCAGACCTCTATACTACTGCTAATTAGCAATTAGTTAATATTTAAGAGTAATATTTATTTATATTTATATTTTTTCTTTAAATTTAAATTTAAATTTTTATAATTGTTAAATAATAAGGTTACAAGGAATAGCTAATCATTAAAGAAAGTTAAAAAATTAAATATATAGACGGATTGTCGCCTGCAATTCGGCGGCATGAAGAAGGAATTTCGAGTAATCGTTGATCACTAGCGCAACGGTGAAGAAAGCATTCGGGATGAACTAACTGTCTGTCGCTGGGAAGAAGCTTAACTTGGGGGAAACTGCCGCGAGGTTATAACTTTTTAAAAGGAATATAAATTAAATTATAATGGTTTAATTTAAGTGTAGTTTGTATGCTAACCTTATTATTTAGAATTAATTCTGTATTTAAGGTAATAGTCTTTTATTAAAAACACCTTTTTTAAGCTAATTAGTATCAGTTAACCCATTTAAGTAACATCTCAAAAGTCATAGCAAGGTAGCTGTACTGGAAAGTGCTGCTGGAAAATAAATATAATGAATTTAACCCCCTCCCTCCCGTACGGGACCCCCTCCCCAGTATTATTATCCCGTATCCCGTACGGGGTCGGGGTAGGTTAGGAATATTATCAAGGGATCGGGGCCCTTTCTTTTATTTATACTTTTTACTTCAAACCTTTTTAAAAGAAAAGGAAGTAAAGAATAAATGGTAAAGGGTGAGATGGGGGGTAGATGGAAGGACTAGAAAAGGCAAAAATGCACACCTCCCCCTTTTTCATTACAGAAATGGGGGTAAGGGTAGGGGTCCTTTATCTTTGCTTAGTTTTCCGAGTCTTACCTTCCTACCCTACCTTTTTACCCTTTCTTTAAAAAGGGAGGGAAAGGAGTAAATACGGTACCCTTACTTGTAATTACAAAGGGTTAGGTACAGCGGGATAAGGGGAGGGGAGTCTGGGAGTGCTAACTCTCGTAGGTCTCACCCCTGCCCCTTATCCCGATCCCTTTATAATAATGGGGGCGGGGTCCCGTACGGGTGGGATTGGGGAAAGAAGTCTCGGTCTCGGTCTCGGTCTCGGTTTCGGTCTCGGTCTCGCTTACATACGTCGACCTTTACCCATTTCTCGCTTTTCTATTAAGTGAGGCTCCTCTCTTAAACTGTGGAGATTGCTCCTATAGCTTAATATCTTAAAAAAAAAATAAAGCGTCTACTTATCTTTAGTTTAAAAAAAAAGTAAAGTGAGTCCCTTTATAAAATAAGGAGAAGATCAGGAGTAGTCTCCACCTAGTAAAGTAAAGATAGGCAAACAAGCTCTTTAAGGCGAAACGGCGAAGCGGTGGTCAAGATTAAAAAAGGACAGCACTCCGCCTAAAATTAAATAAAATAAATAAAATTCTCCCTCCCTCTCCCGTACGGGGCACGGGACCCTACCCTTTGTAAATAAGGGATAGGACCCCTTACCCTATCCCACCCCTTATTCAATAAGGGATCGAGGTTCAGGGAGGGGGTAGCGGGATAGGGCTTAAGTAAATTAAAAAAAAAAAATTAGAAAAGGGGTTAGCTGAGTGGTTTTAGCAGTAAATTTACACTTTACAGACAGAGGTTCGAACCCTCTACTCCTTAGATTATATTGCAAACAATAATATTTAATAAAAGACTAAGTTTTTTTTTTAATAGTAATATAAGAATCTTACCACAAAGATTAATCTTAAGATGCCTCTTTAAAAAATAGGCGTTTATTTATTTATTTAAATGAAATAATAAAATTATTTCTTTCTTTTTATTAAAAAAGCGATTATCCTTAACTTTAATATTAATTAGTATGTATAATCTACTGTACCTTTCATACCATTTTACTTTACCTTTTTAGCCCGATCCCTTTACCTTATCTTTCCCTCCCTACCTGCCTTTTACCCCACCTCTTTTACCCTTTCTTTATTCCCTCCCTATCCCTCCCTAATTACAAAAGGTAAGGGGTAGGAGGGTAGAGAGGGGTCCCGTGCCCCCAATCCCGCTACCCCTTATATCCCTCCCCTTCGGGGGCACGGGGTATAGGGGAGGGGTAGGGGAGGGAGGGAGTAAATACGGGATAGGGATTGAGGGTTGCGGGATAAGGGGTGGATAGGGTATAAATGACACTAGTCCCTTTTTAATTAGGGGGAAGGTGGGACCGGGATATTAAACAGGGAGAGATAGATAATATAATAAGGTATTTAAAGAAAAGAAATAAGGGTTAATTTTCAAATAAAAGAAAGTTGTATAACTATTATTTTAAATTTAAAGAGTAAACAGTAAATTAAGATCGACACAAAGAAAAATAAAAATGACATTATTATTTTCAAATTTTAATACTATCTTTAACGATGCTTGTCAACCTTGGCAAATAGGATTTCAAGATAGTGCTTGCCCTGGTTTCACAGGTTTAGTTACATTGCATAATACAATTGGATTTTATTTAGTTGTTATTAGTTTTGCAGTTTTCTGGGTTCTTTTTTCAGTTGTTTATTACTATAATTCTAATAAAAACCCTATAGCACATAAATATCTTACTCACGGGACTGTAATTGAATTAATTTGGACTATAACTCCAGCACTTATCTTAATTGCTATCGCTTTCCCTTCTTTCAGATTGTTATATTTAATGGATTGTCCTCTATCTGGTGTTAGTTTTTATTTTTTACATCTTGCCGTTCTGCCTGTTACTAAACTTATTCCAGTCAAAAAGCTTACTACAAATAGCAATGATTTAGTTCTTTATGGGATTGTTGGTGCTACAACGCACCCCTACCCCTTTAGGGAGTAAATACGGGATGGTTGTAATAACTACGTACGAAATGCTACAGCGTTTCCGCGTCCAGTTATTTCTCAATTAGTAGGACATCTTTTAGGAGATGGTTCAATTCATATGAATCAAACATCAATCACACCATATTTTGTATTTACTCAAACACAAAAAAGATTTGGTTATGTTTGGTTTGTTTTCCAACAACTTTCACATTACTGTGGAATATACCCGTTCTTTAATGTGTCTGCCCCGTACGGGAGTAATGGTAATCGTTATTACTTTATGCAAGTAAGGACTCGAAGCTATCCAATAATGCTTACATTATATGACATGTTCTATACAGTAACAAATAAAAAAGCTGTGAAAACAATTAATTACGGCTTATTATCCTACTTAGACGATATTGCTTTAGCTTATTGGGCTATGGATGATGGTGCTTGGACTAAAAGCGGCTTTTATCTACATACCCCGTGCCCCCGAAGGGGAGGGACTAAAGGATTCACTTTTTTAGAAGTGTATCGACTTATAGCATTGTTACATTATAAATTTTCGCTTGTTTGCTCTGTTCAAGACCATGACGGAAGACCAGTTATCTACATTAAAGTAGAGTCAATGAACCTTTTCCGTAGTTTAGTAACTCCGCATTTTCATCCAACGATGATGTATAAATTAAGACAAAACGCCTCGTAAAACTTTGTCCCCTTTAGTCGAAAGACTAATTGAATAATTTCACTATATGCTGGAACCTTCTGATAATTACATGTACGAATGATTTTTTTAAATTGTTTTCCTGGTATATTCTATTGGCTCAATTCCCAATGTCTTAACGCTTCTCCCTTACCCTTTAATTAAAAAGGGGTCCCGTATTTACTCCCTACCCTTTAGGACAAGGGGTAGGGAGGGGGGAGGGGGTGGATCTAATAAGAATCATTGTAACATAAAGTCTTAACCAAAGTGTTATTTAGAATTATACTGTTTTAATATATAAAATAAGTATTCGTAAAAATCATCGTAATGAGTTCTTAGTGCCTCTCCCTCCCTTACCCTCTACCCTACCCCGACCCCGTATTTACAAAGGGAGGGGCTTGGAATAATAGATCCCATATTCCGCCCCACACATTTTTACCTTCCCTTATCCCAGTATCTCCAACCGTGTTTAATAGCGAGGAAGGAGTCCCTCCCTTTTATTAGTAAAGGATCGTAGGGTTGGGACACAGAATCGGGTTATTAATCCCGCAAGGGGGTGGAGGGTAAATTTAAAGAACACAGAACAATCAGCAGGAAACCAAATTGCGAAACCAACGCAAAAGTAGGATCCTCAGAGACTACACGTGAAACGTCCTTATATTGTTACGAATTCGTAACTACCTTTTTACCTTTATATCTATGGCTGTTCTTCTATTCCTCTTTCTTATTTTTACTTTTAAGAAAAGGTAAGGAAATAGTCCAAGAGTTAGTAAAGATGGTAAGGATGATGATATAGTCCAAGTTCCATTTCCCTTATATACATTAATTCCTCCTCCCCCCCCCCCCTTCCCCCCGTACGGGATAGGGATACCTGTCTTTGTAAAAACAGGAACCTTTTACCTCGTATTTTTTCTCCCCTCCCCAACCATGTATCCCGACCAATATCGGGACAAAGGATCGGGAATTAGGGTAGCGGGATAGTGGTAGAACAGAGGAGCGAGGGAGTATAGAAAGGGCTGGAAAAAGGAAGTAATTTCACCAACATTAACAATCAAAGTAGTAGGTCACCAATGGTATTGGTCTTATGAATATTCAGATTTTATAACAGATAGCGGAGAATCTATTGATTTCGATTCTTACATGATACCTGAATCAGACTTAGAATTAGGTCAATTTCGATTATTAGATGTGGATAATAAACTAATAATACCTGTTGATTGCCATATTAGATTAATTGTTACTGGTTCAGATGTTATCCATTCATATGCTGTACCTTCTCTAGGGTTGAAATTAGATTGTGTACCTGGTAGATTGAATCAAGTTTCATTCTTGGCTGAAAGACCGGGGACTTTCTACGGTCAATGCTCAGAAATCTGCGGTGTTTGGCACGGGTTTATGCCTATTGTTATAGAAGCAGTATCTTCTCCTGATTTCTTAGTTTGGATTGATACAGCTTCTCAATAGTTATATTTTAGCTATCTACTTTTTCTAATCTTCTCCCTCCTTTCACTACATAAAATCTGACCCTTCTTTTTTTTTCCTCCTCTATCCTACCCCGACCCCTCCCTGTATTATCCTTCCCTCCCCCTTCCTAATAAGGTAAAGGGTAAGGAAAGGGATAAAAAAGGATAAAAGTAGGAAAGGATAAGGGTAAAGAGGTAGCGGGATCGAGATAGAGTAGATATAGGATGAGGTTAAAATAAGGTAAGGAAGGTTAGGTCGGACACCTTATTTTTATTTCTCTTTTTCTGCTTTTTCAAGGACGATTGTGTTTCAAATTTGGCGTTTGTTTAGCCCCATTCGCTTAGGTATGCTCAGCGCTCTTTAGCAATATTATACAAAGAAACCCCCTCCCTCCACCGTTTATATCAAAAAGGCAAAAATAAGTAGAGATAATTAATCGAGAAAAAGAAAGGTAAAAAGAGGTATATTTATTTTTTTATCCAGTCTTCGCAGCTCTACTTTTTTTAAAAGATGACTTCATTGTCCGTGCCCCTATCCCGTATTTACTCCCTTCCCTCCTTTGTAAAGAATGGTAAAAGAGGTGGGGTAAAAGCAGAGGAGGGAGGATGGTAAGGAGTATGTATAACTAGAGGACGTAGTAAAAATAAAAATAGGTTTTCCTTCCCTTAATTACACCACTCCCTTCCCGCATATACACAAGGATTCTAGGTTTTTCTGTTTAAATACCCCTTCCCTTATTAATATTCCGATCCTTTTATAATAAAGGGGAGAGGAGGGTAGGGATATTTCAAGATACGGGAGGCTAGGGGGGGGGGGGGTAGTCTTTCTTTTTTAAGTAAATTGTTATTAATTCTTATAAAAGAAAGAAATTGATCTGTAATGTATAATAAAATTTATAATAAATAATTTAATTATAAATAACACTAAGAAGCCTTCAAATTTATATCATTAAAAAACTCCTAACTCAAATTCATAATAAAGGTTAAAATAAATAATTAAAAGCTTACCACCTTATATTACTTCAAAATATCTAAGAGTACTGGTGGTCTTGCTTTATCAATAAAATTATAAAACTCAAATTCTTATTATAAATAATAATAAGATTCAAACGAAAAATCAACAATGATTACTTTACTAATACTAATTCCTATTATAGGATCCTTATTTTTAATATTTTTTCTTTATATATTATCCTTCTCTTTTGATCCAGATCCTGCTGTCCATCCCTATCCTGTGCCCCCAATCCGGATCCCGCAACCCTCAATCCCGTTATCCCCTTTGGGGGTAGGGGAGGGGAGGGAAGGGGTGGGGAGTGGTGGAAAAATAGGTAAAGTAGAAGGTGGTGCTGGCGACAATAGTAACCCTTTTATTTTAGGCTTAAAACTTAACCCGGCGAAGCTTATAGTACGATCGGAACAGGTGGAGCCTACCTTTTCACCTAAAAGGTTACGCTCATCTCGTCAACCACTATTTAAATCCGTAGGCTTAATGCTACAACCTTATATCATGAAAATTTTACCCCTACCCTTTGTCTCATTACCATTAAGGGCTGTGGAGGGTTATGGGTTGGTGGACAAGAGCGGGGCATGTCATAAACGTATAAAAAATAAACAACAAAATAAAAATAAAAACGGTTTACAAGTAAACAGTATAACTAAAAATAGAGGGGTTTATACAATTTTTAATTATCGATTTATGTGGAACATTTCAATTTTTATTTTTTTAATTTTAAAACTAATTTATCATTTTTTTAAGTTAAAATTTTTTTTTACAAAACATGCAGAGCTTTTTTCTGCGTGTATTTCAAATTTAAGTCTAAATTTTTCCACGTCTCCCTTCCCTACCTTTGACCTTTTTTACCTTTACCCTCCCTACCACCCCCTAGCGGGAGTACGGGATTGGGGGCTTGGGATTGGGGAAGGAGGGATTGGGGTTGCGGGATGCGGGACCCCTATTCCACAATCTGCAACCCTTACAGGGGTTGGGCTTCTTTATCTTATTGTATTCATATTTTTAATATTAATTTTAATTTTAATAATAATTTTTTTAATTTATATTATAATTAAATTGGAAAACCAATCTACTCTTTACTTGCGCTTTGGAAAAGGGGTCAAATATGTTAAATTAATAATTACTTATTTATTAAAAATATTTCAATTATTAAGTATAGGTATATTAATAGAAGATTTTAATTTTATTTCTCCCCTTTCTATACTTTCAGCTTCTGATTCAGTACTTTCCCTTAATACAGGAAATGGAGGCTCCACCTCTCCCTCCCCTACCCCTATCTCTAACCCTATCCCTTCCCTCCCCTCCCCTACCCCCAAAGGGGATAACGGGATTGGGGGTTGCGGGATCGGGGAAGGGGCAGAGGTAGGATTGGGGATACGGGACCCCGTACTAGATATGGAGGAAAAAGAATCAGGAGGCTTGAATATTACTACTTCTTCTATAAATAGTCAATTAAATACAGATAATTTAAATTTAAATAGTAGCAAAAATTTTAATACCTTAAATTTAAATCAAAAATACGAATATCTTAAAGAAAAATTTTATAATAAAGCTATAGAACCTAACATTCCTTTTTTAGACTGGTTCATCCAGTTATTATTACAAACAGATGGAACTCAAATTAAAATAGATAATATTATAGAAACGAATTTAAACAATATTCAAAAATTAGAAAGAAATACACAATTAAATTCTCATGCTTTTATCAGAATTAGACCGTTTTTAGTAAACAGAGAAGATAATAGCCTTACGGCTAATCCTAATATTGTTCCATATAAAAGCTCATCTATTTATGAAGAGTAGCTAATTATATAAATATTATAAAAATTATAAATATTACTTATTTAAAATAGCTTTTTTAATTTAATTTAATTTAAACCCCCCCCCTACACCTTCCTCCTTATACCTTAAAAGTAAGGCTAGTAAAGAGGCTGGACAAGGTAAGGTGAATAGGTGTCCCTCTCTTCCCTATCTCTTACCCCCTATCCTTACCCTTAACCCCACTATCCCTTTTTAATATACCGATCCCTCCCTCCTCTTTATTGTAAAGGGGTAGGGTTATTAAAAGAGAAGGCTGTGGAACCCGTATTTAAAAAGGGAGGGGAGGGAGTAAATAAATGTAAGTGGAATAAATACTAGATAAAGTAACGGACACTGGGTAGAAGGAACCCTTGCTTTATCTATTCTTTAAAATTTTAATTCATTTTTATTTATTTTTTATCTTTATTTATTTTTGAGCAGTAAAGGAATCGAACCTTTTACGGTTATTAACCAATTCTTTTACAGAGAATCACCATTACCAATCGGATCACCTGCCCTTATAGAAAATCATTATTTTATTATTTATAGTTTAAACCTCTTTTAATCATATCTATTATTTACATCTCTCATAATATGTTCTACACTATTAAATAAACGAAGTGTGGCACGATTAGCTTTAAGAGCTGCTGTACAAGCATTTAGAGACGGACCCCGTGCCCCTTTCCCTTTGTAAATAAGGGTAGGGGAGGGATAGTCTTAACAATATTTATTTATTTTTTTAATTTTATCCTTTTATTTATACCAATATATATTGCCAAATATTATTATTATTTTTATTTTAATTTTTTTTAATTATTACGACTATTGACCTATCTCCACCACACCCCCCTCCTTTTCCTCCTTTCCTTTCCCATCAGGGAGGGATAGGGTGGAAGTAAATATCCCTTCCCCCCCCCCCCTACCCCTTCCCTTATTAATTACGGGGTAAGGGGATAGCGGGATCGGGACACGAGGTCGGGGTCTTTAAAAAGGAATACGAAACCCGTGTCCTTTATTATACCCCTATCCCTACCCCCCTACCCCCTACCCTTTACCTCTGACGGATGAGAGGGATAATAAAGGTAAGGGAGGGAAAGGACACCTTTACGAATAAGGATAAAAGGTAAAAGTATGGAAGTGCTGGACTCTTAAGAGTTGCTTGCTTTATTATTTTCTTTTTAAGAGACAAAGGAAGAAAAGTAAGATCCTCTACTCTGCCCCTTCTTATCCCGTACGGGATAGGGGTAAAGGGATAGGGAGACAGGTAAATTGTTTAAACTTTAAAAATAGGGGATTACTTATAATCTTATTGATATTTCCTTTAATGTTAAAAATAATATAAAAATTAAGAATATAATAAAAGGAAAGCCATCATCAAAGCGAATAGCCCTGTAGCTTCTGCTAAAGCGAAACCTAAGATAGCATAAGAGAATAATTGTCCTCTAAGTTGCGGATTTCTAGCTGTAGCTAAGATTAATGAACCGAATACTGTTCCAATTCCTGCTCCCGCTCCAATTAAACCTGAACAAGCTAAACCTGCTCCTATGTATTTTGCTGCTGCTAACATAATTTTGGATAAAATTTCAATTGATAGCGTCTAACATATTAAAGCTTTTTTTTAAGAAAAATATAAAAATAATAAATTTTAATACTCTTTTAATCTTAAAGTATTAAAAAGCTTTAACTCTTATATTCACCATTTCCCTACCTTCTTTAAAGGTAAAAGTAAACACTTCCTCTCCCTTCCTATCCCTCCCTATCCCTTCTCTTTGTATCCCTCCCTTTCCCCCTTATTAATATCCCGTGCCCCTTTATAATAAGGGCCCCGAAGGGGAGGGGTGGATTGGGGCAGGGGTTACGGGGATGGGTTAAAAGATAATGGTAAGGACTCTTACTTTTTAAAGTTTAAAGAAAACTATAATTAAAAATTAAAAATAGTGAGTTTTCTAACGCTTACTTATTTTATTTAATTAAACTAAATTAAACTTAAATAGGTTTAATTTTTACTGAAATGGGTTTAATTATTATAATTTCACCCTTACCCCGTTCCTGCAACCCCTCCCTTTTCTCCCCTACCCCTATTTACAAAGGGAATGGGGGCAAGGGTAAGGGAGGGATATGATTAATATTTGTAATTAGTTAATAAGTTTAAAAGTGGTAAATAGTCTAGTCCTTCATTAATTTTATTTTTTTTTTTTAATTAAAATTTATAAATTAGTAAGGAAACAGAACTCGAGTGGTTTGAGTGTCCCCCTTTTAAGGGGAAAGTTCTGGTTCGAGTCCAGGTGTTTTCATCTTTTTAATTTATACTTTAGAAATCACCACTATCTTAGCCGACTCTGCTCTTTTAAATAAATTTAAATATCCCGACTCCAACCCTATCCCCGATTAATATCCCGACCCCTACCCCTATCCCGCTAGGGCCCCTTACGGGAGAGGGGAGTAATAAAGGGGAGGGGGAGAGGGTGGAATATTTACTCTCCTCCCTTACCTCTCATGCAAGGGGAGGGAAAGGGTAAGAAGGTCAGAGATAAAAAAAAAGGGGGTTCGTAACTACTTCCCTCTCTACAAACCCCACCATAATTAAATAAGGAAGGTAGGAAATAAATTCATAAACCCTTTTATTATAATATAATAATAAAATTAATAGCTAACTTTAGACTATTAAGTTTAACTACTCACA